AGAGTTTGATTCTGGCTCAGGATGAACGCTGGCGGCATGCTTGACACATGCAAGTTGAACGAAGACTTATTTGTACTTGTACAGATTTGGACTTAGTAGCGGACGGGTGAGTAACGCGTAAGAATCTACCTTTAGGAACAGAATAACAACTGGAAACGGTTGCTAATACTGTATATGCTGAAAATGCTAAAGGTTTTTCCGCCTAAAGATGAGCTTGCGTCTGATTAGCTAGTTGGTAAGGTAAAGGCTTACCAAGGCGACGATCAGTAACTGGTCTGAGAGGATGATCAGTCACACTGGGACTGAGACACGGCCCAGACTCCTACGGGAGGCAGCAGTGAGGAATTTTCCGCAATGGGCGCAAGCCTGACGGAGCAATGCCGCGTGAAGGACGAAGGCCTGCGGGTTGTAAACTTCTTTTCTTACAGAAGAAATTGACGGTATGTAAGGAATAAGCATCGGCTAACTTTGTGCCAGCAGCCGCGGTAATACAAGGGATGCAAGCGTTATCCGGAATGATTGGGCGTAAAGCGTCTGTAGGTGGTTTTGAAAGTCGATTGTCAAAAACCAAGGCTTAACCTTGGACGGGCAATGGAAACTTCAAAACTAGAGTATGGTAGAGGTAGAGGGAATTATCGGTGTAACGGTGAAATGTGCAGATATCGGTAAGAACACCAACGGCGAAAGCACTCTACTGGGCCATAACTGACACTGAGAGACGAAAGCTAGGGGAGCGAATAGGATTAGATACCCTAAGTAGTCCTAGCCGTAAACGATGGAAACTAAGTATTGGACTTCTGTTCAGTATTGTAGCTAACGCGTTAAGTTTCCCGCCTGGGGAGTACGCTCGCAAGAGTGAAACTCAAAGAAATTGACGGGGGCCCGCACAAGCGGTGGAGCATGTGGTTTAATTCGATGCAACGCGAAGAACCTTACCGGGGATTGACATGTTGCGCATTGATTGGAAACGATCAAGTCCAAACGCAAACACAGGTGGTGCATGGCTGTCGTCAGCTCGTGTCGTGAGACGTAAGGTTAAGTCCTGTAACGAGCGCAACCCTTATTACTTGTTGCTTTTAGGAAACTAGTAAGACTGCCAGTTTTAAGCTGGAGGAAGGTGAGGATGACGTCAAGTCAGCATGCCCCTTAAATCCCGGGCTACACACGTGCTACAATGGTCAGGACAAAGAGATGCTAACTTGCGAAAGTACGCCAACCTCAAAAACCTGATCTCAGCTCGGATTGCAGGCTGCAACTCGCCTGCATGAAGCCGGAATCGCTAGTAATCGCAGGTCAGCTATACTGCGGTGAATACGTTCCCGGGCCTTGTACACACCGCCCGTCACACCATGGAAGCTGACTAGGCCCGAAAACGTTGTAAACGCCTAAGGCACAGTTAGTGACTGGGGTGAAGTCGTAACAAGGTAGGGCTACTGGAAGGTGGCCCTGGATCACCTCCTTCAAAAATAGAAACAATATGGTCAAATATATTAAGGCTTATGGTGGATACCTAGGCATTCAGAGACGATGAAGGGCGTGGATACCGACGAAACGCTTCGGGGAGTTGGAAACAAACATTAATCCGAAGATTCCCGAATAGGTCAACCTATATAACCATTTGTTGAATTCATAGACAAATAGGAGATAACCTGCTGAACTGAAACATCTTAGTAAGCAGAGGAAAAGAAAGCAAACGCGATTTCCTTAGTAGCGGCGAGCGAAATGGAATCAGCCTAAACCATTTATCTTGATAAATGGGGTCGTGGGAAGAAACATAATGATCAAACCTTTTTAAACGAAGCAGCTGAATCCTGCACCAAAGATGGTGAAAGTCCCGTAGTTAAAAAAAAGTTTTGGTTCGTTTCTAATCCCGAGTAGCATGGGGCACGTGAAACCCCGTGTGAATCTACGAGGACCACCTCGTAAGGCTAAATACTCCTGAATGACCGATAGCGAACTAGTACCGTGAGGGAAAGGTGAAACAGAACCCCTGTAGGGGAGTGAAATAGAACATGAAACCATAAGCTGACAATCAGTGGGAGCGATAAGTGACCGCGTGCCTGTTGAAGAATGAGCCGGCGACTTATAGGGAGTGGCTTGGTTAAGGTATTTACTGGAGCCAAAGCGAAAGCGAGTCTGAATAGGGCGACGTCACTTTTTATGGACCCGAACCCGAGTGATCTAACCATGGCCAGGATGAATCTTGGGTAACACCAAGTGGAAGACCGAACCGACCGATGTTGAAAAATCGGCGGATGAGTTGTGGTTAGCGGTGAAATACCAGTCGAACTCGGAGCTAGCTGGATCTCCTCGAAATGTGTTGAGGCGCAGCGGTTGATAATGGGCGGTTTAGGGGTAAAGCACTGTTTCGGTGCGGGCTGCGAAAGCGGTACCAAATCGTGGCAAACTAAGAATACTAAACTTGCTTTCTATCAACCAGTAAGACAGTGGGGGATAAGCTTCATTGTCGAAAGGGAAACAGCCCAGATCATCAGCTAAGGCCCCAAAATGGCCGCTAAGTGGCAAAGGAGGTGAGAATGCAAAGACAATCAGAAGGTTTGCTTAGAAGCAGCCATCCTTAAAAGAGTGCGTAATAGCTCACTGATAGAGCGTTCTTGCGCCGAAAATGAACGGGCCTAAGCGGCCTGCCGAAGCTATGGGATTGAAAATCATTTTGAATCGGTAGAGGAGCGTTCCGCCTTAGGGTGAAGCATAAACGTAAGTTTATGTGGACGAAGCGGAAGTGAGAATGTCGGCTTGAGTAACGCAAACATTGGTGAGAATCCAATGCCCCGAAAACCTAAGGGTTCCTTCACAAGGCTCGTCCATGAAGGGTTAGTCAGGACCTAAGGCGAGGCAGAAAGGCGTAGTCGATGACAAACAGGTCAACATTCCTGTACTTAATTTTATTTGATAACGAGGGACGAAGAAGATAACGGTTAGTTTGTATTGGATTAGAACAGAAATGTTTGAATTTGGTGGTGGAAGAAAAACCCTGCTTAAAGTTCAGCATGATATGATAGTTTTCTTTTAGGAAATTATTTAGCCCGAGTCATACTTCCAAGAAAAGCTTGTATTATTTTACAATGAAATTAACCTGTACCCTAAACCGACACAGGTAGGTAGGTAGAGAATACTAAGGGGCGCGAGATAACTCTCTCTAAGGAACTCGGCAAAATGGCCCCGTAACTTCGGGAGAAGGGGTGATTTATAATTAAAATTATGAATTCGCAGTGACCAGGCCCAGGCGACTGTTTATCAAAAACACAGGTCTCCGCAAAGTCGTAAGACTACGTATGGGGGCTGACGCCTGCCCAGTGCCGGAAGGTAAAAGAAGTTGGTTATTCTATTTTAGAAAAAGCTGACGACTGAAGCCCCGGTGAACGGCGGCTGTAACTCTGACAGTCCTAAGGTAGCGAAATTCCTTGCCAAGTAAGTTTTGGCCCGCACGAAAGGCGTAACGATCTGGGCACTGTCTCGGAGAGAGGCTCGGTGAAATAGAAATGTCTGTGAAGATGCGGACTACTTATACCAGGACAGAAAGACCCTATGAAGCTTGACTGTAGTTTGGAATTGAATTCGGGCTCTTTTTTCGCAGTATAGGTGGGAGGCGATGATAATAAGCTTTCGGGCTCATTGGAGCCATCAGTGAGATACCACTATCAAAGAGCTAGGATTCTAATAGGACTCCTTGAATCAGGATCCTTGACAGTTTCAGACGGACAGTTTGTCTGGGGCGGATGCCTCCTAAAAGGTAACGGAGGCGTGCAAAGGTTCCCTCAGGCTGGACGGAAATCAGCTGTAGAGTGTAAAGGTAGAAGGGAGCTTGACTGCAAGACCAACAAGTCGAGCAGGGGCGAAAGCCGGCCTTAGTGATCCGACGGTACCGAGTGGAAGGGCCGTCGCTCAACGGATAAAAGTTACTCTAGGGATAACAGGCTGATCTCCCCCAAGAGTTCACATCGACGGGGAGGTTTGGCACCTCGATGTCGGCTCATCGCAACCTGGGGCTGTAGTCGGTCCCAAGGGTTGGGCTGTTCGCCCATGAAAGCGGTACGTGAGCTGGGTTCAGAACGTCGTGAGACAGTTCGGTCCATATCCGGTATAAGCGCAAGAGCATTGAGAGGAGCTCGACATTGTACGAGAGGACCCGAAGGGACGTACCTATGGTGTACCAGTTCTCGTTCCAACGGGAAACGCTGGGTAGCTATGTACGGAGTGGATAATCGCTGAAAGCATCTAAGTGAGAAGCCCACCTCAAGATGAATGCTCTCCATTAGATCGCGACAAGACAAGTCGACTATAGGCGTCAAGTGTAAGATTAGGTCTCCTTTGGAGGCTAGAGTTTCAGCTGAGACGTACTAATTGATCGATCGATTTTGACCTAAACGAATTTTAAGGTTGGTTTTATTAATTATTAGTTAATAAAGCCAACTTTTTGCTGGTGTCTTAGCTAAATTGGCACAACAACAAACCATCTCGAACTTGATTGTTAAAGGATTTAGAGGTAACAATACTTAAGGGGTAGCCCTTTGGGAAGATAGCCGGATGCCAGCTTTTAAAAACTTATATTCTTTAAAATTGAAAACAAATTATAAATATAGATAAAAATTTAACTTTTAAAACCGTGAAAAATCAGTAAAATAAAATGAATCAATAAACGTTTATATTTTGATCGTTGACAAACAAATAAAATGGCATTATAATCGGAAGATTAAGTAATGGGTTACTAACTCAATGGTAGAGTACTCGGCTTTTAATCGAATAGTTCTGGGTTCGAGTCCCAGGTAACCCAAATTTGCAAATAAAATAAAAAAAAGGTAAAATAGTTAGAAGCTATTTGAAATAAATTAGTTTAGATTACCTCTGGAATTCAAAAATTAAAAACTTTTTCTTTTGTATTTTTTTAATAACTATGACTCTAATTTTTAACCTAACTCTTCTTGCATTTGTTGCATTATCGTTTTTACTTGTAGTTGGAGTACCTGTCGTTTTTGCTTCACCTAATGGTTGGACAGATAACAAACGTGTTGTTTTCTCTGGTGTTGGCCTTTGGGTACTTCTTGTTTTTGCAGTAGGCGTTTTAAATTCTTTTGTAATTTAAAATTTTTCATAAAGTTTCAAATTATAAGCCCATGATCCACTTTCAAATTTAGGATTCTTAATTTGAATTCTAAGGTTTCATAGGCAGCACATTTTTAATATTGATTAAGTATTAATTTATCAAATTAAAATGTAATTTTTTAAAAACTTTATTACCTATTTCTATCGTAACTTTTGGCTTGTAACTCTTTTTACTTTTTAAAATCTACAGAAATTTTAAAAAGTAAAAAGGTGGTCCTGAACTTACGATACAAATTTTAATTAACGTTGAAAAAAATCAACGTATTTGTCTTTTCATATATGAATTTTATGTTATATAATTCAAAACATATTCCCGAAGTTCTTTCCGCTTTACCTTCGACAGTTAAAAAACAATCAAAATATCGAAGATTTGTACCCGTGTTAAAAGTGAAAAAACCCTTAAACACTTCAAAACTCCATGCCAAAGTAAATTCTGAAAAATGGGAAAAGCCTTTTTTATGGACATATTACTTGGCTGACGCTTATAAAAAAACTTTACGTGTAAAAATTAATCAGTATTTTAATCCAGAAACTACAAACTATTTTATTTTTGCAAGTCTTCCATTTTTAATTTATTTAGGACAATTAAGTAATGCAAAATATAATAAATACAAGAATAATTTACTGTTTCAGAAAACTTTACCGGGTTTAACAAGCGAAATACCTAAAGTTTCGTGGGAAACCCTAAATTATACACAATATAAAAAGTCGTTAAATTTAAATAATATTAATCATATTTATTATAGTGATAACAATGCTTTTATAACCTTAAACCCTAAGTGGTCAAGCGAACAAAACTCATGGTACGTTGGTACATTTCGTCCGGATCAGGATATGCAAAGAAAATCAAACGGTGTTTATCAACCACCAAATTTAGGTATTAATTCGCAAGCTATTGATTACGTGTCACGTTTTGATTGGTTTTCTATCCCAAGTCGAAATTTTACGCGCCAATATAAAAAATCAATAAATAATCAAAATGTTAATTGGAATTTTCTTTTTCACGCTTCTGATGATATACCTTCTAAACTCCAATCAATTTATCCATGGGGTTTAGATTTACCAAGTGACAATTTAACAGTAGGATCTAAAAAGTCAAATTATATTCTCAAATGGAGTGATGTAAGCATTCCTATGAAAATTTGGATATCTAAACCTACTAATCCTTTTTACTTAGTAAATATAGAAAATAAAATGCAAACAAATCAATTTAATAATTTTTCACATGCAAAGTTTGATAAAATTTTTTCACCTAAATATATACCAATAAATCTCCCTTTTGATAACATAAAAAACCAAGTAAAAAACCATTATGTTGGATTAGATTTATGGGATCATAATGAGCAAAAGGTTAAAAAAGAAAAAATGTTAATTAAACAAGATTTTATTGAAACTACTAATAATAAAATTGATAATAAAATTGATCATCTGTTTAACTTTTTTATGGATTCGTTTCATAAACAGTTACCCTTACTAAGTGACCAACGACAAGTTACTTATAATTTATTTAATAGTTTAAATAAATATGGATTCGCTTTAAAATTAACGTCAAAAACCACATGTAAATCATATATAGATTCTAATAATTTAGCATTTGATCCATGTTTTCAAAAAATTTCTAATTCGTCATTAATAAGTTGGAAACAAGCTTTACGAACTGATCTTTTGACATCTAATCCACCGTGGATTCAACAGTATTTTAATGATTCAAAACCAAATTTTGACTTATTTAGTTCAAGTACTAACTTTGAAAAAGTGTTTTTTGATATGTTAAAGGACTATTTATTTAATGATTTAAATAATCAAAATAATCCTAAAACACCTTTTCAATCTAAATCAAATTCAGTAATTTTTAATGAACAAGATTATGAAAAGTTAGTTACTTTGCCTATGAAAAGTTTATCAACTGGAAGTTCTCATGGATCTACCTTATTTGAAAAAACTATTTTAAACGATTTTAAGAAAGATCAAAGTAATCAATCAGGAGAACAAACGAATTTAGCATTACGTAAATTGTCTGGCTATTTAAACCCAGACTGTAAATTATCGTCAAAGCTTTTAAACGTTTCTAAAGAAAAAAACAGATTCAATTTAAAATTTGATACTTTCGATTCTAGTCTTAATGAAACAGTAATGCAAATAGATGGTTGCCCATTAAATTCATCGACTTTTTCTTTTCATCCTAATCAATTGGAAAACTTGAAATCTGAAAAATCAAAAATTAATTTTAATGATTTTTCAAATAAGTATTTTGTAGGCCCTAATCACGATTTAACTTCGAGTCAAATCTTTTTTAAGCCAGATTATAAATCAACTAATTCGCTTAATTTAAATTATTTTCAAAAAACCTTTTCACCTTCTCCTTTACCTTTACTTCACATGCCCTGCGAATTAGATGAATCTGAAACTCCAAAAACACTTTGGTCATTAACAGATAACCAGTTAGTATTACCTTTAGCGAATCTATCAAAAACACTAACTTCTAGATCGAATCTAGCCTTTGATTTGAAATCAAGCATACCTTTGGTTGGCAATCAATCATTGTCGATTGATAAACCTTTTAAATATTCGTTGTTTAGATTAAATGATCCTAATCAAAATAATTCTACGTTATCATATAAAACGCATTGGAATTATACAGAAGTGTTAAATAATAAAAGAGTTCAATACTTGAATTTGCCAAAATCATTTAAAAATGAATTATATGAACCATTAACAAAATCAAGCTGGTCGATTATTAGCCAAGCTGGCTTCCTTTATATTGTTTTACTATTTTTTGCCATAGTGCAAAACGAATATCGAGAAGAATTATTAAACTATGTAAAAACTTTTTCTATTTATCTAAGTGATAACGCAAAACAGAGATTACAAAGTGCAAGCATTGATGATAACTACCGAGTAATTCGAAATTCAAAGGTAAGTTTAAAGTCTGTGGTTGGTAGTGAATCAATTTTACCTATATTTGCTAACCTTATTTTGTATTTAATTTCTGCTCGCCACATAGCAAGTAAAATACCGCTTAATAATTTGGAAATCAAAAAATTTGATTCGAATACAAGTCAATATTTAAGCTTAGAAAAACTTTCTAAAGGCCAGTCATTTTTATTAGTAGGCCCACCAGGTACAGGAAAAACTCTTCTAGTTTCAGCTTTAGCAGGAGAAGCTCAAGTTCCAGTGATTATTGAATATGGTAAAATGTTTCAAACTGATTTTGAGCAACATGGTGGTGATAAATTAAAAATGGTGTTTGAGGCAGCAAAATCAATATCTCCATGTTTATTATTTCTTGATGAAATTGATAAAATTGGAAAAAGACGATCTCATGTTGTTTTATACACAAGTAGTATTGAAAGTGAAGCCCAAATGCCTAACACTTTGAATTTCCCTTATTTGCAAAACGGTATTGGTGAATCAGATTCTTTGTTTTCCTCTTCATTTTCAAAGGTTGATCAATATGATATTCCAACCCGCTCGAAATCAAATTTATTAGAAAGCAGTGTTTCAAGATCTAATGGAATTGAAACAATGGGACCGTTACAAACAACTATTCAAGAAAATCAAATTTCAATGAGTAAACAAAACAGTCAAGATGTTATGATGCTTACTCAGTTATTAAACCAAGTAGATGGTTTAACCGATCATAGAAATATTATCGTAATTGGTGCAACAAACCGACCGACTATTTTGGATCCAGCTTTAACAAGACCTGGTCGATTTGATAAAGTAATCTATTTGGATTTACCAGGTAAGCGAAAACGGTTAGATCTTTTTAAATTCTATTCTTCACCTGGACACGATTCTTCTTTAAACAATGATTTAGAAATGAATTGGAATTACTTTGCAAAACAAACTAGTGGTTTAAGTGCTGCACATATTTCAGCCGCTATGAATCGTTCATTATTAAAAGTTATTTATTCAAGTATGAATAATAATGAATCAGTGAAAAATCTAGAATCAAATCCTTTCATCAATGAAAATCAACATTTTGATCTGAAATCTGAAAAACCGAAAAACACACCATATCATACTTTTGATTCAATTGAATATGGAATTCAAATGGTATCAAAAACGAATATGAAAAGATCTAATTTTGAATCTGATATTGCATCGAAATTTAATAAAACACTGTTAGGTAATTTTGTGCAAACGTCAACAAGAATTTTAGAAACATCAGACTTTAATCAATCACTGTTCTTTTCTAAGTTACCAATTTTGTCTAGTAATGATTTTAACAATGAATCATTGTTAAAATCAGAATTACTTGTTGAAAATAATCCTGTTCAAGCTAAAAAAACTGTTAAAGGTTTATTACCAAAAAACGTTTCAAATCAAGTGATTAAAAGATCAAGATTTTATTCGAAGCATAAAGTTTATCTTCGCTCGTTAGCACTTTTAAATGCTAATATGAAATCATCATTAGAGAAAGATTTGAAATTTTCAAAAGTGATACAAAACTTAACGGTTACAAAACGATATTTAAAACGTTTAATTCAAAACCAGACCTTTGGTTGGCAATTATTATCGTCGTCAACGGCAAATGTATCAAATATATTTTTTGATTTATCGCTTCGAATAGCTGTTAATAATAATCAAGTTTTTAATTTAAAATGTTATTATCAGCAAACAAATTATGACATTAACTTAGTACCAGTAGTATTAAAGATTAAGCAATATAATAAGAAACAACTTCATAAAACGAATCAAATTTTAAGCGTCATTGATTTTTCTAGAACAAATCGATATCAAAAAATTTCGTCTAGCATGCATTTAGTATATGATCATCTGTTTAATTTAAATAATTCTGTTTCTAATCAAATGTGTAATCAAAATTTATTTAAAAGTCAAAAATTGAATTCGATTCTTCAATGGCAAGATTATGGTTTAGAAAAAAGTAGTAAATTATTTGGTGATGACCTCTTTATTTGTCGCGAAGCATATTATTTAAGTGGACAATGTTTAATGTATGCTGTTTTACCTGAAAAAGCCCATTTTTCACCGGGAAATTTATGGTCACTATCAACTGGAAAAGACTCAATGCGTTCAATAGGGTTTGATAAAGTATTAAAAAGCTTAATAAGCCAATTTAATACAAAAGCTCAATATGAATATTATCTTTTATTTTTAATTTCAGGAAAAGTTTCAGAAACATTAATGTTAATCAATAATGATTCAAAAAATGATTCAAGCCTTGGTAATGAATCGTTAAAAATAGTAGGCCAAATGATCTTGTTTATGCGTGATAAATATTTATTTTATTCACCAAAATTATTAACGCGTAAACAGATTAAATTCAATTTATTACAAAACACATTACAGTTACCGTCTCAAGAAGACTATGCTTTATTACAAGGGATGACTGGATTTAGTGAAATTCAAAATCAAAGTAATATTAGTTTCCCAGAAAAAGGTATACGTCGATACGATTTATCTTTCAACCTGGATAAGCCCTGGTGGCAATTAAAATCTTTTTACCAAATTTCTTCTATTAGTAGAAAATATGGCCAATGGTATCGAATCTTTTTAACCGATTCGATTCAAAATTATCGTAATATTGAGTGGGTTCCACCTGAAAAACATTATCATAATCAAACTAACACAAGCTTTAATTTTGAAAAAGCATTAACTACTGATCAAGTATTGATCTTTTTTTCATTTGAGTTCTTGAATTGGATTAGTACAAATAGTCAATCTTTAAGATTTTTTAAAGATCATTTAAATTATTATTTTGATTTATTTAATCACGTGCTTTCTATATTATTAATTGAATCAAATCCTGATGCCAAACTTTGGGAAAATCTAAATTGGAATAGTATAGAATTATTTCAAGAATCAAATTTAATGTCAAATCTTGTTTTTGAGTTATTTAATGATTCATTTGAGTTATTGGAAACAAACCGATCGTTTTTAGATTGTTTAGTTTATTTATTATTATGTAATTCAAGCATAAGTGATTTTTCACGTGAAAGTTATTCTAATCGCTTTTTCCCATCGAAATCTATTTCTGAATAAGGCTATTCGATTGAAAAAAATGGTAAACTATGCATCATTAATGATATTTAATTTTTCTAAAATTCTAAATCAATATCAAATATAATTTTTCTATTTTATAATTTTACATCATTTTATATGTTATTAAAAAGTAAATATTAATAACATATAAAATGGTGTTGACATATATTTAATACTCAGTTATCTTATATTAATAATAAAAAAAATTAATATTTATTTTAATCGGGATGTAGCGCAGTTTGGTAGCGCACCTGTTTTGGGTACAGGTGGTCGCAGGTTCGAATCCTGTCATCCCGACAATTGAAAATTAACTTTATTAATTTTTAGCATGTAGGATTTTCACACCAAAAAGCCAAATTATGGCTTTTTGGTGTGTTTCATCAGTGATTTCTCAGTGATAAACGAGTATGAAAAGACTACTAAGATTTAAAATTAATTAACAGTAATCGTTAGTTAACAGTAATCGTTAATTAACAGTAATCGTTAGTTAACTTCTTGCTTTTCGATATAAACAAAAATGGCTGTCATTGCAATTGCTGGAAATACAAGACCTACTAAAGGTACAAGAATCGAGGGTAAATATGCAGCTGTCATTTGAAAATCTCCTTATAATAAGTATTTAATGGTTATGCTTAGAATTGATCCTATAATTTCGAAATAGAAATTTGAATTTAATGAATTATTTAATTAAATCCCAACCCCCAATAATTAATTGGATGGGAAAGGTTAACTATTCGGGTTACGACCAGGGTCGTTAGATAGGAAACCAAAAATAAATAATGATACAAAGAAGGTTACGACTGTGTAAACAAAAATTTTAAGCGTTAACATAGTTTAATAAAAGATCACTTGAAATAGACTTATACATAAATTTATAGTTAAAATAAACCAGTTTTATTATTTGGCCTATAAAAATTATAGGTTGCTTTTCATTGAAAAGTAAGATTCACTTTTCGAATGATTGACTAGTTATTTGATTCGCTTTGCAAAATTGCAAAGGGGCTCTATTCGAACTTTTATTAGGGATTAATAAATAATAATTGATCATTGATCATTTTTTTGATCTATTAACCTTACGATTACGGATTTAAAGGTTATTTGATAATCAATAAACATTATGTTTAATTGACTTCTGTTTCACGTTGACGAAGCCATGCTTGCGCTTCTAAATAATTAGTAGGTGCTAAACGAATTGCTTCATTCCAATAGTCAGCGGCTTTATTATATAAAAGCGATGCAACTTCGGGTTGGTATTTTTCTGTTGCTTGTTCAGCCCGATAATGATAAATTACGGCAATATTGTTTAAGGCTTGTGGAAGAGATGGATTACGTTTTAATGCTTGGTAATAATATTCTAATGCACGCCCATGTTTACCATTACTTGTATGAATTAACCCAATATTATATAAGATATAACTTCTATCATAAGGGTCAATTTCTAACCGAAGAGCCTGGTAATAATTTTGCAAAGCTTCAGCATATTCTCCCTCAGCTTGTGCAGACATACCGTCGCGATAATACGTAAATGCTTGCTTTTCTCGATTTGATGTTGGTAAAACTTTAATTAAAATATCGGCTACTACAGTGAAAGTTTTATCAATAAAATTATCATTTCTTTGTGATCTAGGCATAATGCTTTTTTAAATTTAAAGGTTAAAAATTAAATATTTATTATAATTTTTCATCTAGTAATATAGCTAAAAAATGTTATAAAAAAGATTGGTTAAAGATTAAAGTTGGATTTTATACTAATTTACTAAATTCGGATTTAGTAGTGTGAAATTCGATACTATTAGCAATAAACCTTAATATTAAAATTTATTAGTTATTGTTATTTGTTTATTATACTTTGTATTTAATAATTATTAGTTCTAAAATCTTTAACAAGGAATGCAATAATAATTATAATAATATTAAACGAATTATAAAACTTTTTACTTTTCATTTAGTTATAGTCCATAAGAATTATTTATCATTAATATTGATTTGTGTATTCTTTATTTATTATTATTATTTTCAATATTGATTATGAATTTGATATGTTATTAAATAGTAGATTTTTAATAATAACAGATTCAACAAGCCTAAGCCCTTTACAGGGCTTGGGCTCGTAACTAGGATCAATTTGATTCCTAAATTTAAAAATTTAAACTATCTCCACGACGATATTGAAGGTATGCAGTTACAAGAAGTCCAGAAATTGTTATTGGTACCAATCCTAAAACAATACCTGATAATAGAGGTTCAACCATAATAATTAATTGATTTCATAAAGATAAACTGATTGACTTTCACTAAAATAATAATTATTATTTTTTACTTTTTGTTTAGGAATTTTTTACTTAAAAGTTAAATTAATTTAACTTTTACAGCTGCTAAATACAATACAGAGGCAATTCCAACACCCCCAACTAATAAACTAATATAACTAATTAATGTTAACATAATGTTGACTCCATGATAAAAATTTTCAATGATTTCAATTCCAATTTTGACTTAAAATATAATCATTAATTAATAATTAATAATAATTATGTTTTTTTGATATATAAAAACATCAGTGGTCAAAGCTTTAAAAGTTCATTTCTGATAATTGAACTTTTTCAACTTGTTTCTTTTTAAGAATTAAAAAGATTTGTGCAAGTACAATTGTTCCTAAGAAAACAACTAAACCTTGAATACGACCAGGGTTCTGTAGCACAATTTCAGTTTCTGTTTGACCAAAACCACCAACATTTGGATTATTTGTAAATGGTGTATCAATACTAACAGTTTGTCCTTCACGAACTAATAAATCAGGTCCATTAGGTACGGTTTCAATTACTTCACCGTTGGCTGTTTGAACAGTAATTTTCGATGATTTTTTACCCGTTTTAATTTCACTGATCGTTCCTGCAACTGTACTATTATAAACGTTGTTATTACTTTTTGATCCATCAGGGTATAATTGTCCACGACCACGATTTCCGCCTAAATAAATCGGGTATTTTAAAAAATTAATTGATTTCGATTTAGCTGGATCTGGCGAAAGAATAGGAATAACCATTTCATTATAATCTTTCCCTGGTACCGGACCAACAACTAAGATGTTTTTTTGTTCAGGACTATATGGTTGGTAGTATAATTTACCAACTTTCTTTTTCATTTGTTCTGGAACACGATCAGCCGGAGCAAGTTCGAACCCTTCCGGTAAAAGTAAAACCATACCAACATTTAAGTCTCCTTTTTTACCATTTGCTTGAACTTGTTTAATTTGCTGATCATATGGAATTTTAACCATTGCTTCAAAAACAGTATCTGGAAGTACAGCTTGTGGAACTTCTAATTCAACAGGTTTTTGAGCTAAATGGCAATTGGCGCAAACAATTCGACCATTGGCTTCTCTTGGGTTAGGATATGCTTGTTGCGCAAAGATAGGATACGCATTGGCATCAAATTGAATCATCGTATTTAAAAAAATAGATGCTAAAAAAATGACAAAAAGGTTTTGTTTTGACTTCATAGTGCTATATTAATATTCCAAATAGTTTTATAAAAAACTCATTGAATCCAATGCAATTGCTAAAAGGATGAAAAGACTTAGTTATAAAAAAAATTTAAATTTTCTTCTCATTGAATATATTAGCTTAAAATCAAAAAAACTACAAATCAATTTAAATTGGTTTGTAAACAATGATTCCTAGTTTTAGATTACAAATTTTAAAAACGAAATTTTGCAAAAGCTTTATTAGCTTCGGCCATACGATAAACTTCATCGCGGCGTTTAATAGCGCCTCCTGTTTTATTTGCAGCATCCATTAATTCGTTTGTTAATTTTAAAACTGTGCTACGTCCTGATCGATTACGTGCTGCTAATAGTATCCATTGCAGTGCTAATACTGTTCCACGTTCTACATTTACTTCTAATGGAACCTGATATGCTGATCCACCAATTCGACGGGCTTTTACTTCAATTAATGGTTTTGCATTTAATATAGCTTGCCCTAAAACTTCAATAGGGTCTTGCTCTGTTTTCAAAGCAATTAAGTCCATTGTTTGGTAAACAATTTTGTATGCTAATGTTTTTTTACCATCTTTCATTACACGATTTACTAGCATATGAATCAAGCGACTATCATACGTTGGGTCAGGTGAAACGATTCGTTTTTTTGCTCTTCGGCGTCTAGACATGTGAATAATCTCCTTTGAAATTTAAAAATTTAAAATTACTTTTTAGCTTTGGCAAGTTTAACACCGTATTTTGATCGACTGTTTTCACGTCCTTTTACACCCGCAGTATCTAATATACCTCGAACGATATGGTATCGTACTCCAGGTAAATCTTTTACTCGACCTCCACGAACTAAAACAACTGAGTGTTCTTGTAAGTTATGTCCAATTCCGGGAATATAAGCGGTTACTTCAAAGCCAGTGGTTAATTTAACTCGAGCTACTTTTCTTAAAGCAGAGTTTGGTTTTTTAGGTGTTTGTGTATACACACGGGTACACACTCCACGGCGTTGGGGGCATGATTTTAAAGCCGGAGCTTTAGTTTTATTAATCATTTTTTCTCGTGCTGAACGCACTAATTGTTGAATAGTAGGCATAGTTAATATAAAAAAAAGATCGAATCAAATTATTTTCTAATTTCATGTATTTCCCGTTACAAATTTAAAAAACCTAAAATACTAATCAAGAAATTCAATAAAATTTTCAAAACTAATCATTAATAAATTAAAAAGGTTTGTGTTATGAAAACTATAAAATTGTAAAGGGATTAAATAGTATCGAATTAAATTCAATCGAATTTATAAAATCGAATTTATATTTTTATTCTATTTAAAATACTTAGACCATTTTGAATTCAATTGCAAAATTTTTCGTTTTGATTCAATAGGAATTTTAGTTTTTAATTTTATTGAACAAGACAAAATTGAATTTGCGTTTCAAAAAAAAATTTTTTATTCAAGAAAAAATCAAATTCAATTTCAAACTTTGTAAATTTGACTTAGATTTGAATAAAAAGCTAAAAATTTGCATGCTTTAATTGATCAGTATAATCGATTTTATTCTTGATTGCAAGTTAAATAATCTATTTTTCTTATAACTAAACATAAAATTTGCAATAGGTATGAAATATGTTATATAATATATAAAAGAATTTTTAATAAATTAATAATTCTAATTGTTTAATCATTGTTAATTTAATGATTATAGAATTGAAAGAAAGCAAAAAATTACTACAATTATCAAAATTATGGGATTACCATGGTATCGTGTTCACACAGTTGTTTTAAATGACCCGGGTCGTTTAATCGCTGTACACTTAATGCACACCGCTCTTGTTTCTGGTTGGGCTGGAAGTATGGCTTTTTATGAATTAGCTATTTTTGACCCATCTGACCCAGTTTTAAACCCAATGTGGCGTCAAGGTATGTTTGTATTACCTTTCATGACACGTTTAGGAGTGACTCAATCTTGGGGTGGTTGGACAATTAATGGAGAGCCAGCAAGTAACCCAGGTATCTGGAGTTATGAAGGTGCTGCTGCTGCACATATTGGGCTATCAGGTCTATTATTTGGTGCATCAATTTGGCATTGGGTTATGTGGGATTTAGAATTATTCCGTGACCCACGAACAAAAAACCCAGCATTAGACTTACCTAAAATTTTTGGTATTCACTTATTTTTATCAGGAATTTTATGTTTTGGTTTTGGTGCATTCCACGTTACCGGTCTATTTGGTCCAGGTATGTGGGTTTCAGACCCATATGGTTTAACTGGAAGTGTTCAACCGGTAGCTCCTTCATGGGGTGCGGATGGCTTTGACCCTTACAATCCAGGCGGCGTAGCGTCACACCACGTGGCTGCAGGGATTTTAGGTATTTTAGCAGGATTATTCCACTTATGTGTGCGTCCACCACAACGTTTATATAATGCTTTACGTATGGGAAACATTGAAACTGTTCTTTCAAGTAGTATTGCGGCAGTATTTTGGGCAGCTTTTGTTGTTAGTGCTTGTGCATGGTATGGTACAGCGACTACTCCAATTGAATTATTTGGTCCAACTCGTTACCAATGGGACCTTGGATTTTTCCAACAAGAAATTGATAAACGAGTTCAAACAAGCTTAGCAGATGGTAAATCTTTACCAGAAGCTTGGGCACAAATTCCTGAAAAACTTGCTTTTTATGATTATATCGGTAATAACCCAGCAAAAGGTGGTTTATTCCGAACAGGCGCTATGAATAGTGGAGATGGTATTGCTGTAGGTTGGTTAGGCCACGCAGTATTTAAAGATAAAGACAATAACGAACTATTTGTTCGTCGTATGCCTACTTTCTTTGAAACGTTCCCAGTTGTTTTATTAGACAAAGATGGTGTTGTACGTGCTGACGTACCTTTCCGTCGTGCTGAATCAAAATATAGTATTGAACAAGTAGGTGTTTCAATTACATTCTACGGTGGTGAATTAGATGGTGTTTCGTTTAATAATCCAGCAACAGTTAAAAAATACGCTCGTCGTGCACAATTAGGTGAAATTTTTGAATTTGATCGTTCAACTTTACAATCTGACGGTGTATTCCGTAGTAGCCCACGAGGTTGGTTTACATTTGGCCATTTAGCTTTTGCTTTACTATTCTTTTTTGGTCATATTTGGCACGGTGCACGTACTATCTTCCGTGATGTATTTGCAGGTATTGACGAAGGTATTGATGAACAAGTTGAATTCGGGGCATTTTTAAAACTAGGTGACACTTCAACACGTCGTCAATCAGTTTAAATTTGATTTTTCAATATTGTTTTCAAATTTGAAATCAATATTTTTATCCTTTTAATACCTTTGATCTATTTTTTTAAATATTTCACGCAGTTAACCAATTAGTTAATTGTTTATATAATTACACATTTATTCTATCTTATGGAAGCTTTAGTTTATACTTTTTTATTAGTAGGAACATTAGGAATCATTTTCTTCTCAATCTTTTTTCGCGAACCGCCACGTATTATTAAATAATTAATACGGTTTTCGACAATTTCAAGTTTTATTTACCATTTAAAGGTTCTAAAACGAAAAATAAATAAATACTGATCGAATCTTAATTTGATTGGTATTTATTTATTTATTATTAATAATGTTAAAAAACAAAAAATTAGTTAATCGAATTGTTTTTTAGTTCAAATCATTATTCAATTTATTCAAATTTTAAATAATTATGGAAAGTACTGCTTTTTTCTTTGCTATTTTTGTATGGTGTTTACTAATAAGTATTACCGGCTATTCACTGTATGTAGGATTTGGACCTGGTTCAAAAGACCTTCGAGACCCCTTTGAAGAACACGAAGATTAAGTTTTTGATTTTTTTTGAATCATATCAGTTCTAGTGTTGATGTTTTTTTTCATCGATTTGCAGAAAGTAAAAACAAATAAATAATATTCAATGGCAACACAAAACACAAAAACAACTGAAAATGTTGGAATGACTACGTTTACACGTAAAAATAAATTGATAATGTTTTTCATTATTCGATAAAACTCTTCTTTTGATTAACGGAATCAGTAAATAAATTTTAACGAAACGTTAAAGCTAAAAATCCAATATTTAATAAAGTTTGGTAAAGGCAGTTAAATTTTTAACTGGGCTAATATTTCATCTATGGTTAGAATGTTAGTTGTTGATAACTGACGAAGCTCTGAATATACGAACTTATTAAAATAATTTTCAAAAATTTTGATAATTATACCGATTTCATAATAGTATATTAGAATTTTGCTTTAGAAATTTGAAAATTTTCTAATAAACCATTAATCTATTTTTCGGTCCTTTTCACGGTTAAGTAATTATGTAGTTAATGAAAGACCGGAATTATGATTAAATGAAATTTTATTTTCATTGATCAGATAAAATTAGGAAGTTTATAAGATCAACCTTAAGATGAGGCGATATTTGAATTTTAAAATTTCGTCAATAATATTTCAAGTCGATCACGTGAAAGTTTTAATCGCCGTATGAAATAAAAGTTTCACGTACGGTGAAAGCTGATAAGAATTCAGCATAGCACTAGGTACTTTATTACGTCCATTAAATTCAGAATATGGAAAAGTTGCTCCCGGATGGGGAACTACAGTATTAATGGGAGTTTTTGGTGCTCTTTTTGCTGTTTTTCTAGTAATCCTTCTAGAAATCTTTAATGGTTCAGTAATTTTAGATGATGTTACAATGAGTTGGCAAACATTAGCAAAATAATTTTATTGAATCAAATCAATATAATTAATATTTTTTAATAAGATTATTTTTGTTCAATAAAAATCCAATTAAAATAAATAATTTCAACTTTTCATTAATAAAAGTTGAAATTATTTATTTTTTGGATAAGTCTAAATTTTGTTGACAAAAAACGTAACATCGATTATAATTTTGTAGATTCAAATTTAAGGGTCGATGCCCGAGTGGTTAATGGGGGCGGATTGTAACTCCGCTGGTTTACCTACGCTGGTTCGAATCCAGCTCGGCCCAATTTTTAAAACAATTTAATATTTGATTATTCACTTTCATACTCATGCTCTTGATTGACTTTTGCTTTGATTAAGTTTCAATTGTAAACCATTTTTAAAAAGTTTATTAGTATTAATAAAAATTATTAATCAAAATAGTGATTAATAATCATTTTTCAATTTGATATAAAATGAAAATATTAAAAACTTTAAATTGAAAAATTGAAAAATCATAATAGATGTTAATAATTTTCAAAATAAAAGGGTTTTTGAATATGGATTCAGAATTTTAGGTAGTACCCAGATTCGAACTGGGGATAGAGCATTTGCAATGCACTGCCTTACCGCTTGGCTATACCACCAATGTATTAGTATTGCCCCCAATAACTAGCTAAGCTTGAATAAGTCTTGCTGCTACACGAGTGTTCTCACAAATTAGTTATTTAATCCTTATTAGATATTGAGGGTTAATGTATTATAACAAATATAATAAATAAAGTCAAATTCAAATTGATTAAGCCTTCTAGCGGAGTCGAACCGCTAACCTTCAGTTTACAAAACTAATACTCTGCCAATTGAGTTAAGAAGGCTTGAATTAACTTATTATAATTATAAAACAATTCTAAAAAAAATCAACTTTAATCAATGGATATATTAAAAGTTATTTAACTTTGAATTAGATTCGTTTTTTAAAGTTGATTAGAAAAACACGAATCTAATTCATTTAAGCCACTGATTTAACAATCGAATCAATATCAGGAGAGTGAATAGGAAAAATTCGTTCAACTCCAATACCTTTTGAAATACGACGTACAGTTATTGTAGAATTTAACCCAGCACGATGTTGACGTACTATTGTTCCTTGATAAGCTTGAATTCGCTTTTTATTGGCTTCTTGAATAAATACATTTACAATAATAAGGTCGCCTACGCTAAAAGCAGGTAAGTCTTTTTTTAAATAGTCGGATTCAATACTTTTGACAAGAGGAGATAATTTCATTGTTATTTTTATTTTGATTTTTTATAAAGATTTTAATTCGAAAGTCGAACCCCATCCCCGATGGGGATGGGTTAGAATAAATTGAATTTGAAAATTTTTTTAATATGATTAAGGTATTAAAATGAAATTTATTATTAAATAAATGTGATCTATTAATTTTAAAAATTTGATTTTTTATTTTAAAATTTTAGAAACAACACCGGCTCCTACAGTTCGACCACCTTCTCGAATAGCAAAACGCATACCGTTTTCAATTGCAATTGGTTGAATAAGCTCAACTACCATTTTTACACGGTCGCCAGGAACAATCATTTGTGCTTCTGTTCCATCGTCCGCTGTGAACGATTCGATTTTACCAGTAACATCAGTTGTACGAACATAAAATTGAGGTCGGTAACCTGGGAAGAACGGCGTATGACGGCCTCCTTCTTCTTTATTTAACACATAAACCTGACTTTCAAATTTTGTATGAGGTAAAATAGTTCCCGGTGATGCAAGAACCATTCCACGAAGAATATTTTCTTTTTGAACACCACGTAGTAAAACACCAACATTATCTCCCGCTACTGTTTCGTCCAATGTTTTTTGAAACATCTCTAACCCAGTAACCGTTGTTGTTGTTGTGTCTTTTAAACCAATAATTTCAATTGTTGCACCTGTTTTTAAAACGCCTCGTTCTACACGACCCGTTGCTACAGTTCCACGGCCAGTAATTGAGAATACATCTTCAATCGCCATTAAGAATGTTTTATCAGTATCGCGTACTGGTGTAGGGATGTAAGTATCAACATTTTCCATTAATTTGAAAATTTTATCTACCCATTCGTTATCACCTTTTTTAGTGTCAGGATTTTGAATTAAAGCATCTAACGCTCGTAAAGCAGAACCTGCAACAATTGGAATATCATCGCCAGGGAATTCGTAAGTATCTAATGTTTCACGAACTTCTAACTCTACTAATTCTAATAATTCAGGATCATCTACTTGATCTTCTTTATTTAAAAATACAACAATGTCTGGAACTCCAACTTGTTTTGCTAATAGTAGATGTTCTTTTGTTTGAGGCATAGGCCCATCTGCTCCAGAAACAACTAAAATTGCACCATCCATTTGAGCTGCACCTGTAATCATATTTTTTACATAGTCAGCGTGTCCTGGGCAATCTACGTGAGCATAGTGACGTTGTTCTGTTTCGTATTCAACGTGCGCTGTATTAATAGTAATACCTCGCGCTTTTTCTTCCGGTGCAGAATCAATTTCATCATAACGCTTTCCTTTATTTTTACTAAATTGTTGTAAAGTCATTGTGATTGCAGCAGTTAATGTTGTCTTACCATGGTCTACATGACCAATAGTTCCAATGTTAATATGTGGTTTTATACGTTCAAATTTTTCACGAGCCATTATAAAGTTCCTTTGGAAAAAGTAAATAAATGAAAAAAGTTAATTTTGACTAGTAAGATAACGATATTTGAGTCATTAATCTTTAAATATATTGAAACTCTTCATGAATTCTATATTAACTTTTCACTTTTAATCTTTAATATATTAAAAGTTTACCATGACGACTTTGTAACACCAGGTAATAAGCAATTATGACTCATTGATCGGAATACATGTCGTGATAATCCAAAAACTCGAGAATAGCCTTTCGGACGTCCTGTAATATTACAACGGTTATGTAAACGAACCGCTGAGCTATCACGTGGTAATTTTTGTAATTTAGCATATAAATCCAATTTCTCTTCTAAATAAATTGTATTGGAAATTTTATCCTTTAATTCTTGGCGTTGGTCCTTAAATTTAGCCACAAAACGTTGTCGTTTCTTCTCCCGAGCAATCATACTTTTCTTTGCCATTTAAAAATCTCCTTTTAGTAATGATTATAAAAAACTTGTTTTTTATTGTTATATATTAAAATTTTAAGTTCGATTCTGAAACAAAATAAAAACCAATTTAAAATATTTAAGACAAATGTTAAAATTTATCTACTAATCGTATTTTACCAATGTTTTTTCTTTAAGTCAACAGCATTTATTTAATAATTTACGATTTTATATTTGGCGGAGTAGGGGAATCGAACCCCTAGCTTCAGCTTGGAAGGCTGAGGTATTACCACTATACGAACTCCGCAATGATTGTATTTAATTATATGATTGCTTGTTACTTTTGTCAATTTAACATTTTCAATTCCAATAGGATTCTTGATTCTACTAAAATTAGAATCCTACTGAAATTGAAATTAATATTTATAATCATTTACAAATTTTTTCAATTTAAATCAAAAATTTAGAATGAAAAAACTAATGGGTCTGGGAAAAAACGATTAATTTCGATTAATAATCCTGCTGTAAAACTAATCCATGCAAAAGCAATCACAGGTGCGGTAGAAAGATAAGTAACAAAGTTTTTCATATTCTAAAAGCCTTCTATTTAATGAAATTGAAATTAAGTTAGATTGAATTCAAAAGACTTTTTTAATATAGAATTAGCTAAAAACTTTTTTAAACATATCTTGTACTTTATCCCCAGAGTCAATCGTTTCTAGAGGATCTTTACGTAGTCGGTGACGTAAACATAAAGGAATAACCTGGTAAATATCTTCGGCAGTTACTTCTGTTCGACCTTCAAAAGCAGCTAATGACTTTGCTGCACGATTGGTTACAATATCACCACGTAAACCATCTACATCTAGTTCTGAGCAAATTTGAGAAATTTTTACTCGGAAATCATAATCTAATGTAACTTGCTTTAAAAGATCACGAGCTTCAACAATTTTTAAACTTAAAGCATCTTGAGATGTGTCATAAGTTGTTCGGAATGATTGCGGGTTTGAATCAAAAGCAGCACGTTGTTCAACAATTTGAACTCGTAAATCTGGTTCTTTAACAGTCCCAATTTCTGCATGCATTCCAAATCGATCTAATAATTGAGGTCGTAATTCCCCTTCTTCCGGGTTACCCGAACCTACAAGAATAAAACTTGCAGGGTGACTAATTGAAATACCTTCTCGCTCTACGGTATTCCACCCAGAAGCAGCTGAATCTAATAAAACGTCAACTAAATGGTCATCTAATAGATTTACTTCATCAACATATAAAATACCTCGGTTTGCTGCCGCTAATAAACCAGGTTCAAAGGCTTTAACACCAGAAGTTAAAGCTTTTTCAATATCAATGGTCCCACAAACGCGGTCTTCTGTTGCTCCAAGAGGTAAATCAATCATGGTAATTTTTTTTGTTGCAACTTCCAAGGGTAACCCATTTTGAAACTTTTGACGAACTTCTTCGCTCATAAATTCTGGGTCAGAAGGGTGAGAATTAAACGGATCGTTTAATACAACTTCCATTGTTGGTAATAAGTCAACTAAAGCTCTTACAGTAGTTGATTTACCAGTTCCTCGATCTCCCATAATCATTACCCCACCGATTTTTGGATCAATAACATTTAAAATTAAGGCTAATTTCATTTGTTCTTGGCCAACAATAGCAGTAAAGGGAAATACCGGGCGACTTTCTACTTCTTTAACCAGTGTATCATTTGACATTTTTGTTTCCTTATTAATAATAAAATAAATTTGAATGATTTTCTTATTAAATATATCATATATGAAATAATGTTGAAAAGCAAGCCAAAATATATCAATTTAGAAAAATGAATCTTGATTATGCGAACAGGGGGAATCGAACCCCCGACCCAGCCTTGGCAAGGCCGTATTTTACCCCTAAACTATGTTCGCTTTAAAATACATTATTATAAGCTTAAATGGGCTCAGATGTCAACTTAATTGATTAATAAAATTTAATTAGTAATTAAAATTCATTGATTACTAATTAAATTTTATTAATTATTATTCTAAAACCAAACTAGATTTTTTAGTAAAAGATCATTTTTTATTTTAATAATCCATTTCAGTTTGATCAATTATTTGATATTGATTATTAAAATTTGATTATTTTTTAATTTTTTACTAATCACGAAGTTTTAACCCTTTTACATAAAAGCCATCTCGTCTACGCTCAATGGTAATCTCAAATTTAGGTTTCATTGTTTGAAGCCCAACCAGATGGTTATGGCGTGAAACTGGCGATTGTTCTAGCTCTGTTACGTAAGTCTCATAATCCTGGTAAAGTGCTTTTAATGGAAGCCAAAACTCAACGTCAGTGTTATAAGTATGGGTATTAAACCAATTAAAAAATAATGCGTTTTGGAGTAGATCTCCTTTAAAGATAAGCAACTTAGTTGGTTGATCACCTTCTAATTCATAATTACTTAATGTTTCGGCTATGTGACTTATACTTGATTTTTTTATTGTTACTTGCTTTGTTGTCATAATCAAAATTCTTTATTAACTTAGTATTATTAACAAATTTAATTCTTGTTATTGATATTGATGTTAATAGTACTTTTTATAATATTAAAAATAAATATTATTAATTATGATATTAAAATTATTATGATTTTTGATTCATGAAATATTAGTTATTGAAAGATTTTTTAATGTTTCATCACCTTATTTTTCAATATGAAATTTATTGACTATTTATTGTTGATTAATGATTTTATTAATAACAAAAAGAGTCAGAATTTTTAATTTTAATGTCTAATCGACTTATAGATCAGAAAAAGTCTTTATTGAAAATTGAAAAATTCATTTTTAATTTAAAACACTAATTACTAACTAGAATTTATTTTATATATCGTTTTGTAAACATTATTAAAATGTTGTTTTTTTATTTTTAGTATATTAAAACTGTTAAAAATTGATCGTTTTAATATACTAAAAATCGTTTACTAATTAACTTTACATTATTAAAATATCAAATTGAAATTGAATAAATTTTAGCTAATAGTTACCGTTGCACCTACTTCTTCTAGAGCAGTTTTAGCCTCTTCTGCTTCGTCTTTAGAAACACCTTCTTTTAATGCTTTTGGTAACGATGTAGTAAATTCTTTAGCGTCAGCTAAACCTAAAGTTGTTAATTTACGAATTACTTTTAAAACGGCTACTCGTTTAGTAGAATCAATAGCTTCGACCATAACGTCAAAAGTTGTTTTTTCTGCTTGAGCTTCTTCCCCATTGCCATTATCACCAGTAGCTACAGCGCCACCTACGTTAACAGAAGCGGAAGCATCAACACCAAATGTTGATTCGATTAATGTTACTAATTCTGATGACTCAAGTAAAGTTAAGGTTTTTAATTGGTCAATAATTTGTTCAACTGTTGTAGACATATTTATTTAATATTATAAATTCTAAATGAGACTTTCAAGCTTAGAAAGGAATAAAGTTAAAGAATTTTAAAATTGGAATACTATTGATTTAACGTTTTGAGAATTGTGGAGCTTTTCGTGCTTTTTTCAGTCCATATTTTTTTCGTTCTTTAACTCGGGCATCGCGTGTCAATAAACCTTTTGATTTTAAAGCTGCTCGATAAGTATCATTTGAAAAACATAAAGCACGTGCAACTGCTAATTTGATAGCATTAGCTTGCCCTACGAGACCGCCCCCCATAACTTTAACAACAATATTATAATTATTTTTTAATTCAAAAAGATCTAATGGAGATTGCATAGCAAAAATTAGATCAGCTTTATTTTGCATATATACGGTCCCCTCTTTACCATTGATGATAAATTGACCATCACCTGCTACTAATTCAACCGTTGCTACTGACGATTTTCGGCGTCCATTACTTTTTATTTGATTTAACACTATCCTTTTTATCTCCTTAATAATAACAGTTTTTAATTTCGTGAGTAGTATTCAACAACTAATAACTCATTTAACTGTAATCCTACCCATTGACGGCTAATATTGCTATTTAAAACCCCAACTAAATTTTGCTTATTAAAATTTAAATGTGTCGGTACTTCATAATCAGATGATTCTGAAACAAACTTAGACACTAAATCGCGTGAAGCTTTTTTATTTTTGATTGAAATAACATCTAAAAGGTTACATGAATAACTTGGAATATCTACTTTTTTTTCATTTACTAAAATGTGCCCATGACCTACCAATTGTCTTGCTGCACAAATTGTAGGAGCCATGCCTAAACGATAAACAATGTTGTCTAGTCGCATCTCTAATAAAGCCAGTAATACTTCGCCTGTCGAGCCTGTTAATTTTTTAGCTGTTTTAACGTAACGTAAAAGCTGGCGTTCGGTAACATTATAATTTAAACGCAATTTTTGTTTTTCTAATAACCGTAATGCATATGGCGACATATTTTTTAATAATTTCACACGTGGTTGACCGTGTTGACCGGGCGTATTTGCCTTATTAGACACTTTACGGGTTAGCCCGGGTAATTCTCCTAATTTACGAACAAGGCGCACTCGAGGCCCTCGATATTTACTCATAGTTTATTTATTTGTTAAAGATAAATGAATTTGTTTCAATTAATGTTGAAATAGATTCATAATAAAAATTTTTATAGCTTGCTAAAAGTACAAACTAAAAGGTCTTTTGTAATCATTTTAAAATTCAATTTTAAAATTCAATTAAGTTTCAATTTTAAAAGGATTGATTATTGGTTAATAAATGGTAATAAACCTACAACGCGTGCTGTTTTAATGGCTGTTGCTATATTTCGTTGCTCTTTAGCTGTTAAACCTGTTACACGTCGAGGAAGAATTTTTCCTTCAACACTAATAAATTTTCGTAGCAAAGCAATATTTTTATAGTCAACAGTCCCCATTGCAAACGGAACACCGCTTCCTGTTTTGTGCAAAATAATAGGAATGGTAACTTGAGCTTTGACTTTTTTTGAATATTTTCTTATCATAATTTTAATATATTGTAGTAAATTTATTTCAGTTTTTATTGATCAATTTGATTTTGATTGTATTTTAAAATATTGCTTGAATAAATTTATAAAATAATTTTGAATCTCGAATTGCAAATTGTGCTAACCATTTTCGATTAACCTGAATATTCAATTGCTTTAATTTGTAAATTAATTGACTATAGTTTAAGTCATAAATACGCGCAGCTGCATTTATACGTGTAATCCAAAGACTACGTAAATTTCGTTTCTTTTGTCGACGGTCACGGTATGCAAATTTTAGTGCTTTCATTTTTCTTTGGTTTGCGCTACGAAATAAAATAGACGAACTTCCACGAAAACCTTTTGTAAGATTTAATACTTTTTTTCGTCTTTTTCGCGCAACAAAACCACGTTTGATTCGAGTCATGTCATATTACCTTGTTTTAAATAACCGTAAAATTTTTCAATTTTTTCGATTCTAATTTCTAATAAAGAATTTATTAGTTTAACTTTTAATGATTTCAAATAAATTTGCTTCATCTTATGGTTTTGAATTTTGGTTTTGAATTTACAAAGCCTAATAAGATAATAGCAAGACCAGTAAAGAGTCACAAAAAGAGGAGTAAAACTTTAACGATTTATTTAAACTTTTTGATAAAATGTTAAACTTTTTGATAAAATGAATTATTATGTTATATTTTGTGATTAATAAATATAACATAATATAATTCAAATTTAACAAGAAAAATCAAATGAAAAATGAAACTTGTATAAAAATTAATGGAACGTTTAAAATCAAAATAAAAGTTGAAAACAAGTTTTATAATAAAGATTATTTGCATTTTGATTATGAAACTTGACAAATATTAGCTTATTTTATATACTACTAGTAACAAATATATTTTACTATTTTATTTGGGCAAAATTTTATTTTTTAAAAAACTTTATAAAAACATATGACTGCAATTCTAGAACGTCGCGAAGCTTCTTCTTTATGGGCTCGCTTTTGTGAATGGGTAACTTCAACTGAAAACCGTCTATACGTAGGTTGGTTCGGTGTTATCATGATCCCAACACTTTTAACAGCTGTATCAGTATACATCATTGCTTTCGTTGCTGCTCCTCCAGTAGACATCGATGGTATCCGTGAGCCAGTTTCTGGTTCTTTATTATTCGGAAACAACATCATCTCTGGTGCTGTAGTTCCAACTTCAAACGCTATTGGTTTACACTTCTACCCAATTTGGGAAGCAGCTTCTGTTGACGAATGGTTATACAACGGTGGTCCTTACCAAATGGTTGTATGCCACTTCTTACTAGGTATTTACTGCTACATGGGTCGTGAGTGGGAACTTTCTTTCCGTTTAGGTATGCGTCCATGGATCGCTGTTGCTTACTCAGCTCCTGTAGCTGCTGCATCTGCAGTTTTCCTAATCTACCCAATCGGTCAAGGTTCTTTCTCTGACGGAATGCCTCTAGGTATTTCTGGTACTTTCAACTTCATGATTGTATTCCAAGCAGAGCACAACATTCTAATGCACCCATTCCACATGCTTGGTGTTGCAGGTGTATTCGGTGGTTCTTTATTCTCAGCTATGCACGGTTCATTAGTTACTTCATCTCTAATCCGTGAAACTACTGAAAACGAATCTGCTAACGAAGGTTACAAATTCGGTCAAGAAGAAGAAACTTACAACATCGTAGCTGCACACGGTTACTTTGGTCGTTTAATCTTCCAATACGCTTCATTCAACAACTCTCGTTCATTACACTTCTTCTTAGCTGCTTGGCCAGTTGTTTGTATTTGGTTCACTGCTTTAGGTATTTCAACTATGGCTTTCAACTTAAACGGATTCAACTTCAACCAATCAATCGTTGATTCTCAAGGTCGTGTTTTAAACTCATGGGCTGACATCATCAACCGTGCTAACTTAGGTATGGAAGTAATGCACGAGCGTAACGCTCACAACTTCCCGTTAGACTTAGCTTCAGTTGAAGCTCCTTCTATCAACGGCTAATTTCTTAATCGCTTTCGAGTGAAAACAGATTTTAATTGTCTTTGGTCAAAACTTCATAATTTATTTTATGAAGTTTTGGCTGATTTTTTGACTTTAGGTAATTTCATATTGAGCTTTTGAATACTATAACAAATAAAAATTGTATTTGAAATTGACATTGATTTAAATAACAAATACATTTTAAATAGTAAACAACGGTTCAGATTGTTTTATCATATTATAGTCCATTTGTTAAGATCAACTACAAATTGAAACGTTGCTACATACTTCGAAAAAATAAAGTTTGCAGTAGCATTAGTTTTTGACCAATCGATTAGAAAGTTCACAATAAAAATAATTCATAAAATGATCAAACTTAATATATTAAAAATTTTTAATATAAATTTTACTACAAATTTTAATACTTTTATTATTAGTATAGTTGACGAATAGTCCTTTTTTTTATATACTAATAATAGACTTAAAGTTTTTTATTGCATTTTTTTGCAATATCAAAATATTGCTTTTTGCTTTTTACTTTTTCAAAATAAAAAGATTTATACTCTTTAAAATTTTAAAATTAAACTTCTTATACTTTAATGTATTTAAGTTTCTTACTAAAAACGTGACCGAATATTTCTATTGGGAGATTGAGTTTTATGACTATCGCAATCGGTAAGTCTAGCCAAAAACGTGGTATTTTTGATGTAGCTGATGACTGGTTACGTCGTGACCGTTTCGTTTTCGTTGGTTGGTCTGGATTACTATTATTACCATGTGCATACTTTGCAGTTGGTGGTTGGTTAACAGGAACAACTTTCGTTACTTCATGGTACACACATGGTTTAGCAAGTTCATACCTAGAAGGGTGTAACTTCTTAACTGCAGCAGTATCAACTCCACCAAACTGTATGGGTCACTCACTGTTATTACTTTGGGGTCCTGAAGCACAAGGTGACTTCACTCGTTGGTGTCAATTAGGTGGTCTATGGGCTTTCGTAGCTCTACACGGTGCATTTGGTTTAATTGGTTTTATGTTACGTCAATTCGAAATTGCACGTGCTGTTAAAATTCGTCCATACAACGCAATTGCATTCTCTGCACCTATTGCTGTATTCGTTTCAGTTTTCCTAATTTACCCTTTAGGACAAGCGGGTTGGTTCTTTGCACCAAGTTTTGGTGTAGCAGCTATTTTCCGTTTCATCTTATTTTTCCAAGGTTTCCATAACTGGACACTAAACCCTTTCCACATGATGGGTGTTGCTGGTGTACTAGGAGCTGCGTTATTATGCGCAATTCATGGTGCTACTGTTGAAAACACTTTATTTGAAGATGGAGACGGTGCAAACACATTCCGTGCCTTCAACCCAACTCAGGCTGAAGAAACGTACTCTATGGTTACTGCAAACCGTTTTTGGTCTCAAATTTTTGGTGTAGCTTTTTCTAACAAACGTTGGCTTCACTTCTTCATGTTATTTGTACCAGTTACAGGTTTATGGATGAGTGCTCTAGGTGTTGTAGGATTAGCTTTAAACTTACGTGCATACGACTTTGTTAGTCAAGAAATTCGTGCTGCAGAAGACCCAGAATTTGAAACATTCTATACAAAAAATCAATTATTAAACGAAGGTATTCGTGCTTGGATGGCTGCTCAAGACCAACCACACGAACGTCTAGTATTCCCTGAGGAGGTCTTACCACGTGGAAACGCTCTTTAATGGAAGTCTTAGTGTAGGTAGTCGTGATCAAGAGTCAACCGGATTCGCTTGGTGGTCTGGTAATGCTCGTTTAATTAACCTATCAGGAAAATTATTAGGAGCGCATGTTGCACATGCGGGCCTAATCGTTTTTTGGGCAGGTGCAATGAATTTATTTGAAGTAGCTCACTTCATTCCGGAAAAACCAATGTATGAACAGGGTCTTATCCTGTTACCTCACCTAGCTACTCTAGGTTATGGTGTTGGTCCCGGTGGTGAAGTTATTGATACATTCCCGTACTTTGTATCGGGTGTACTTCACTTAATTTCGTCAGCAGTTTTAGGTTTTGGGGGTGTTTATCACTCACTAATCGGACCTGAAACACTAGAAGAATCTTTCCCATTCTTCGGATATGTTTGGAAAGACAAAAACAAAATGTCTACTATTTTAGGTATTCACCTAATTATTTTAGGTATTGGTGCTTGGCTTCTAGTTTGGAAAGCAATGTACTTTGGTGGTGTTTATGACACTTATTCAGTTGGTGGAGGTGACGTTCGCGTTATTACAAACCCAACAATTAACCCAGGAGTTATCTTTGGTTATTTACTAAAATCACCTTTTGGTGGTGAAGGTTGGATTTGTAGTGTAGACAACATGGAAGATATCATTGGTGGCCACATTTGGATTGGTACATTAGAAATTTTTGGTGGTATTTGGCATATTTTAACAAAACCTTGGGCTTGGGCTCGACGTGCGTTTGTATGGTCAGGTGAAGCTTATCTTTCTTACAGTCTAGGTGCGATTGCAGCTATGGGATTTATCGCATGTTGTATCTCATGGTTTAACAACACAGCATACCCGTCTGAATTCTTTGGACCTACAGGTCCGGAAGCATCTCAGTCACAAGCATTTACTTTCTTAGTTCGTGACCAACGTCTAGGTGCTAATGTTGCTTCGGCGCAAGGACCTACAGGACTAGGTAAATACTTAATGCGTGCTCCAACAGGTGAAATCATCTTTGGTGGAGAAACTATGCGTTTTTGGGATTTCCGTGGCCCTTGGTTAGAACCATTACGTGGACCTAACGGTTTAGACCTAAACAAACTGAAAAATGATATTCAACCATGGCAAGAACGTCGTGCAGCTGAATACATGACTCACGCTCCTTTAGGATCTTTAAACTCGGTAGGTGGTGTAGCTACAGAAATTAACGCAGTTAACTTCGTATCACCTCGTACATGGTTAGCTTGTTCACACTTCGTGTTAGGTTTCTTCTTCTTTGTAGGGCATTTATGGCACGCTGGTCGTGCTCGTGCTGCTGCTGCAGGATTCGAAAAAGGAATTGACCGTGACAATGAACCAGCTTTATCTATGAAACCTTTAGACTAAAGTTGTAATTAACTTTTAAAACTAAAATGTTTTCATTAACTTAAACCGTCTTAAGACCTAATAAACCTTAAAATTTATTAGGTCTTAAGATTGAAATTGTGAACAAAAATACTAGAAAAATTGTCTAGTATTGGATTACTAGGTTTACTTGAGTCAATTTAAATTTATACTTATGGTTTCTAGTATAAATTTTTGTTTTGAAACGATTGTTAATTAAAAATAAAAATGATGTATTCGTGCTGTAAATGTAATAGTTTTTGTAATCGTAACTGTTATTAAAACTAAATTTTAAAACATTAAGAATCAAAAACGGTAGTCGTAAAGTCTATAAATTATTATGATGAAATTTTGCGTACGATAAAAATGCAATCAATAATATTAGAAGTAACTACTACGTACTACGCAAATGCATTTTTAAGCTCGACCTAAAATATGAAATGTAGATTTTAGCTAATTTAAAGTTAAGTTTAGTAGGCATAGCTTTAGTAATTATAATCGATTATTATATTAGTTTAAAGCGGTAAATAAGCAGGAAATAATAATTAATATGAAATTAGTTGCTTCAGTTTACAATTTTCATGTTTCAGTATTTCTGCTGCTGAAAAAGAAATGAAAACTAAAAATTTAAGTTTCAAAATAATAATTCGTGAATCCAAAAAATAGAATAATTTAAATTTGATACGTATTATTTTAGAAATTAGAAAAAGTAAAAGGATTTCAAAAAGTTAATGATACAAGTTAGTAAAAACCTATTAGCCAATACTAATTGTTTATATTAGAATTCATTTTTAGAGAACTTAAATTTAGAATTTAGAAAAAAAAACATTAAATAATAATGTGTTTAAAAAACGAAAATAAAGTATTCATGATTGAATAATAAAATCGATTAAAATAAAAAAGTTTTCGTCTATCAATGAATCTGATCAATTGCTTGAAGCAAGACTAAAATTCGGTATTCTAAAAAAGTTTCATACTTTTATAAAGCTTTTTTAGAATTAATACTATGTAATGATTTGTATTCCAACCGATTAAGTATTTTTTAGTTAAATATTACCCCCAGGGGAATTCGAATCCCCGTTTTATCCGTGAAAGGGAAATGTCCTGGGCCTCTAGACGATGGGGGCTTGGTAATTAAAATTTAATAAGATTTAAACTTTTATTACTTATATTATAGTCGACTTTTATTAATTGTCAACTAGTACCTTAAAGTTCACTAGTATATATTTTACATATAGTCTACATGAAAAATGATTTATAACTATTTCTAGGTAAAAGGCTACCTAATTTTAATAGTATGAATTAGTATACAAAAATTTTTGGATTTGAGTCTTCACTCAAATTTTAAATTGAGTCATTTCAGATGCCAAAGCTTCCCTTGACTTCTGAAATGATGCAATTAACGGTATAAACTGAGACCTAATCGAACTGCAAAAATACCGTTAACAAGTGCTAATAGTAATGCAATAAAAATTTGATTATCTGAAAGCATAATATTTTGAAATAGAATAATTTTATATATTTGAGATTGTAAAGTTAACTTTACAAAGAATCCACATTGTAATTAATTAATTAACTGTAGACCCATTAATTTGGGTTTAAAACTATTAATTATTTTGTTGTTAAATTCTTTTTACTATGGATTCAAAAAAGTTATGGATTTATAGACCACTGCCTTCACGGCTGGCTAGTAACACAATAACTAAGGGACCTGCTGCTACAATAAAAAGGAGTGATGCTAATTGAAATACGACTTCTAAATTCATTTGTATTTTTTATTTGAATCTTAATTGAAATATGTTTTATAATTGAAATTTCAACACTATGAATTTCTTTTTTACCGATTATTTTGCGAATCAAAAATGATTTTTTAATTATTACAATATTTATAATCAATTAATTCGCATTAAAATCAATTTTTTTCGAAACTATAGGTTGAAATTTCTCTAAACGAGAGTTTTTAACGAAAACTAACCGATGCTTGCCAAACAAAAGCTAAAAGTAAAAATAGTACAGGTACTACTGGTAATACGTCAACAATCGGGTCAAAAAGAGCGTAGGCTTCAGGTAATTTTGCTAATAGAATAGTCATGAATACCAAAAATCTCCAATGAAAAAATGATTTTTTTTTAACAACAATTTTGAAACTTTTTTATTGGTATTGGATAATATTTAATAATTCTTTTACCAAAGTTATCATTTGCGTGGGAAAGAAGTTGATATAAAATTGTTTATAAACAGATTTTATAATGATGAGCCTAAACCGACATACGATCCGTAAAAGAAAATACTTAATAAAGATAATGCAGCAATTCCAACAACAACTCCGATAAGCCATAATGGAATACGTCCTGTTGTTCCAGTATTTGACATTTGGTTAACCTTCTTTTTAAATTGTATTCATATGTGTCTTTCACAATTTGTTTCATACTTAATTCTTTAAGCATGTACAAAGTTTATCACAAAATTACAAGTAAATCTGATAATTAAATATTAATTTTGATTTATGAGATTTAGTTTTTAAATGTGAAAAATTCAAAATTTTCCAACTGTTTTCCAAGATCTAAGGTAATAGTTGGAATATTAAATTCAACGATTTTAAATTAGTTGAAAATATAACTTGAAAATAAAACAGCTAAAACAAAAATTAGTAGTAAGCCCCAGTAAAGACTTGTACGGTTTAATTCAACAGTTTGTTTGTTTGGGTTTGGTTTATTCATAACCGTAAATTAGCCTTCAAAATAAAATATATATATGTATTTATGCACTACAAATCAGTTACGATTTGTAAAATTTTAACGTTGAATGAATTGCATTGCTGTAATCGCTCCTAAAAAGAAAACGGTTGGAACAGCAATTGCATGGATAGTAAGCCAACGAACAGTAAAGATAGGATAAGTATAAGATGTTTTTTTTGTTGTCATTTTTTCTTTTTTGTAAATAAAAAGCAAATAAAAAATAATTGATTTTAATTGATTTCTTCTTTAATTAAGAAGAAATCGATGAAAAAAAACTAGAAATTGGTTATTTCTATAATTAAATTAAATGCCATGTTTTTGAATATTATTCAATTTCCCGCTAGTAGGTAGAATGATTGACTAACTTGATAAACTTTTAACTTGCGCTAATGCATTGAAACGGTCTGAAATTAATGGAGCTTCTTGACGATCTTCTGTGAAGTATTCATTTGGACGAGGTGTGCCAAAAACGTCATAAGCTAAACCTGTACTAATAAATAACCACCCAGCGATGAATAATGACGGAATAGTAATACTATGAATTACCCAATAACGAATACTTGTTAAAATATCAGAAAACGGACGTTCTCCTGTAGTACCTGACATATTTTGACTCCTTTAAATAAATTGATTTGTTTTTCTGTTTCAATTATATAACAATTGCTTTGAATAATAAAAAACATGTTATTTTTATTATTTAGTATTAGTTTTTAAATAGTAAATAATTTTTTGCTAGAAGGGAGAAACTACCCTCTCTTTTACCTAGTATACTGATCTTAAACGTAAAAATCAAGTGTTCTGTTTTCTTCAATATTTTGATTTCGATTGTTTTTAAATTGACTAAAGAGCTATTAAACAATAGAGCCTTTTTGCTATTTCAAAAAGTTTAAATTCTATCGAAATATAAATTAGTACTTTGAAATTGTTTACTACTGTAATCTTTTCGCTTTTTAACTTTTTTTTTAGTAATTTTGAAATTGTATTGTGCTTTTTTGATATTTTTCATAGTTAAAATATGAAATAATCAATTTAAAATTCATATTTAATTTTTTGATCCAGAGCTTAATGGGACTTGAACCCATGATCTTATGTGTCGGAAACATATATTTTATCCACTAAACTATAAGCTCACTTTGAAATTTTATATATTTCGGCGATACGATTGATTGTTATTAAAAGCTTGATTAATAAATGTAATTTGGGGACTAAGGGACTTGAACCCTCACGATTTATCCAATCGGCGGATTTTAAGTCCGCTGCGTCTACCATTCCGCCAAATCCCCTTTTTAAATTTAATTAAAAATTAATATTGATTAATTTTTTAAATGCTTAGCGGGAGTAGGATTCGAACCTACGACCTCAAGGTTATGAGCCTCGCGAGCTACCAGGCTGCTCTATCCCGCGTCATACATTATTATAACGAAAAGTTTGCTAAAAAGAAACCTTAAAAGAAAATAATTCTCTTTTAAGGTTTAATTAGTTATTCAATCATAGCATGATAAGTTGCCACAGTTGATGGCGAAATTTTGTTTAAGTAACGGAAAATCCAATATTTAAAAACAGTGTCTAATAAAACAGGAAAAGTTGCTACAAATAAAAAAATAAAGTTTTCATTATGTGGAAAACCGAACCGATTTAAAACAAATTCTAAAAAAAGTTCCCAGCCGCGGGGTGAATGAAAGCCTACTAATAAATCAGTCACTAAAATAAGTAAAAATGATTTTGTTGTATCGCTTAAACTATAGATGGACTCGATTAAAAATGACTTTAAAATAATAATTTGTGGTCGTAAAACAACAATTAACAAGCAAAGTGTGGCAAAAGTACTTAAATCAACAAAAAGATTTGTCAAAGAATCTATACTTCTTTGATTGTAATGTGTGGCTAAATCGACCGTTTTTTTCTGAATTGTAGTTGATACTAGTTCATGGTCAAACGAGGGGTCAAGAGTTGGAAAATCGATATCAAAATTTGTTTTTATAACACTATTTTCATCATCTTGATTCGTTGGTTGAAAATCACCATAATCTTGATAAGAAGCCCAAAAAGGTGTTTCATAAGTATTTGGACTCGAAAAATAGTCAAAGTAAAGCTGCATTTCAAAATCTTTCAGTTCTGACAGAGCTTCTTTTTCCAAATAAGAATTTAAAAAAATATCTTCTTGCTGAGTATTCCAAATATACGACGTTAAAGGAGCAAAAACAAAAGTTTTTGTTAAAATATTTATTAATAAAGGAACAAAAATTAAATAGAGTAAACATTGTAAAGAAACTAATACTTGATAACGTGAAACTCGAAATTCTTGAATAACATTAACATTTGAATTAGGAAAAATTTGCGTTAAAAAACGATTTAAGGTACGAATAATAGACCGTGGAATAATACCAATACGTTCTGTTGAATACTGACCAGTGTTAGTTTTTTGATATTTTGAAAACTGATTCTCAGCGGGTTTTTTATACATAACTTGAGTTTAATAATAAATCTTTTTGTAAAAATTGTGCTAACTCTGCTGCTTGCGTTTCAATTTCTTCTAATGTCATAGGTTGGCCTACTCGAGTCAAAGGAATTTCTCGTTGTCCTTTAACACAAAGATAAATAGTACGTCGAGGATTTAATCCATCTTTTAATTCCACACGAATTGCTTTAACATCATCAATTGCATAAGAAATATCAATTCGTCGATTATTTCCAGGAAATCCCCATCTAAAGATTCGCACAATCCCTTGTTGTTTATCAAATTCGTTAAATCCCTCGCCAACACTCCATAAAATGGTTAACCCTAAATAGAAACTAAAAATTAACCCCAAAAACCCATAAAAACACATAACAAGACCTTGTGGAAAAAATACAATATTTTCAGAATGAATGATGGGAAGTAAATCAAATTGTAAATAACTTGATAACCCTGTCATTAAAAACCCTAAACCTCCTAAACCAGTAGCTGTAGCCCACCAATAATTACTTACTCTTCGTGAACCCATTACGATATATCGACGTGTTTCTATATTCATATATTAATTCCTTAATTATTTAGTATTGATTTGATTGTAACATTTTGACTTGTAGTAATGTTTTATATTAATATTTAAAAAATTTTTTAATTCATTTTTGTTGGAATATAACCAGATCGTTTAAAAGGTGCATACTTATAAAAATTTAAGGTTTCCGATACGGCTTGCTTTAAAAATGAGCGGCAAATAATTAAATCAATTAAACCATGGTGAAGTAAATATTCAGCAGTTTGAAAGTTATCTGGTAATTGCTCTTGTAAAGTTTGCTCAATAACCCGGCGACCAGCAAAACCAATTAACGCTTTAGGTTCGGCAAAAATTAAATCGCCAAGCATAGCAAAGCTAGCCGTTACTCCTCCAGTTGTTGGTGATGTTAATACAGAAATGTATAATAAATTTGCACATGATTGATGAACATGTAAAGCCGCAGAAATTTTTGCCATTTGCATTAAACTTAAAATACCTTCTTGCATACGAGCTCCGCCCGACGCACAAATTAATATTACAGTTAAACCTTTTTTCGTTGCATATTCAATAAGACGAGTTATTTTTTCACCAACTACTGACCCCATACTTCCACCCATAAAGTGAAAATCCATAACACCTAGTGCCACAGGAATACCGTCAATCAAACCTGTTCCAGTTTGAACGGCATCTTGTAAACCTGTTCGATGTTGCGCTTCTAAAAGTCTTTCCGGATACGTTTTTTGGTCTTTAAAGGTTAATGGGTCACACGGCGAAACCGTTTCATATAATGGACGCCACGTAGAAGAATCAATAAGGCTTTCAATTCGTTCATTACTATTCATTTGTAAATGGTACCCACACCCAAAACAAACCCGTTGGTTTGATTTTAAATGTTTAATATATAAAATAATCCCACACGAATCACAGCGTGTCCATAAACCTTGACTCCCATCACTTCCTAATACTTTATTGTCAGTTGTTTGATCTAATTCAGGTTTTAACTTTTGTTTTCGGCGATCTTCTATCCATGCTAAAATAGACATTATGAAACCTTCGTTTTCAATATAATTAGTACTGTTATAAATTAGCTTTTAATATTAAAAAATTTTAACATTAAAAGCTAACTTATTTAAAATTAATGAAATATGAATTTACTTTGGTAATGCTAAAACAATTTGATCAACAAGGCCATAGGCTTTTGCTTCTCGAGCAGATAAGAACTGATCTCGATTCATATCACGAGAAATACGATCTAATGTTTGACCAGTACGATCAGCATATATTTGAGCTACTTCATCACGAATTCGTAAAACCTCTTCTGATTCAGACAAAACAACTGTCGCTTGTCCTTGACTTCCGCCTTCAGGTTGATGAATCATAATTCGTGAATGTGGTAAAGCTACGCGACTTCCTTTTGTTCCCCCCGCTAAAAATCGGGTAAAAGCTTTAAGTTACTTTAAAACTCTCCCCTCAGATCCGGACGTGCACCTCTCGATGCATCCGGCTCAAGCATAACGATCAAAATCATTGATCAAATAGTTTTGTTAACTGTTTGATCGAAGTAGTTTCAAAATATTAAATTTGATAGTAAATAATAACAATCTAATTAATACTTTACTACTTTAACATTTATAATTGAATATTAAACATTAATCAAATATGATATTATATTATATTATATTATGAAAACGAAATTTTTTGATGGGTGATAAATAGATAAATTTGAAAAAAAAAATAGTCTATAAACCATTACAACTCTTTCAAAATTGATTTTAATATTGAATAACAAACATTATGAATTATTATTACACCAAAGAGAAGTCTGCTATTCCTTTCGGTCAAAGAATAATCTTATTTAAAAATAATAAGTACTATTCTTTATCCCCATTATTACCATGGAGCATTTGCTTTTTCTCTATTCTTTTATCCTCCATTTTATTTTGATTCCTTACGAAAACATTACCTAGTTAATCATTATTTAAAATTTCTAAATAGGAAAAATGTAGGACTTACCTCGTCTTAAATAAAATTCACTCGGTTTAGTCCAGTTTAAGTTGACGCCGGTTGCTTTAATGACACCGTATTGCCTATTTGTAGGAAGTTTTAACCAGCAACATATCCAATTTCAATGCCTAGTTTCATTAAAAATTTATTGGTTTGGCGTGACGACGCATTGTACCTTAATTCTGCTCTAAACCGCTAAGACATAAAATCAATAAACTAGAAATTTATAAAGTTGATTTACATTCCGCTTTATACGGCAAGTTACCCATACCGCATTAGGAGGTGTCTATACACGGATGTACGTGTAGTTAAATCGATTTAAATCGTTAACAAAATTTTATTCAGATAACTAATCATAAACGGATTATTACTTTCGTTTTCGAGTCGCACCAAAAGACGCCATAGAAGCCGCAGTTCCCACGCAAATTGTTGTAATTTTTGACTGAATATAATTCATCGCGTCATAAACTCCAACTCCACAAGTAACAGATCCACCTGGTGAATTAATATAAATACAAATTTCTTTTGATTTATTTTCACTATTAAGGTATAACATAATACCAATTAGCTGGTTTGCTAATTCGTCATCAAGATCTTGACATAAAAATAGAATCCGTTCACGATATAAACGGTTATATAAATCAACCCATTGAGCTGACTCATCTCCAGGCATCCGGTACGGTACTTTAGGAACACCAATTGGCATAATTTATTAATCCTTTTAAAATAGTAATTATTATTTATTATTAGTCAATTGATAAATTTGAAATTCGATTTTGAATTCAATGGTGTTATGTTTTTATACATTATATATACTTTTTTAATTTGCCAGGAACCAGAGTCGAACTGGTGACACTGGGATTTTCAATCCCATGCTCTAACCAACTGAGCTATCCCGGCATAATGTTTTTAAATCATTAATTAGATTATACTAATAATAGTTAGTAAAAGCAATTTTTGTATTTTTTTGTATTCCCTTGCTTTTTTTTTGAAAAGCAAGGGAATACAAAAAAAGTTTAATATTTTAATATTTTAAAATAATCCTAGTGTTAAAGAAATATCAATAGGTAAACAAGCTCCAATACCTAACCAAATTGCTGCTACTGTACCAATTAAGAAAACAGTAGTTGCTACAGGTCGGCGGAAAGGGTTTTGAAATTTATTAATGTTTTCAATAAATGGAACCGTAATTAAGCCAGCAGGAACTGCTGCCATTAATAATACGCCTAAAAGTTTGTTAGGACATGTGCGTAATAATTGGAAAGTTGGGTAGAAATACCATTCTGGTAAGATTTCTAATGGTGTTGCAAATGGGTTTGCTGGCTCACCAAGTGCAGCTGGGTCTAGAACAGCTAAACCAATTACACAAGCAAAAGCTCCGAAAATTGTAACTGGGAACATGTATAAAATATCGTTTGGCCAAGCAGGTTCACCGTAATAGTTGTGTCCCATACCTTTAGCTAATTTTGCACGTAATACTGGATCTGTTAAATCTGGTTTTTTAATAACAGCCATAAATGTCTCCTTTATTTAAAATAAAAATTAAAATCATTTGATAATGATTAAAAAGTGAAAAAGGCTCAAATTTGAAACTTTTTCACTTGTGCTTACTAAGTTTACAGTGGGCCTGAAATCCCTTGTTTACGAATCATTAAGAAGTGCATTAACATGAATACAGCTGTTAATAATGGTAAAACAAATGTATGTAAACTATAGAAGCGAGTTAGTGTTGATTGACCTACGCCAACACCACCACGAAGAAGCTCAACTAGTGTTGAACCAACAACTGGAATTGCATCAGGTACTCCTGTTACAATTTTAACTGCCCAATAACCAACTTGGTCCCAAGGTAATGAATACCCTGTTACTCCGAAAGATACTGTACAAACGGCCATTGTTACACCCGTTACCCAAGTTAATTCACGAGGGCGTTTGAAACCTCCTGTTAGATAAACTCGACAAATGTGTAAAAGCATAGCTAATACCATCATTGAAGCTGACCACCGGTGGATTGAACGAATTAACCAACCAAAATTGACATCAGTCATTAAATAGTTAACAGATGCAAAAGCTTCTGCTACTGTTGGTCGGTAATAAAACGTCATAGCAAAGCCTGTTGCTACTTGAACTAAGAAAAGTGTAAATGTAATACCACCTAAACAGTAAAAAATATTTACGTGAGGCGGAACATATTTACTACCAATATCGTCGGCAATGGATTGAATTTCTAAGCGTTCTTCAGTTGGGTAAGCAAAACAATTATGTTTTACTTCCCTTCAAAACCGTACGTGAAAGTTTCCCGTCATACGGCTCCTAACAATCTATGATTTTAAATTAGTATTATTTTTCAGTTTCAATAAATAGGATTCTCAAGACTAGTCAATTTTATTTTGTATAGTCTAAAGTTATTTTTTTAATTTTTTTATTAAAAATTAAATTAAAAATTTTCGAATTCCTTAGTAATTTTAGAATTGAAATCAAAATAATATTAGAAAATTTAAAGTTTACCGTGTTTTTGTAATTCTAACTTTAAACCCATTGAATCATAAACACTAAAGACCCAATTACGGTTTAATATTTTATGAAAGTATTTACGTCTTATCTTTGTACCAGACATGTTACTATGTCTTCGATAGCACCAAGTCCATAATCGTTGATATAAATAGAAATCTAAATCCTTTGCTATTTTTGAATTTGAATTTAAATTTGATAAGCTCCAAGACCGTATTATAATATTTAATTTGATTATCAAGCTGGTTTGACTTAACCCACGGTATTTTTTCATGGTATTTCGGATAAGACGTTTCTGTCGTTTAATAGTTGATTTTTCATTAGTTATTGATGAAAAATAGTTTGATTCACTAGTAATATTCATTAACAATATTTTAGTCTATAAGGTCAAACTGAAATAAATAAAAATTTTTTTTTCATTGATCAGCATATTTATTGTTTGCAATCATTAAATAAAAGTGTTTTTTGAAAATGATTAGATTATAAAAAAATTATTGTTTTGTAATGTTTTTATGCCGCTAATCATTTTTAATCAAAAATCTTTAATATTAGTTTTCAGTTTTTGACTTTTGTTGACCTTATGATTTTTTTTAATATTTATAAATTTCAATTATAAACTAAAAATTATTTAAGTTTGATTTAAGTTTGATTTATTAAAAACCTCATAAATTGTTGTGCCACGTATTAAATAATATTCTAATTGTTAAATTAGAATAAATTTGTTTTTGACACATCCTTCCAAAACTATGTATTTAGTTGGATACCTACCGAAAAGGAACATAGAATTAGTTACTCTGTTCCCATATACCTCTGTCTGTGTACTTAGACTTTAACTTTGAGCCGATAGCAAAGCCACTCAAATCCAGTTGGTCAACCTTCATTCTTTATATGCTATTTGATCTATGTTACGACACTTTATTTTGTTAATTCTCTTGGCAGATAGTCATATACACTTGCAATTGAAATTTTAAAACTGGTATTTATAGTTTAGTTTTAAAATTCCATAATCTAGGCTTCTATAATTGAAATATCCAATTTAAATCATAGCTAGATTGCTTTTTCAATGAGTGTAATTGAAGAGGAATTTAACCTCTGAGATATATGAGCGTCAGATCGCACAACCAATCATAGATTTTACTCATTTTATATAAACTGTTTTTTATCAAAAAATTCGCAAGTAGACGTAATAACTATTAATTATTTATATATATTATACCATAAACAATAGTAAAAAACAAAATAATCTTTAAGATTTTTAGTTTCTAATCTCAGCTATTTTTGTAATCGTTTATGGTGAATCACTTTGCAAATGTAAATTCATTAAGTGTAAAGTTTTTTCAATCTGTTTTAAACTCCGTTGACCTAAATTAGGTAACTGAAGTAATTGTTTTCTTGAATATGATAATAAGTCATTTAATGTATTAATATTTGCTTGTTTTAAACTACCATAAGGTCTTGATGTTAAATCTAAATTTCCAATGTCTAAATCAAGAATTCGAGAATCGATTTTAACTTTTTGTTTTATTTGACGTTGATTAGAAATAGATTCAACATCATTATATTTCTTTTCTAATTCATCCTGTTTTAGTTGGTCATTAATATGAGCATTTGATTTTGATTTTGATTTTGATTCCGGCGGAACTTTACTTAAATCACTACGTGAAAACTGAAACATACTTGTTTTCATTTGTTGGAAAGGCAAAAATAACTGAACCAAAGATTTTGCTGCCAAATGAATTGCCTGCCGAGGGTGAATACTTCCATTAGTCCAAACTTCTAGAATAATTCGTTCATTTGTAATATTTTTTTTAACTTGTGATTCAATTAAATAATTAACTCGTGTAACCGGCATAAAAATGGCATCAATGGTAAAATACCCTATTTTTGGACTTCTTGAACTACCATAAATTTGATTATTTACATCTTTATCTAAAAGTTGATTTGATAAGCACACATTTTTCTCAGTACTTTTTAATCCATTAAATTCAGAAGTTGATGGTGGTATTTTTCCAACTCGTTCTTCTTTCCAATGTTGATAAAAATGATTTGTTTCAACATTTGGATAGGATTTTTGAGTAGCTTTAATAGCATGAGGTGATGAAGAGTCTGAAAATTGGTTATTATGACCTTTTCTAATTAATAAATTAGAAAAATCTTTTTCATTATGATTCAAATGGCTTTCATGATCCCCAGGGTGGTGAGTGATATGATTTTTTCCGCAAGCTACTACGAATTTTAAATTTAAGTGTCCATTTACAGCTAATGTTGCAATATATTGGTCAGGATCAACATAATAAATAAAATTAGGTAATTGTAAATCACGAGCGCGAACAATCCCTGGGCCTTTAACATTTAAAAAACCTATTTGAGGTGTAAATAATTCAAAATCGGAAGCTAAAATAACTTGCTTTAAATTTAATAAAATATCAAGAATCGATTCTCGAATTCCAATTAATGTTTCGTATTCATGAACTGCACCAGTAATCTCGACATTAGTAATTGCAGTCCCAGTTAATTGTGAAAGCAAAGAACGGCGCAGAGCATTAGCCACAGTTAACCCATTGCTTGGTGCAAAAGGGCCTAATTCAAAACGTCCATAAAACTTAATAGGGCTTGATACTTTTGAATCAATACAAGAAAGTAAAACAGATTCCTCCCCAATCTTTTTCGAATTATTCATTTATAATTTTATTATTGTTTTTAAAGATCAGTCGAAAAATAGAATAATATTTTTTATTCTATTGACCATCTAAAATTTTTAAATATTACTAAGCCAATTTAAAATATTATTTTTTAAATCAGTAGAAACAATAATAATTTAATTTCAATCTTTCAATATTAAAAGAATTATTGGTTTCTACTGATTTTTTAGAAATCATTTAATTAATCAAATTTCATGGATTAGTTATTGTTTATTGATTAACTTTTAAATAATTCAAAATTTCAAAATTTAAATTCCAATTTAAACACGACGTTTTTTAGGTGGACGACAACCATTATGTGGGATTGAAGTAATATCTCGAATTAACGTAATTTGTAATCCAGAATCAATTAGTCCACGAATTGCTGTTTCTCTTCCAGGACCTGCACCTTTAACCATAACTTTAGCTTGTTTTAAACCAACGTTTATTGATTGACGCGCTGCTGCTTCGGCAGCCGTTTTGGCAGCAAAAGGAGTCGATTTACGAGCACCTTTAAAACCACAACCTCCTGCAGATGACCATGAAATAACTTCACCTTTTAAATTTGTTATGGTAACAATTGTGTTATTAAAAGTTGATTGAATATGAACGATCCCTTTAGGAAGTTTTGCTGTTGACACTTTACGGGTTGATTTACGAACTTGTTTCATAATGTTTTTATTACCTCTTTGAAAATTTAACCTTGACGTTGCTTATGTTTAGGGTTAGTACAAATAACTAAAATCTTACCTTTTCGTCGAATTAAACGACAGTTTTCACACATTTTTTTTACTGAAGGGCGTACTTTCATTTTTTTTCACCTTGTTGAAATCAATAAACCTATTAAAATTTTATAATAGGTTTCACTACTTTTGACTAATAGTATGAAATAGAAATTATTTCATAATCTTTTATCATTGCTCAAACATATTTATATTTGAAGCTTTTTAATCAGTTGGTGTTTCTAAATTTTTTTGTTTTAGACGATAAATAATTCGCCCTCGAGTTAAATCATAAGGACTTAGTTCAACGGTAACCGAATCACCTAATAATATTCGAATAAAATTTCGTCGTATCTTCCCAGAAATATGAGCAATAACTTTAAAACCATTTTCTAATTGGATTCTAAACATGCCGTTTGATAAACATTGGGTCACAACACCTTGCATTTCAATAAGATTTTGTTTTTCTTGATTCAAATTTTTACCAAATAGAACATAATAATTCACCGCCTATTTTCTTGCGTTTTGCATCTCGATCCGTCATAATTCCCATTGATGTTGATAAAATAACTACACCCATTCCGTTAAGAATACGTGGAATATCTTTTGTATGAGAATAAAGACGCAGTCCCGGAGAACTTAAACGTTTTAAATTTGTAATACAAGGAACTTTATCAGTACCAATATATTTTAGTTTAATTTCAAACATGAGATCGTTTTTGTTAGGAGGCGTAAGGTCAGCTATATAACCTTCAGTTTTTAAAATTTCACTAATACTATAATTCATTTTTGTATTTAAAATAGAAACAGTGCCATGGGATGCTAAATTGGCATTGCGAATACGCGTTAATAAGTCACTGATAGTATCATTAACCATAAAAAATTTCCTTCAATGATGATTTGTTCTTTAAAAAAACAGTGATCGTAATTTGTAATTTCCAAATAAAATTTTTATTTAATTTTATTTATTTTACATAAGTTTTAATAAAAATTTTAAAAGTAGGTGGTTAATCTTTGAAAGGTAAACCAAACTGCTTTAAGATAGTAAGGCCGTCAAGGTCATTAGAAGCAGTTGTAACAATTGAAATATCCATGCCACGAACTTGATCAATTTTATCATAGTCAATTTCAGGAAACATCAATTGCTCTTCAAGTCCAAGACTGTAATTACCAGACCCATCAAAGCTTTTCGGATTAATTCCTTGAAAATCACGAATACGAGGCAAAGCTAAGTGGACAAGTCGATCTAAGAAAGCATACATTCGTTTGCCACGTAATGTAACAGAAATACCATTAGGTGTTTTCTCTCGTAATTTAAAAGCAGCAATTGCTTTTTTTGATCGTGTTAAAACACCTCTTTGACCAGCAATAATACTTAATTCGTCAAGCGAAGATTGTAATATACGAGCATTTTGTGAAGCATCCCCTAATCCTCGGTTAATTACAATTTTTTCAACTCGAGGTACTTGGTATTTATTAGTAAATTGAGGTTGTTTCACTAATGTAGGAACAATTTTTTCTTGATAAAAAATTTTTAAACGTTCAGTCATAAATAAGTTTCATATAAAAGTTAACTTTTCCAACCCCCAACCCCAATCGTAAATTGGGGCTCCTGAAGAATCTGATGGGGGCTATAAGTAAAAGCAATCGTGTAAAATAGAAAATCAAATTTTAGTTTTCATAGAAAATAAAAAAATTTAATTTATTATTCAAACTNAAATGATAGTTAATTATAAAACTTCAGGGGCTAAAGAAACAATTTTGGCAAAGTTTTGTTCGCGTAGTTCACGAGCAACAGGACCAAAGACACGTGTACCACGTGGATTATCGTCTTTATTAATAACAACAGCTGCATTATCATCAAATCGAATATAAGTGCCATTTGATCGTTGAACCCCAAATGCTGTTCGTACAACAACTGCTCGAACTTTATCAGATTTTTTTAATGGCATATTTGGGGTTGCTTGTTTTACTACAGCAATAATGATATCGCCAATATTAGCGCTTTGACTAAAACTTCCGCCTAAAACCCGAATACACATTAATTTTTTAGCACCGCTGTTATCAGCTACATTTAAAATAGTTTGAGGTCTAATCATAATGAATAATATAAATTTAAAGATCTTGAATAACAATTTGGGTTTTAACTGGCATTTTATGCCCCGCATTTCGTAAAGCTTTTCGCGCAACAGCTTCCGAAACACCTCTAATTTCGTATAACATTTTTCCTGGTAATACAACTGCAACCCAATATTCTGGAGTTCCTTTACCCGATCCCATACGACTTTCCGCAGCACGCATTGTTACCGGTTTATCGGGGAAAATACGAATCCATAATTTTCCATTTCGACGAACATATCTTGTTAGTACGCGTCGGCCTGATTCAATTTGTCGTGATTTAATCCAACCGGGCTCTAAAGCTTGTAAACCAAAATCGCCAAAAGCAATTGTGTTTCCCCGGCTTGCTGTTCCTTTTCTATTTCCACGGTGATGTCGTCGAAATTTTGTTCTTTTTGGACTTAACATAAATTGATTACCTTATTTAAATAGAAATATAGTTTTTTCATATAAAATTACATAATACGTTTTTTATATAAAAAGGAAAATTTTTAAAATTTTTATCCTTTTCATTCCAGCTTTGCTTCTTTATTAAAAAATAAAATCGAATACTAGAAAAATCATTTATACATGACTTTTAAAAATAATATTTTTTTTGATTTGATTATAACAGGATTTAAAGGTTAAAATGATTAAAATTAAGTTAATTCACCTTTAAATGTCCAAACTTTGATTCCTAAAATCCCATAAATTGTTGATGCACTTTTAGATGCATAATCAATATCTGCTCTTAAAGTTTGAAGTGGAACTCGTCCTTTACGAACCCATTCAGTACGGGCAATTTCTGCACCGTTTAAACGTCCTGAAACTTGAATTTTAACACCTTCTAATTTTGCTAAGCGAATACGTTCTAAAGATTTTTTTAAAGCTGCTCGAAAAGGAACCCGTTGTTCAAGTTGTGAGATTAAATAGTCTGAAATAATTGATGCTGATGAATAAGGATTTTGAACTTTTGTTACACTTAATAAAACTTGACTTTTTGGTATTGTATTTTTTTTATGCATGATTTGTTTTTCACAAATCGATTCTAATTCAACACTTAAGGTATTTAAAGTTCCTTTTGATGATCGGTCAACAATTTTACCTGGAACGGCTGTATGTATTGAAATTTCAATTAAATTGATTTGTTCAAGATCTTGCGTTGTTTGGCGTCGATTAATAAAAATATCAACAATGTTTGCATCGGGATATTTACTTAAAATTTTTTCACGTAACAATTTGTCTTGAAGAATTAAAAACGGATAATCGTGTTGATTTGCAAACCATTTCGAACGGTGTTGTTGAGTAACACCTAGTCGGAAACCAAGCGGGTGAGTTTTTTGACCCATGTCATACCTTCCTTTATAAATAATTTAGTAAAACTGTTATTATTTTTATGATTAATAAATCATTAATAATAACTAAAAATTTAAAAATTTTTTAAATCAAAAATTTTGATTTTAGCGAATCGAATATACAAAAAATAAAATTTAATATTATTAACGTTTTGATTTTTTATCTTTTTTAATATGACCTTTAAAAGTACGGGTAATTGAAAATTCACCTAATTTATGTCCAACCATTTGGTCGGTAATAAAAACGGGAATATGTTCTCTACCGTTATGTACTGCAATTGTATGGCCAATCATAATTGGGACAATCGTTGATGATCTGGACCAAGTTTCAATAACTTTTTTATCATCATGAGAATTTAATTTTTTCACTTTTTTTAGTAAGTGATCTGCTACGAACGGACCTTTCTTTAGTGAACGAGACATATTTTTTTTCCTTATTCAAATGGATTTTGCTTTTTATTCGCTTTTAAAAGCAAATTAAATATTATGTAAAAAATTAATATTCATGAGAATTTAATTAATTCACAATTAAATATTATTTAAAAGATTTACGACGTTTAATAATCCATTTATTACTATACTTTTTCGCTTTTCGTGTACGTTGTCCTAAGGCCGGACGACCCCATATACTTACTGGTCGAACACGACCAATTGGAGATCGCCCCTCACCACCACCATGTGGGTGATCACATGGGTTCATAGCAACACCACGAACTTTAGGACGACGGCCTAACCAACGCATTCGACCTGCTTTTCCAATGGTTAAGTTGTTAGCTTCAACATTACCTACCTGTCCAATAGTAGCCCAACAGTTTTGTTTCATTAATCTTACTTCACCTGATGGTAATCTTAAGGTTACAAAGTCACCCTCTTTTGCAATAATTTGAGCATTAGCACCAGCTGCACGAGCTAATTGACCACCACAACCGGGCGTTAATTCAACGTTGTGTACAACTGTTCCTAAGGGAATTGATTTTAAAGGTAAACAATTTCCAATAAAAATTGTTGCATTTGGATCTGAAAGAATAACTTCGCCTACTTTTAAACCACGTGGATGTAAAATATAACGTTTTTCACCATCAACATAATTAATTAACGCAATACGTGCATTTCGGTTAGGGTCGTATTCTACTGAAGCTACTGATCCGAAGACGCCTACTTTTGACCGTTTTAAATCAATAGTGCGATAAAATTTTTTATGCCCACCACCTCGATGACGACTTGTAATAACACCCCGGTTATTTCGTCCTTTCGAACAGTTTAATGGTTGTAATAATGATTTTTCGGGACTTGTTTTTGTGATTTCACTAAAATCTGAAACAGATCGATTACGTGTACTTGCTGTATAAGGTTTATAAAGACGTATACCCATGATTATTACCTCAATAAAAATTTACTAAATTATTATACTTCTAGAATTTTAAAAGTATGTTTGTTTTTTACAGAACACTTAAATTCATGCCCCCAATCCCAAAAGGGCACCCAATACTAAATAAAGGTTAAAGCGTGATGAAAAGGATTCCTTTTCAAACAATCGAATTTAAGTTTAAAATGTTATTAATAACAAAAAAGGGATAACATTAAAAAGCTTGGAAATTTATTAAATATCAAATTAATCATTATGATTAATCATGAAATTATAAAAATATTTGATAATGAAAATTGACTTTTTTAAATATTAAAAGGAAATTTAATAAGAAAAATTATTATTAACTTTGACCAAAAATTGGAATTTTTTCAGAAGATTTGATAGTAATAATCACACGTTTATAACGCGTTTTATACCCCATTTGTCTTCCTAATCGCTTTTTTTTTACTGGGGGCAGATGTGTATTTACTGCAATTACGCTAACCTGAAATAAATTTTCAAAGACTTTTTTAATTTGTGGCTTTGTTAATCGTGGATCAACATCAAAAGTATATTGATTCGTTTCAATTAATCGACATGATTTTTCGGTAATAACTGGATGTGATACTAAATCGATCATAATTTCTTATATTTTTTAATTTTTTATTAAATTACCTGTTGATTTTTCATTGGAATTTATTAGTTTAACCCCAGACTTTGAAAATAAAAGCTTGATTATAGATTTGATTTTCCAATGAAAATTTAGTCTACCATGAAATTTATAGCTAATATTAAATTAAAACTTTCTAAATCATATATTTCATTATTATTTATTTTCATTGCATAGAGTTATTATTATTATAAAACACTAAAAATCTAATTAATACTGTTTTAAAAATAAAAAAAATATTTAATTTATTTAAATATTTATGAAAATACTAATCAGTTTTGATGTGTTGAAAAAATCATTTTTTTTGGTTACAATATAAATAATTCGATTTTTTATATTAACCAGTTTAGTCTTTTTTATTTCAAAAACTCCAAAAAATGGTTTCATCCTATTTAAGTTTGATTGTTTTTTCTTTTGATTATGAAATTATTAAAAAATCATAGTAGTATTAAAGTATGAAATATTTTAATTAGTAATGAGCTTATTTAATAATTTTTTTATATTGTTGAGGAATAACAAAAAACTAGTCCAAAGGTCAAATTATTTTACAAATAATAATTAATGACCTTTAAGACCTTTATATTAAAATTCAGATATCCATGAAAATACTATGACTGCATCAGTAGAAACAAAAAACACAGGACGCATTACTCAAATTATTGGCCCTGTTATTGACGCCGTTTTTTCACCTGGAAAAATGCCAAACATTTATAATTCGCTTGTTGTTCAAGGAACAAACGAAGCCGGACAAGAAGTAGCAGTTACATGTGAAGTTCAGCAATTATTAGGTGACCATTGTGTACGTGCCGTAGCTATGAATGCTACTGACGGTTTAATGCGTGGAATGGACGTAGTAGATACTGGTAATGCTTTAAACGTACCAGTAGGGAAAAGTACATTAGGACGAATCTTTAATGTGTTAGGTGAAGTTGTTGATGGATTAGAAGACATTAATGCGGAAACTCGCTTACCTATTCACCGTAATGCACCAGCATTTGTTGATTTAGATACACAACTTTCGATTTTTGAAACGGGTATTAAAGTTGTTGACTTACTAGCACCTTACCGTCGTGGAGGTAAAATTGGTCTATTTGGTGGCGCTGGTGTTGGTAAAACCGTTTTAATCATGGAATTAATTAACAATATTGCCAAAGCTCACGGTGGTGTATCAGTTTTTGGTGGTGTAGGTGAACGCACACGTGAAGGTAACGATTTATACATGGAAATGAAAGAATCGGGCGTTATTCAAGAAAAAAATTTACAAGAATCAAAAGTAGCTTTAGTATACGGACAAATGGTGCGACAAGTTCTTGTATAAGTTTTTCAGGTAGAAATTTTTATCATAAGGTAGAAATTTCGATTCGAAGTACAAGGGGGTTAATAACCCTAACTATATTATGTTGAGGTTCGATTCCTCCGAGTTGCCGTCAACTCGCCTTTTAACCTTGATAAGAGATTCCAGGTATGGAAAAACTGAAGTTTAGCAAAGGTTAAAAGTAAGTTATACAGTGCCTAACACATAACGGTAAATTTCTTAAGCCTCTTGTTCCGAACGTAGAATCCTTAAAAAAATAGGAGAGGAAAACTAGTAAATACTAGATCTTGTACATGGTAGTTTCGTTTGGCTAACATGGACGGAAAGTTTTAAAACACAAGAAAGGGGTATTGGATTTACCTAAATATAACGTGAATAACATTTTATGGAACATTGGTAAACTCTTATAAGCTCCTTCGGGTAGGTGATACGCCGCATGCTTATTAGAGCGTAGGAAATATCTAGAAGCAAATGCCTCTTTGCAACGGTGAAGTTGATATGCTGAAAAGATATTAGCAAGAGACAAAATTCTTAGGAGAAACAAATGAGCAAATTCTTTAAAGGATTAGCGTGGAAGGATATCAAATGGGGTGACTCATATGAAATAATTCGAAGATCTCAACGAAGAATTTTCAAAGCAAGTAAATCAGGTGATATAAAATTAGTAAGACAATTACAACAAAGAATGATCCGAAGTTCTCATGCGAAAGTTATTGCTATACAACAAGTTACAACACTAAACAAAGGAAAAAATATTAGAATAGGCGGTTTCGTTACCACTAAACCAGAAATTCAATTAAACCTTGCAAAGACTTTACATTTAAACGGAAAAGCTGACATTGTCAAAAGAGTTTGTCCAAAACCTGGAAAAACAGAAAAAAAACAACTTTGTTATTCGCTAGACATCCCTACGATACAGGATAGAGCCAAACAAGCCCTTGCAAAATTAGCTCTTGAACCCGAATGGGAAGCACGATTTGAACCAAATTCTTATGGACGGCCAGGTCGAAGTAGCCATGACGCTATTGAAGCAATATTTTTAAATTTACGAACAAAAGTTGATAAATTTGTATATGATGCAGACATTAAATGCTTTGATAGTATCAACCACAATGCTTTAATAACAAAGTTAAATACTTTTCCTCTAATGGAAAAGCAAATAACTGCTTGGTTAAAAGCAGGTATCATGGAGCAATATGCTAATTCGCGATGTAATACAACTCATCCTCAGGGTGGTCTAATATCTTCATTATTAGCTAATATAGCATTACACGGATTAGAATCACATCTTAAAAGCTACGTGTCCTCGAGAAGTTTCCAACATCCAGAGGTTTCAACAGGAACCAAAACTAAAATCGCGGCACTTGGTGTTATAAGGTACGCCGACGATTTTATAATAATGCATCAAAATCCTGAAATCATGAAAAAGGTCATCCTTGAAACAAAAAAATGGTTAGCTGAAGTCGGATTGGAAATTTCAGTAGAAAAAACCAAACTAAGAAAAGCTAGTCAATCTTTTGTGTTTTTAGGCTTCCAAATCATTTCTGTATCACGACAAGGACAAAACAGGGTAAAAATTACTCCTTCAAAAGAGAATGTTAAACGGCTTACAGACAAAACACGTAATATCATTCAAAATCATAAATCAGCAAGTGCTTATGAACTGATATATTTATTACGTCCCGTCTTGATAAGTTGGGGTAATTATTTCCGTTTCATTGAATGTAAAGAAACTTTTAGTAAAATTGATAACCTTGTATATAATCAACTAAGAGCATGGGTATTCCGTCGAGCTATTCGGCAAGGAAAAGAAGACGTTAAACGTAAATATTTTCCTGAAAATAGGGTTTATAAATTTCATAATCGTCTTTATAAAGGAAATTGGATTTTAAATGGTACAAGAACTTTAAAAGGAGAAAAACCTTGCACAACGTATTTACCAAAAATATCATGGATTGCAAGAGAAAAATATGTTAAGGTAGAGGAAACAGCATCAGTCTTTGATGGTAATTCTATTTACTGGGCCGAAAGATTTCGATCTAGTAGCCTATCAAAACCTCTTAAATCTAAAAAAAAAATATTTGTAAAATAAAATTTCAATTATATGGTCGAAAGGAGAATTCCAATAATTTGTAATTATTACATAAACAATTCACACTGATAAAACTTAAAATAGATTTAAAATCTAGCTAAGAAAATCTTGCAGGAGCCGGATGAAGGGAAACTTTCACGTCCGGATCTGAAGACGAGGTTATCTATAAATGGGTACCTTAGTTTAACAATGAACCGCCAGGAGCTCGTATGCGCGTAGGGTTAACTGCTTTAACTATGGCGGAGTATTTCCGTGATATTAACAAACAAGACGTTTTATTATTTATTGATAATATTTTCCGTTTTGTACAAGCCGGTTCTGAAGTATCAGCTTTATTAGGTCGTATGCCATCAGCTGTAGGTTACCAACCTACACTAGCAACTGAGATGGGAGGATTACAAGAGCGTATTACTTCAACAAAAGATGGTTCAATCACATCAATTCAAGCAGTATATGTTCCTGCAGATGACTTAACTGACCCAGCTCCTGCAACTACATTTGCCCATTTAGATGCAACGACTGTACTTTCACGTGGACTAGCTTCTAAAGGAATTTACCCTGCGGTAGACCCATTAGATTCAACATCTACGATGTTACAGCCTTGGATTGTAGGTGAGCAACACTATGGTTGCGCTCAGAATGTAAAAGAAACTTTACAACGTTACAAAGAATTACAAGATATTATTGCAATTCTTGGTTTAGACGAACTTTCAGAAGAAGACCGTAAAGTAGTAGCCCGCGCACGTAAAATTGAACGTTTTTTAAGCCAACCTTTCTTTGTTGCTGAAGTATTTACAGGTTCGCCAGGTAAATATGTAAGTCTAAAAGATACGATTAATGGTTTTACTAAAATCTTAGATGGTGAATTAGACGAATTACCGGAACAAGCTTTTTACCTTGTTGGTAACTTGGAAGAAGTTGTAGCAAAAGCAGAATCACTATAATTTAACAAAATTTTAAATTTTTAGAAAGTTAATATTAGCTTTCTAAAAATTTAAAATCTATTTTTAATCATGAAAATTGAAGGTCTTTTATGAATTTACAGGTATGTATTATGACGCCAGATGAAATTTTTTGGAACGAGCAAGCTGAAGAAATTGTTTTACCTACAAATACGGGCCAAATGGGTGTTTTAGCTAACCACGCTCCAATTATTACTGCTTTGGACATTGGTGTTATGTCAATCCGAACAAATAAAGATTGGACATCTGTAGCACTAATGGGTGGTTTTGCTCTTGTTAAACAAAATCAAGTAACAGTGTTAGTTAATTCTGCTGAATCAAAAGATAAAATCGATCAATCAAGTGCAGAAACAGCGTTTTTAGAAGCGCAAGAGCAATTAGAAAAAGCAACTAGTCCAAAAGAAAAAGTAGAAGCAAATTTTACTTTCAAACGCGCGCGCGCACGTTACCAACTGGTAAGCTAACCAATCAATTTTAAAATCATTATTGAAATCCTTTTACTATTAAAATTAAATATTACGACTTTTTAAATTTTAAAACTTGTAATTAATTATAAAAGTACCTAAATTGCTTACAGTTTAACTTAGGTACTTTTATAACATATTCAAAAATCATGTTTAACTTTTCACATGAAAAAGCATTGACAAACTTGAATTGAAAAGTATAATAAATTTACAGTTTGTTTTTAACGCTCTTAGTTCAGTTGGTAGAACGTAGGTTTCCAAAACCTGATGTCGTGGGTTCAAGTCCTACAGGGCGTGTTAATAATTCATAATGGTAAAAAATTTAGGCTTAACAAGAATCGAACTTGCATTAAGGATTTAGAAGATCCTTGTCTTGTCCATTAGACGATAAGCCTTTGTATGTGTATTATGTATTAGATTTGAAATTTTGTCAAGTTATACTTTTAATTTATGGTTTCTGAAAAAAACAGTTAAATTTATTGAATTGGAAATTTTATGTTTTTGAAATGTATAAAATTCAATTTTATTACCTAAACATTTGCATAGTACTTAGTTAAAAAAGCTACTGCTAATATATTGTTTGAATTTAATATAAATGATTTACTACTTAAATTCATTTTCAAAACCATAATCTTAGTATCAGTACTCTTTAAAACTGGAATTGAATTTGATACTTAGACTTAATTTTTATTAATTGTAATTAAATAGTCAATTCAAACCGAATTACTTGAAGAATTACTAGCTTTTTATTAAGTGATGAAAAATCAAAACTATTTCGATTTGAATTGATAATAATTCTAAACTGTCTACTTGAAGAATTAGTTGAATTTTGATATTCATTTTGGAAAATGTCTAATTTCAAAATTCAAATCTAATGTCAATACCAGTACTAATAACTATATCAATATTAATATTTAAAAATAAATAGAATTAAAATTGATATAGTTATTTAAGTATTTATAGCTTAACTTAATTAAATTAAGCTATAAATACTCCTAAGAGTATATGAACAAAAAAATAACTTTTTAATTCATATAAAAATTAAAATATGTTTATCAACTTATAGTGTGTCAATAGCGTCGAATTCAAATTTAATTTCTTTCCAAACTTCACAAGCTGCAGCAAGTTCAGGACTCCATTTACAAGCTGCGCGGATTACATCTCCACCTTCACGAGCTAAATCACGACCTTCGTTACGAGCTTGAGTACATGCTTCTAAAGCTACACGGTTAGCAGCTGCACCTGGAGCATTACCCCATGGGTGACCTAAAGTACCACCACCGAATTGTAAACAAGCATCATCACCAAAGATTTCAACTAGTGCTGGCATGTGCCATACGTGGATACCACCAGATGCTACTGGCATAGTACCAGGAAGTGAAACCCAGTCTTGTGTGAAGTAAATACCACGACTACGGTCTTTTTCAATATAGTCATCACGCATTAGATCTACGAAACCTAAAGTAATTTCACGTTCACCTTCTAGTTTACCTACAACAGTACCAGAGTGTAAGTGGTCACCCCCTGACATACGTAGAATTTTAGCTAGAACACGGAAGTGAATACCATGGTTACGTTGACGGTCAATTACAGCGTGCATTGCACGGTGAATGTGTAATAAAAGACCATTGTTACGACAGTAAATTGCTAATGAAGTATTCGCAGTAAAACCACCTGTAATGTAGTCATGCATAATAATTGGAACACCTAAATCTTTCGCAAATTCTGCACGGAACATCATTTCTTCACAAGTACCAGCTGTTGCATTTAAGTAGTGACCTTTAACTTCACCAGTTTCAGCTTGAGATTTGTAAATTGCTTCTGCTACGAATAAGAAACGGTCACGCCAACGCATAAATGGTTGTGAGTTTACGTTTTCATCATCTTTTGTAAAGTCTAAACCACCACGTAAACATTCGTAAACGGCACGCCCGTAGTTTTTAGCTGATAAACCTAATTTTGGTTTAATTGTACAACCTAATAGACCACGACCATATTTGTTTAGTTTGTCACGTTCTACCTGAATCCCGTGTGGAGGACCTTGGAATGTTTTAGTGTATGCTGGTGGAACACGTAAATCTTCTAAACGTAAAGCACGTAAAGCTTTAAATCCAAAAACGTTACCTACAATTGAAGTAAATAGGTTTGTTACAGAACCTTCTTCAAATAAGTCTAATGGGTAAGCAATATAAGCAATATATTGGTTATCTTCACCAGCTACAGGTTCGATGTCATAACAACGTCCTTTATAACGGTCTAAAGATGTTAAACCATCAGTCCATACTGTAGTCCAAGTTCCGGTTGATGATTCAGCAGCTACTGCAGCACCAGCTTCTTCTGCAGGTACACCTGGTTGAGGTGACATACGGAATGCAGCTAAAATATCAGTATCTTTTACTTGATAATCAGGTGTGTAGTAAGTTAAACGGTAGTCTTTAACACCAGCTTTGAAGCCAGTTCCTGCTTTTGTTTCAGTTTGTGGAGCCATTTTATTTGAATTTATTAGATTGATCATCCGATCTGCCTGACTGATAAGAGTTTATTTAAAAATGAAAAATATGTAGGCTCAATCGGACTCGAACCGATGACTTATTGCTTGTAAGGCAACCACTCTACCAGCTGAGTTATGAGCCTTACATATACATATATATATATCTATATTATAATATGTTTTATTTTTAAAAGCAAATAATTTTTTAAAATAAAAAAAGTTTGGATTAGTTAATCAATTTGGTTTCCATTAGGCACCTTTGAAATTTTTCTTCTCAATTCTTAAATTGCTAACAAGTAATTACAATGGTTCAAACTTGAATATCAAATACTATGCACGGGTATTACTAAAAGACAACGTTTATAAGCAAATTGCTAATAAATCGAAAATTAGTAATATTATGAATAATATTAAATTAGACTTGATTGAGTTCTGTTACTGTTCATAATAACTAATAATATTAAACAGCAACAGAATTTCGATTTTATAATTGTACAAATGGATCTCGTAATGATATTAATATTTGTTTTTTTCCAAACTTTTCAATTAAAACTTTTCTCATATTGAATTTAGACTGATAAATTTTTCATTTGGAAAGCAAGAAACTTCAAAATTGTTTGACTTATTAATATTATTAAGATAAGATAATCTATTACTGATTACATAATATTAAAGGTTTGTTGAATCACGATTCTTCTTTTTTTATTGGCGAAATTGTTTGATGTCTTTTACAATTAAAATGTATAAAACATAATTTTTGATATTAATATTGATTTTAAATTTTTAATTTGGAAAGTTTTCCTTATGATTCTAGTGTATCGATGGCAGAGGGGTCGATTGCAGCGAACTCATAATTCGCCTTCTTCGGACGTCGTGGGTTCAAATCCCACTCGATACAAATTTTGATCATTTCAAAATTCGATTCTAATCAATAACTAACATATTATTAATTCATTTTTAATTATGTTTGTGTTGCATAATTTTAATAAATAAGTTTTATTATAACTCTGAAAATTTAACGAATAAAGCTTTGGGCTTGAAAATCCTTTGGTTGACGAAAATATTTAAAACGATATAATAGTTTAGTAAAAAACTTTCAATTGGGGTATCGTCAAGTGGTAAGACAACTGTTTTTGGTGCAGTCATGCGGAGGTTCGAATCCTTCTGCCCCAGAATTTAAGCTTTAAAAATTTCAAAATTTATAGCAGAAATAACAATATCTCCACTATAAGTTAAATAGTAATTAGCAATTTGAGAAAATTTATAAAGGTTCTGTTCAACTTGTGGGTTGATTTTTTTTAACAAAGGTAAAATTATATGACGAATAAAATTCCGTGTAATGTTTAAATCATTATTGCTTTGATCATAAATAATTGATAGGTCTAATTGAGAAACAAAAATTGATATTGTTTCACGCTTGATTGAAATAAGTGGGCGATAAATATAAAAATTCGTTATGCATACGAATGATAATTTGTCACGTTGAAGAATACTATTTTGATTTCCAACGCTTAAAAATGGAAATAAAGCAGAAAATGAATTTTGAAAAGAATCAAAAACAAAATTTGATTTACTTTTAAAATTCGTCAATTTTGCTAAATAATAATAACTCGATTGACAATTTTCAAGTTGTTTTCGTTTTACAAGTCTAGAAAAAGCTTTTTTATTTGAATTTTGTTGGTTTTGAATTCCCTGATAAATCCAATCAACAAGCTCAGTTTGATGAATCCCTTTTTTTAAATCGTATATTAAAACTAACATGGGGATATGAAATTTATTTAACTTAAAAACTTTACAAAGAAAATATGTAGGAAAAACAGTTTTTTTTGGGCTAAGATATTTTCTACCAAGTTCATAAACTAAAGGGTCAAAATAAGTAACTCGTGATATTGTAGATGTTTGTATTGAATTATTTTCTAAGTCTTTTGATTTTTCATAATAATTAAATAGCAATTGCCCAAAACTTAATTTATCAGATTGTTTTAATGCTTTGAATTTGAAATCAAAATTTTTACAAACAGTTAGCTTTGATTCAAAAGTAAAATCAATATAGCGAAATTTATGGGTATTAAAATGCTGGTATTTAAAATCTTGAAATTTTTTTAAAGAACAAACCCCGCGAAGCCCAGATCCTCGACATAAATTTAAAATGACTGTTTCGGCACAATCACTAAGAGTATGGCCAGTTAAAATTAAATCATAACCGTATGCTAGGTATATATTTTTAAATGAGCTATATCGCCACAACCGAGCAACTTCCTCCGGTTGAATAGCTTTTTGTGCATCAACAAAATAAAATGGTAAAGACAAATGTGAAACAAATTCAAAAGCCGCAATGGGCCCAGAATTTGAATTTGTCCAACGATGATTGCAGTAAACTACACCAATATTAAATGAAAATTTTTTACTAAGAATATAAAAAACTGTTAATAGTGCTGTTGAATCCTGTCCTCCAGAATAAGCAATCAAAATTTTTCGACATGATAAAATTCGTAATTGAAAATCTTTTGATTTTTCAATGAAGTTAACAAGTTTAAGGCAGTCTAATTTTTTTTTCATTAGAATTATTAATTAATTTCAAATTGAAATGCTTAAAATAAGCAATTTAAGCATTTCAATTTTTATAAGCAAAGTAATCTAAAATTGAAAGTTAGATTTAGGTAGTTGAAAATAATCCTGTACCTGCAGGAAGAAGATGACCTAAGATAACATTTTCTTTTAGCCCACGTAAAAAATCACGTTTCTTAAAATAAGCTGCTTGACTTAGAATTTTTATAGTTTCTTGGAAACTAGCTGCTGATAAAAAGCCTTCTGTTTCTAAAGAAGCTTTAGTAATTCCAAGAACAATTGGTTCATATTCACTTTTCTTATTTTCATTGTCATTATTTTCATAATCTAATGCTCGATTAACTAGCTCAGCCCAATCTAAATCAACAATATCTCCTGTAAATAAACCTGTATTTCCTGGCGATATAATTTTCACTTTGGAAGTCATTTGTTTAACAATAATTTCAACATGTTTGTCAGAAATATTAACTCCTTGAGACTGATACACATATTGAATACCATCAATAATATATTGCTGAATATATTTGACACTTTTACGAACGGCATCTTGTTTAGTATAAGATTCTTTATAAAGCTCAAATTGCTTTTTTACCAAAGAATTTAAACTATGATCATTTTTCATGTTTTCTCGAGCTTCAAAAAGCTGTTCAATTTTAGGGATCCCTTGAACAATATCATCATTTTTCAAAGTTTTGTAGCTTAAAGTTAATAATGGTGATTGACTATTGACAAAATCTCCGTGAGATAAACTACAATCCCCGTTTGATGCCAATAAAAAAGGTTTCGCTTTTCTCATAACCAGTTTATCTTTTGTTTTAGAAATAACTATACCTGATTGTGTAATACCATTACCTTTTATTACTTTCGTTCCATATCGAACATATTGCCCTAATTTAACTTTACACGATTGATTTGATTGACCATTTAAATCCCACGACATTAAATCAGCATCAGTTAATACATACATTTTTGGTAAAGGACCTTTAGTATATTGATTAAGATCAGTATTAAAAAAGTTGTTTGATTTTGCAAATATAACTTCCCCTTGTAATTGACTTGAATCACTTTTAAGTTTTTCAATTTGTTTATATTTAATGGATGATTTTTCATAATCAAATTGAAAATGATTACTGACACAATGTGAAAATTTGAAAATATTAATTAATGATTGTGGAATATCTAAATGGTATTGAACTAAATGCATAGGAAACATATTAGTATTCTTTTTTGTTAATAATTTTGAAAAGTTAGGATAAATGTTAGTTTTTGATACATCATTACTAAATTTCATTAAGCTCCATTGAGGTTTTGGAAGTGGAAAAGTTTCATTATTTAAGAAACGACCACTATATTTTTTAGAATATTTAAAACTCGAATTTAATTTAAAGTGTTTCGTGAGTAAATTATAGATAAATTTTTCTTTTTGGAATTTTAAAAGTTGCTCAGATTGTTGATTAATATTTAAATTTTTCATCAATGTAACACATTGTAAATTTGATACATAATATTGAGTTACTTTAGAAATAACTAAAAATTGAGACGCGTTGCAAATTAACGTTAACTTATTGGAAGTTTTAGAATTTCTATTTGTTTTAAATTGTGTTTTAAATCCTATCCCTATCCAATTATAATATGAAACAGAAAAATTCATATTATGATCCTTTTGACTTTTTTCAATTTCATGTTTAAATTTGAGTTTTGGTTGATAACGACATGTATTATTAAAATAAAAATTAAATGTTCCTGGTAAAATAATATTTCGTTTTTTACCACAGTTGGTTTGGTAACCATTATTTAGGATATGATCAATATCTAATGAAAATGTTTTAATTATTGGAAGTTTTAAAGCTTTTAAGTTAACCAGTTTTGAATAAAATTTAAACTTTTGACAATTCTGATTAAATGTTTCATGATAATTAATTCCTTCCAAAACTGTATGTTTCACAAGACAAAGTTTTGTCATATCAAAATGATAAACTCGGAAAAAGATTGAAAATTTTTTGATGTTTATTGAGAAATCATCAAACTTTTTCGCTTTATCATCAATCAAATCATGACCAATATGAACATATGAAAAAGATTTTTTCTTTTTCATATGTGATAAAAATAAAGCCTTTTTATCCATTTCAATTTGAGCAATTAATTTGAATTTAAGTTCTAAAATAAATTCATTAAAACCATCTAATGAATCACGATCAAATTTCACCGTTTTACTAAGCATACTATCCCATTTACTATTTTGACTTAATAAATGATTTTGACTTTGATAATTCCAGGTATCAAGTGACAATTGAATCTTGGAATGAATTGTTTCATAATTAGTCACTAAACGGTGAATTTGGGTAAAAATAGGCACCTTTGGAAAAATTATATCTAAATACGTTAAGGACTCATGAGATGTTAATTTATTATGGTAATAATAAAGGTCCAAATCATAAGGGATTACCCAGTAGTGTTTAGTTGTGTTTTGAAGCTTTGACGATTTTAAATCATATTGTTTTAGTTGGAATTCATTATTATTTAAAAGATTCGTCATTTGCTTTGAGAATAATGAATCAACTCCAAGGACTGATCTATTTTGGATTGCTATTTTAAAAGTGTTTTGTAGTTGAAATTTCAAACTTGAATTTTGTAAAGTATATTCTTTAATCCATTTTTCATAAAAAAAATCATTAGGAATCGACTTTACAAAAAATTGATTAAAATTTAAATAAGATTGAAAAGTTTTTATTTTTTCATTTGTAAAGTTAAGATCAAGATTTTCGTACATGATGTTATTAAGTTTTTCAGTATGAAAGTTTAACTTTTCATGATCTTTACCATTATAAGTATTTTCAAATTTAACTAATTGCTTTAATATAGCCCCATGTGAAATAATCAAAGTTTCATAATCCAAATACGAGCTTGAAATCAATTTTGATTTGTTTGAAAATTTTTCAATGCTTTTTATTAATGATTTCTTATATTGGCATTGAAAATCATATTGACGAAATGAAAATGAATTATAAAATTTAAGTTTGGATACAAAAAAACGATCAACTTTAAAAAATTGCTTAATTTGATAATCATTACTAGCGCTTATTGAGTTATAAGAAATTTTATTTTGACCATAGTCCATTTTAAAAAAAGATTGTATGTCTAAATAAAACCAATCAGAATCATTTAATAATGAAAAACCTTTTTTGTAATTAAGAACTTTTAATAAATAAGGATCAAGAACGACAGAACTATTTGAAAGTGATTGATTCCGATTTAATAAAGGGGAATTAAACAACGTTTTAGGAACTAATTTTGCTTTCTTTTTTAAAGTGAAAATTTGATCGTAAAAAGTTGATGCCGAAAGAACAGTATAAAAAAATTCTCCATCAAGGAGTAAATTATTATTACAATAATCAAAAATGATTTCACGACGGTTATAAAATTGCAAAAAACGGTCAAAAGGAATCTTAAAAGTATAATCAGGCTTGAAAAAGGTTTGGTCTTTTTTCGATTGCAATTGGTCAAACTGGGTCGAAGGAAACCATAAAACACGGTTTTGTTTTGATTCAGATTTTTCATAATCATTGATAAAATTTAAATACTTACCAAGTTTTTTTAATTTTGAATTATTAATATTTTTCGTTTCTTTGAGCTTTTTCAAAGGTAAAACTAAATGATTATTTAAAATTTTTTGCTTTGATTCAATACTAACAAGATTTAAATAATTTAAACTTGAACAATAAGGATTTAATTCAGAATCATCAAATTTTGACTCATAATAAAAAGTATCGAATTTACAATCATTAATAGAACAAAAAATAAATTCATTTGACGATGATTTTTTATGGTTAGAAAATTTTTGATTATTAATATTTACATATGACAAATCAAATCGATTTTGATGATCATTTTCAAATATTGAATAAGTTTTATTTAGTTGGGTTTTGTTTTTTTCATAGAAATTTTTTAACAAGTTTGACTTTTTAGGAAACTGTTTTTTGTTCAATTTAAATTGGAAAATCGATGATCTATAACCATGATTAAAATTTGTAAAACACAATCTTTTAGAATCTGATAACAATAAAGCAATATTTGACTTTTCTAGTTTCGAAAACTTTATTTTGAACAACTGCCGATCCCCATATCCATTAGTTTTTGGAAGGTAGTCAGATAATAAAATTGTTAAATCACTTTGATTATTAACCATTAAAAAATCATGAATATTATCAGTTTTTTGGTGATTGATTACTGAAAAATAATTATTTTTTCGAAAATATTTTTCAGTAATCAATTGTTCCGAATTAACTGATTGTCCGTAATCATAATATTGAATATTATTAACATATTTTTCAAAACTTTTTTTTTCTGGAACAAATTTTAAATTTGATTTATAAAGGTTAGCATGATATTGAATAAAATCGCCATTAAAACAATAAAAGTTAACAGGTTTTAAGAACGTCTCACTTTGTGCTGATAAAACCCAAAATTCACTACTATTTGATATTAATTTTCGTTTTGTAGTATTTATTAATTTCGATTCAGAAATAGGTTTTTGCTGTGATTTAGATTCAAGTTTAGTCTGATATTTCTTATGTAACGTATCATTAAGTGAAAAAGAAATCATGCCTGAAAAATCAGAATAAACCGTTTCAGAAGATGAAATACTTTGATTTTCGCCATTTAAAAAAGTAGAAACTTCTGCTAAAATTTGTTGTTTAATTACAAGTTGATTTTGTTTGACAAATAATAAACTATAAGCAGGTATTTGGTACTTTATCGGTGAATTTAATAAATCATTATTAGTTATTTGAGATAAAAATAAAAAACTATCTTGTTTTGTTAAAAAGGCTATTTGGCCGTAAGCTGTACGAACTAATTTACCTGGCGTTGAATTGGTAAAAAAAACCTTACCATTATGAGTTGCACGTATTTCTTCCGAAACAGAACCTGAAAAAACCCCACCAGTGTGAAAAGTTCTCATCGTTAATTGTGTTCCGGGTTCTCCAATAGATTGAGCTGCAATGATTCCTACGGCTTCTCCGGACGGTACTAAATGATTTTGCGCTAAACTCCAACCATAACATAATTGACAAACATATTTTTTTTTAACTTTACACGTTAAGGTTGAACGAACAAAAACTTTTGATGTGTGTAATGTAATTTTAGAAGCTAATTCAGTAGTAATATCTTGGTTTCGATAAGCAATTAAGGTATTGTTTTCACTATAAATAGATTTCGCTAAAACACGACCAACAATACGTTGTGAAAGCTTTAAAATGATTTTAGAGCCATGTGATATGGTCGTTAAATAAATCCCATCTAAAGTTTGACAATCAAAATAGCGAACAATAACATGTTGTGCAACATCAACTAATCGACGTGTTAAATAACCAGAAGTTGCAGTACGCAAAGCTGTATCAACAACCCCTTTACGTGCGCCGTAACATGAAATAACATATTCTGTTAGCGTTAAACCTTCTCTAAAATTACTTTGAATGGGAAAATCAATGATTTTACCTTGAGGATCAGACATTAATCCACGCATACCAACTAATTGGCGCACTTGAGAAATATTTCCCCGTGCACCTGAAAAAGCCATCATAAAAACTGGATTTAAAACATCAAATGCTTTAAAATCAATAATAACTTGTTTTTTAATTCGCTCGCTGGTTTTATTCCAAGTGTCAATAACACGACCAAAAGATTCAATCGTCGTTAGATGACCTTTTTCAAAATTTTGCTTCGTAAAATTCAGCTGTTGTTCTGCTTCATTAACAAAAACTTTTTTGTCGGCTGGTATTTTTAAGTCATCAATACCTAGTGAAATCCCTGCCGAAGTTGCGTGCGAATAACCTATTGATTTTAATTTTTCAACTAAATCGACAGTTTTCTTTTCACCATATTTTGAAAATGACCAGTTAATAAGGTCTGATACTTTTTTTTTGTCAAAAGGAAGATTAAAAAAAATTTTGTCTTGATGATTCAAACTTGAATTTGGAACAAAACTATAAATACTTGTCGATTTTCTAGCATATTTTTTCCATATCAATTCAGATCCAGCGTGCTTTAAAGACTTTTTAAATTTTGATGAAAAAGTATTCTTTTCAGTCAAACCTAAATTGATTGATAAATTAAATTTGTTATAATTTTTATTATTCATGAATGTATATTTATTGAAACAAATAGCAAAAAGGTAATAGCATTAATAACCATCAATTTTCAATTACCAAAAAACTGATAATATTCGATGGAATTCCTTTCATCTCTAAACCTGAATAATAATTAAAACTCATATTTGACTTTTAAATATGAGTTTTAATTTAGGAATAAATTGGGATTTTTATAAAAAGCCTTGTAAGAACAAAACTTAATAATCATTTACATATTAATAAAATTTTGATGTGTTATTAAAAGGATTCATACTAATAAATTACATCAAAAATGGCTTGGTTTATTTTTACACGACCTGGCGTTGTTTTAATATAAACAGTTGTCAATTGAGTCGACTTAGAAAAGTAAACCAAACACTGAGTCGAAATATAAATAATATTTCCTAATTTATCCATTCTTATTTCAATTTTTCTTGTTGGTTTTGAGGTTTCAACTTTAGAAGTCCAACGAAGCCAAATCTCAGTATGTAAATCAAGAACTCCTAAGTTAAATAATTTCATAACTTGAGTTATATCACTGTAAAATAAATGATTTTTTGGAAAATATGATGTTTTTGATTTTAATTTTGATCCAGATGATAAAACTAAATCATTTGATTGATCTTCTTGTAATCGAATTTTTGTTTTTATAGGATCTTGAGTCGTTAAATAGTAACATCCTAAAACCATATCTTGAGTTGGAATAAGAATCGGTTCCCCAGTAGCTGGTGATAATAAATTATTACTTGATAACATTAATTTCCAAGCTTCTGCAATGGCAAAATACGATAAAGGTACATGAACGGCCATTTGGTCACCATCAAAGTCAGCATTAAAAGCATTACAAACAAGTGGGTGCAATAAAATTGCTTTTCCATGTGTTAATTTTGGTTGAAAAGCTTGAATACCTAATCGGTGAAGAGTTGGTGCTCGATTTAATAAAACAGGGCGGTTAGAAACTACTTGCTCTAATATTTCCCAAACGACGTCAGACGATTGTTGAATAAACTTTTTCGCACTTAAAAAATTACGTGTTAACTTGCGATTAATTAATTCTCTTATTAAAAAAGGTTGAAATAATTCTAACGCCATTTGTTTTGGTAACCCACACTCATGTAATTTTAATGTTGGCCCAACGACAATAACTGACCGACCCGAATAATCAACCCTTTTTCCTAATAAATTTTGTCTAAATCGACCTTGTTTTCCTTTAACCATATCCGCCAAAGATTTTAAAGGTCTATTATTTGAAGCAGTCATTGGAGATTGATCACCTTTACCATTTTCAATTAACGCATCAACTGCTTCTTGGAGTAAGCGTTGAGCATAGCGCATTTCTTCAGAAAAATTTAGTAAAGCATATTCACTAGAAAACCTTTTTACACGTTGATTCCGAAAAATAACCCTTTGATATAATTGATTTAAATCAGAAACTGCAATTTGTTTGCTATCTAGCGCTAAAACCGGACGTAAATCAGGTGGTAATACTGGTAATACTGATAAGACCATCCATGATGGCTTTGTAGACCAAAATTTAAAAGGACTTAATAATTTAATTCGACGAAAATATTGAATTCGAATAGATCGTAAACGAACAAATCGTCGAAAGTTTTTGTTATGAACTGTAATATCTGGTGAAAAAAAAATACGATATTTAAAAAATGATTCTAAAACTTCAATTTCCGGGTTTAATAACTTTATACGAGAAGAAATTTGGTCTATATATTTATTGACATATGGATTTTGTCGATCAGAGCGATCTTTTCTTTCAGCACAAGTAAATTGGCGTAATAAGTTTTGAATTGCCCCACCACCTGTTAAAGGAGCGTCAAACACTATACTTCGTTTTAAATAATTAGGAATTACTGTATCAAGTTGATTTGCTTTCGCATTCATATACAGTAAAAAGCACGACCAATCTTTTTGCGAATTCCATTGAAAAGATTGTGGAACTACATAGTAATTATTTGTCAGTGATCCCAATGATGCTTTATAGCTTAAATATTTTTCTAAATGATATATGAAAGCATCTAACTTATTCTGTCCCCAAAGGTTTTTATTCGATAAACTGCTCCAATCATCAAAATTTGATTTCGTCCAATGGTCAAAAGCATTTTTTTGGATCAGTGATTCACCATCAAATTTGGATGAAATTAATTTGAAATTTGAAACTGATGGACTCGGCTCTAAATACTTATTTTCATTTCCAACATTAAAAAAGAAACTTGTCGAATCATAAATTGAATTATTTACGCGTTTTTTCAAATTTGAAAAATGATCATTATTTAATACATGCTTTGATATACCAGGAGGTATTACTGTATTATCAAATGAAATTGATTTGTTGACAAAGTCATTTGCTGAAAAATACGCGTTATAAGACCCGCCAAAATGTATTTTTGATTCATTAATAATAGACTTAGTTAGACTTTGATTCACAGTAGTAAAGCAGGTTTTATGAAAAAACGAATTATTATTTGTTTCATCATTTATTACTTTTAATACATGTTTTTTTAAAATCGATAACAACAAAACACGTTTATAACTATAATTTATTTTAGGAATCAATTTAACTACAGTTCCTAAAGGGTTTGGTCTTTTAGATTTTTTGGAAAATTGATTATGAGTTTTAATTGACCGTTGTTGTAATAAATTTTTAAAAACACTACTTTTACAAGTATCATCTAAATAAGTATTAAAATGAATAACAAAAAAGTTTGTTCTTGGATCAAGTGACATTGAGTAAGGAACTTTTAAATATCTTTGATAACTAAGTAAACTAATCGGTCGATGATTGTCATTTTTACTAAAAAATCTAAAGGAACAACGGTCGTTGTTATTTAGTTTTAAAGATTTTTTCAAATAATAATTAAAATTAAAACTTAAAAAAACCGAATTAACAAAATCTTGGCGATGTAATGCAATTGATTTTTGCTTCGGCAACGTCCAAACGCGNTTTTTTTTTTTGATTTTTTTTATCACCACTATAAACAGTTTTTGAAACTAAAATACCATGATTATGATCTAATGGTAGATAATTTTTGTTCCACTGAATCATAGTATTTCCATAATTCACAGGCGGATCAAGAGTCAATCTATGAAATGGATATGAATTAAGTTTTTTTTGTTTGAATTCAGGACCCAAAACATTATATTTAATTTTACAACGAGAAACCCAAGGCGATTTCCACCGTGAATGAAATGAATTAAAATCATTTAATTTAGCCTTTGGAATTTGCGATTTATTAGAATTTAAATCCTGTTTTGAACAATATTTAAAAACAATATCAAAATTTAATTTAGTTTCATAGCGGCGGGAATAAAATTTATAAAAACCTTGCAACGAATCACATAAGGTGACTTTATACTTTAACGTTCTAAAAGTCTGATCAATGATTCTAACACTTTCTAATGAATCTGTATTTACGAAACCAAATGGTTTTTCATTTTCAAATAGAATTTTAGACTGATATTTAAATAGTTTAAAACGAGGAAACATTTGTTTTTCACTTGGTGTTGTTTGGAATTCAAAGCTTTGATCGTTTGTCTTTTGAAAATTTGAAATATGATTAGATTTTGCGAAAATAAAATGACTCCAATTTGAATTAAAACAAATTTTTTCATTATGAAAATCATTTGATTCAGATTTTAAGATAAAATCAGGCGTTTTTAATAAACGATGTATATTTAATTTGGTTAACTTATTGTATGATTTAACCGATGATGAAAGAGTTTTTGAGCAATAAGCAAGTGTTTCTAAATCTTTCTTTTTTAAGTTTAATAAAATACTTATGTAACTAATACTTCCTTTTAAATACCATAAATGTGTCACCGGAGCTGCTAATTCAATCCAACCCATTTTATGACGCCGACTTCGAGACGAAATAAACTGAACGCCACAAATAGGGCAATATTTAGGATTTAATTGGGTCTTTTGTTTACCACAAGAGCATTTAAAATCGTTTACTGGACCAAAGATACGTTCACAAAATAAACCGCCAACTTCTGGTTTCAAAGTTTTATAGTTTAATGTTTGACCATTTGTTACATTTCCAATTTCTTCCCCATTTAAACGACGACGTGCCCACCGCTTAATACGTTGTGGTGAAGCTATTCGAATTCCAATATACGATTTTTTGTTTATTGGATCTTTTTCTAACTGATCATTTTCGAATTTTATTGTGTGTTCCATATAAATATTTTTCCTATTTTTAAAATTTATAAATCGAAATCTCAATAATATTAACCTATTTATGAAAATTTCTTAATAAATTAGGAAAATCTTTGATATAATCTTGAAAATTTTCTAATTATTAAAAACTTTAATTACAAATTTTAAGGTAATTGAACCATATCAAGTTTAGCTCTTTTACCAAATTTACCAACTAATTGCGATGTATAGATATCTAAACAAACCGATTGGAGCTCACGAATTAATACTTTAAAAGATTCAGGTGTACCTATTTCTAATGGTTTATTATCTAAAATTGAATGAATTAGTTGTTGACGACCATGCATTGCATCAGATTTAATTGTTAGTAATTCTTGTAAAATATAAGCCGCACCAAACCCTTCTAAAGCCCAAACTTCCATTTCGCCTACTCGTTGGCCTCCTTGTTTCGAACGACCGCGTAAAGGTTGTTGAGTAACTAATGAATAAGGACCTGTTGAACGAGCGTGAATTTTTTCATCGACTAGATGTACTAATTTTAAAATGTAAGATTTTCCGACAGTAACTGGTTGCGAAAAGCAGGATCCTGTTCGCCCATCAAATAATTGGATTTTTCCAGGATTATTAGGATTAAAAAGCCAATCTTGACCAGTTTTAATACGTGCCTCATATAATTTAGAATAAACTAAACTACGAGATGCTTCACAACCGTAAAGTTCATCAAAAGGTTGGATTTTATAATTTTGCCCTAAATAAGACCCTGCTAAGCCTAAAAGGCATTCAAAAATTTGTCCTACATTCATTCGGGATGGAACTCCTAAGGGATTTAATACTAAATCAAGCGGCGTACCATCCGGAAGATAAGGCATATCTTGTCGAGGTAAAATATTTGATACAATTCCTTTATTTCCATGGCGCCCTGCAATTTTATCCCCAACTTGAATTGATCTTTTTTCTGCTAAATAAATATGCACTTTAAGCACTCCAGAATGTCTATTGTATGATTTCGATGAATCTAAATTTAAATTTGATGGTGACTTTTCTGATCGATCATCCAATCCAAATCTTAATGAAAAATCCAAATTAGCATGATCACGATTTAAATAGGATTGCCATTTGGAATCAATTATACTATCATAAATAGACTTTTCTTGATTTTGATTTTTTAAATAATCATTACTAATGATTTCATGAGAAAATTTAAAATGATTCGATTTTGATTGCTTTTGATTTTTAATAGGGCGCTTAGAAATAAAGTCGCTATCCGTTTCTATAATTTCTACATGAATAACACGACCATGAACATTTTTAGGAACGGTTAGAGAAGTATTGCGTGTTTTAGGTACTTTTTTACCTAAAATATCATATAATAATTTTTCATACGGTGTCAATGGTTTTTGATCTATAGGTGTTATCTTGCCTACTAAAATATCCCCGTGCTCCACCCAAGTACCTATTTTAGCAATACCTAAATGGTCTAAATAATCAAGACCACTTTGAGATAGATTACAAGTAATTTGTTCCATACCAAACTGAGTGTCACGAACTTCTACTTCATAGCGTTCAATATGTAATGAGGTATATAAATCATCCGAAATAAGTCGTGAACTAATTAGAACAGCATCTTCAAAATTATACCCTTCCCATGGTGTATACCCGACTAAAATATTTTGACCAAGCGATAACTCACCTTGTTGACTTGAGGAACTATCAGCTAAAAGATCTCCTTTTTCAACCCATGAACCAACTTGTACAACGGGACGGTGAACCATATATGTATCTTGATTTGATCGATGAAATTTATCAAGCTCATATTTAATAGGTTTCAATGGTTTTGTATTTATTAAATCTTTGCCAACATTTGATTTTAAATATGATTCACTATCATAATTTGAAAAATTCCCGATGACTTTTTTCATCATTCCACGTTTTACAAAGCTTAAATTATTAGAACTATATGCATTTGTTTTCAAATCAGTTGCTAAAAAAGATCGAGTCCTTTTATAATTCTTATTTAAAATTTCAATAGACCTTGAAAATTCTAATGGTAATGCTATCATCTTTTCATTAGATTCAGAATTTTCATTAACCTTTGCAAAATGTTTTACGACTGATCGATTAAATTTAGAATTTATTGATTTATTACTAAAAGCATTTTCAACAGAATTATTTTGATCATAAAAAAAATTTAAACTATATTTACTATATTTTGCTAAAGATTTAAAACAATTATATGTGCCAAGTAATTGAATTCGAAAAGAGTCAAAAGGATTTGAAACGTTATTTTCACTAATTTTTGAAAAAAGATCGATTAGTTTTAATTGACCAAAAAAATGATTTAAATACTGCTGGTTATAAACTAAATGTAATTGGCAACTATTTAATTTAAATCTAAAAGAAGATTTTAATTTAAAATTCGAATTTTCACTATTGTTACCATGAAAATTATTTGAAAAATTTTTCAAAGTGATTTGATTTGAATTAGTACTACTATTGAAACCATATTTAAAAAGTTTAGTAAAATTCGATTTTGACCTTTTATCAACTTTTTCAGCTTGAAATTTCGTTTGTGAAGAAGTCAATTCATATTGAAAACGTCGCTTAGATGAACTTGATCTCAATGGTAATTGTGAAAAAACAACCACTTCATTTCCATCGACATAAGTCACAAAACCACTTTGTCTTGCTTGTTTAGCTTGTCCGATATCAGAAATAACTCGTGATTCTAAACCAGTTCCAACAATTGGTTTTGATGGCTTAATAGTTGGAACCGCTTGACGTTGCATATTAGAACCCATTAGCGCCCGGTTCCCGTCATCATGTTCTAGAAAAGGAATTAAAGCAGTAGCGACTGAAATCATTTGCACCGGTGATAAGGCTATATAATTTATATCCTCACGTGAAACTAATTGAAATTGTGATTGTTTTCGTGAAGGAATCGAATTACTTTTTGGTAAGAAATTTAAATCATTACATTTCATATCACCAGGAGCGATAATTGCATCTCTTTCTTGATCTGAATCAAACAATAATGGATCTTTATTATTAAGAATATGACCTTTATATGTTTTCCAAAAAGTGGTTTCTAAAAATCCACTTGGGTTTAGTTTTGCATAAATTGTAATAGAATTAACTAAACCTGCATTTTGTCCTTCCGGCGTTTCAATTGGGCAAATACGTCCATAATGCGTTTCATGAATACCACGGATTGCCATGTTAGCAGTTTCACGCTGAATACCTCCAGGGCCTAGACAACTTAGACGACGTTTATGTGTTAGCTCGGCTAAAGCATTTGTTTGATCCATTAGTTGAGAAAGTGGATTTGTTCCAAAAAATTCTCTTAAAGAACTATTCATTGCGGTAGAATTTAAAATATTACCTAAGACTAATTTTTTGTAAGGAATTTGTTTATATTGTTCAAAAATATGCTTTTCTAAGCGACTTAGACCTAATTGAAATTGCATTTGGATTAACTCACCACACGGTTTTACTTTTCGGTTTTTTAAATCATCAATATCATCTGGATTTCTATTTCCGTTAACTAGATCAAGTAAAAATAAACACGCAAATAAAATGTCCTGTCCAGTTAAAAATGTATAGTCATGTGGTATACATAAGCCAAGTTTTTGGTTTAATCGTGCCCTGCCTAAAAGTGATAAACTGTATGAACGTGGGTTTAGAAATTTACGGAATAAAAACATTTGACCGTAAATTGATTCTGGTTTAATGGTCGGATAAACCGTTTTCGATAATTGAACTAAAGCTTGCTTTTTATCTTGAAACAAAATTGTTTCATCAATTGCTGTTTTTTCATACGATTTACTTAAATTTTTACATTGTAAATAATTATTTAAAACTGGAAAATCAACCCCAAAACAACGTAAAAAGAGTAATAAAGGAATTTTAGGTGTTTTTTTTAATTTAGCCCAAATTGCTCCGGTTTTAGGATCAACTTCTAATCGTAACCAGGCACCTTTTTCAGCAATAAAATCTGCTGAATAAATATTAATATGATTGTCTTTAACTGATTGATGAAAATATACACCAGGACTCCGGACAATTTGATTCATAATAATACGTGGAGAGCCATTGATAATAAAATGTCCATATTTTGTCATCATTGGTAAAGTCGCCAATTTAATCCACTGGAATGTAATTTGCTTTGTAGATAAATCAGTTAATTGTACAGGAACATAGAGTTGGCAATTATAGGTTTTTCGTTTTAAAATTGCTTGACTAGGAGTCCATTTAGGTACACTGATTTTATATTTTTCACTATAGAAATAAATTTCAAAACGTTTATCTGAATTTTGCATATTATTCAGTGTGTTCAATTTTTCAATTAACCCAACGTTCAAGAAGTGTTTAAAACTGGCCGTTTGAATGTTTAAAAAATTTGGAATTTTAAAGTCAACCAAAGGATTATAAATGCTTTCGGCACTAGTAAAATGCAAATTTTTCTTAGGTTGTAAATGTAATGATTCCTCCAAAGAGATTGGAAATGAATCATATTCTGACCACATTGATATTGGAAGTGGATTTTGTTGGTTTTGTATTGGTCGCATAAATCAATCCTTATATAAAAAGCGAATTTTTAAAGTTGACTTTCACTAAAAAAGATTATTAATTATTATATTATCGTTAGTTTGGCATTAAAAAGCTGGCATCAGGTTATTTTTCCAAAGGGCTACCCCTTAAGTATCGTTACCCCTCTATTTGTTAACATTTAAGTTCGAGATGGAAAAATTAATGTTTATTAAGTAAAGCTAAGACACCAGCAAAAAGTTGGCTTTATTAACTAATAATTAATAAAGCCAACCTTAAAATTCGTTTAGGTCAAAATCGATCGATCAATTAGTACGTCTCAGCTGAAACTCTAGCCTCCAAAGGAGACCTAATCTTACACTTGACGCCTATAGTCGACTTGTCTTGTCGCGATCTAATGGAGAGCATTCATCTTGAGGTGGGCTTCTCACTTAGATGCTTTCAGCGATTATCCACTCCGTACATAGCTACCCAGCGTTTCCCGTTGGAACGAGAACTGGTACACCATAGGTACGTCCCTTCGGGTCCTCTCGTACAATGTCGAGCTCCTCTCAATGCTCTTGCGCTTATACCGGATATGGACCGAACTGTCTCACGACGTTCTGAACCCAGCTCACGTACCGCTTTCATGGGCGAACAGCCCAACCCTTGGGACCGACTACAGCCCCAGGTTGCGATGAGCCGACATCGAGGTGCCAAACCTCCCCGTCGATGTGAACTCTTGGGGGAGATCAGCCTGTTATCCCTAGAGTAACTTTTATCCGTTGAGCGACGGCCCTTCCACTCGGTACCGTCGGATCACTAAGGCCGGCTTTCGCCCCTGCTCGACTTGTTGGTCTTGCAGTCAAGCTCCCTTCTACCTTTACACTCTACAGCTGATTTCCGTCCAGCCTGAGGGAACCTTTGCACGCCTCCGTTACCTTTTAGGAGGCATCCGCCCCAGACAAACTGTCCGTCTGAAACTGTCAAGGATCCTGATTCAAGGAGTCCTATTAGAATCCTAGCTCTTTGATAGTGGTATCTCACTGATGGCTCCAATGAGCCCGAAAGCTTATTATCATCGCCTCCCACCTATACTGCGAAAAAAGAGCCCGAATTCAATTCCAAACTACAGTCAAGCTTCATAGGGTCTTTCTGTCCTGGTATAAGTAGTCCGCATCTTCACAGACATTTCTATTTCACCGAGCCTCTCTCCGAGACAGTGCCCAGATCGTTACGCCTTTCGTGCGGGCCAAAACTTACTTGGCAAGGAATTTCGCTACCTTAGGACTGTCAGAGTTACAGCCGCCGTTCACCGGGGCTTCAGTCGTCAGCTTTTTCTAAAATAGAATAACCAACTTCTTTTACCTTCCGGCACTGGGCAGGCGTCAGCCCCCATACGTAGTCTTACGACTTTGCGGAGACCTGTGTTTTTGATAAACAGTCGCCTGGGCCTGGTCACTGCGAATTCATAATTTTAATTATAAATCACCCCTTCTCCCGAAGTTACGGGGCCATTTTGCCGAGTTCCTTAGAGAGAGTTATCTCGCGCCCCTTAGTATTCTCTACCTACCTACCTGTGTCGGTTTAGGGTACAGGTTAATTTCATTGTAAAATAATACAAGCTTTTCTTGGAAGTATGACTCGGGCTAAATAATTTCCTAAAAGAAAACTATCATATCATGCTGAACTTTAAGCAGGGTTTTTCTTCCACCACCAAATTCAAACATTTCTGTTCTAATCCAATACAAACTAACCGTTATCTTCTTCGTCCCTCGTTATCAAATAAAATTAAGTACAGGAATGTTGACCTGTTTGTCATCGACTACGCCTTTCGGCCTCGCCTTAGGTCCTGACTAACCCTTCATGGACGAGCCTTGTGAAGGAACCCTTAGGTTTTCGGGGCATTGGATTCTCACCAATGTTTGCGTTACTCAAGCCGACATTCTCACTTCCGCTTCGTCCACATAAACTTACGTTTATGCTTCACCCTAAGGCGGAACGCTCCTCTACCGATTCAAAATGATTTTCAATCCCATAGCTTCGGCAGGCCGCTTAGTCCCGTTCATTTTCGGCGCAAGAACGCTCTATCAGTGAGCTATTACGCACTCTTTTAAGGATGGCTGCTTCTAAGCAAACCTTCTGATTGTCTTTGCATTCTCACCTCCTTTGCCACTTAGCGGCCATTTTGGGGCCTTAGCTGATGATCTGGGCTGTTTCCCTTTCGACAATGAAGCTTATCCCCCACTGTCTTACTGGTTGATAGAAAGCAAGTTTAGTATTCTTAGTTTGCCACGATTTGGTACCGCTTTCGCAGCCCGCACCGAAACAGTGCTTTACCCCTAAACCGCCCATTATCAACCGCTGCGCCTCAACACATTTCGAGGAGATCCAGCTAGCTCCGAGTTCGACTGGTATTTCACCGCTAACCACAACTCATCCGCCGATTTTTCAACATCGGTCGGTTCGGTCTTCCACTTGGTGTTACCCAAGATTCATCCTGGCCATGGTTAGATCACTCGGGTTCGGGTCCATAAAAAGTGACGTCGCCCTATTCAGACTCGCTTTCGCTTTGGCTCCAGTAAATACCTTAACCAAGCCACTCCCTATAAGTCGCCGGCTCATTCTTCAACAGGCACGCGGTCACTTATCGCTCCCACTGATTGTCAGCTTATGGTTTCATGTTCTATTTCACTCCCCTACAGGGGTTCTGTTTCACCTTTCCCTCACGGTACTAGTTCGCTATCGGTCATTCAGGAGTATTTAGCCTTACGAGGTGGTCCTCGTAGATTCACACGGGGTTTCACGTGCCCCATGCTACTCGGGATTAGAAACGAACCAAAACTTTTTTTTAACTACGGGACTTTCACCATCTTTGGTGCAGGATTCAGCTGCTTCGTTTAAAAAGGTTTGATCATTATGTTTCTTCCCACGACCCCATTTATCAAGATAAATGGTTTAGGCTGATTCCATTTCGCTCGCCGCTACTAAGGAAATCGCGTTTGCTTTCTTTTCCTCTGCTTACTAAGATGTTTCAGTTCAGCAGGTTATCTCCTATTTGTCTATGAATTCAACAAATGGTTATATAGGTTGACCTATTCGGGAATCTTCGGATTAATGTTTGTTTCCAACTCCCCGAAGCGTTTCGTCGGTATCCACGCCCTTCATCGTCTCTGAATGCCTAGGTATCCACCATAAGCCTTAATATATTTGACCATATTATTTATTTTTAAGTAACTACTACTGTGTTACTAAACAAACACAAAGAATCAATTTAATACTAAAATTAAAAAATTAATTTGCATTTGGTGGAAACAAGCGGAGTCGAACCGCTGACATCTGCCGTGCAAAGGCAGCGCTCTACCAACTGAGCTATGTCCCCAAATTTTTTGGTGGGCTATACTGGATTTGAACCAGTGACCTCGCCCTTATCAGGGGCGCGCTCTAACCAACTGAGCTAATAGCCCAATAAGCAGATATAATCCTTTAAAAGATTTAAGGGATTATATCACACTTGTAATTAAATTGAATAAATTATTCAAATTCTATTTTTGAAGGAGGTGATCCAGGGCCACCTTCCAGTAGCCCTACCTTGTTACGACTTCACCCCAGTCACTAACTGTGCCTTAGGCGTTTACAACGATTTCGGGCCTAGTCAGCTTCCATGGTGTGACGGGCGGTGTGTACAAGGCCCGGGAACGTATTCACCGCAGTATAGCTGACCTGCGATTACTAGCGATTCCGGCTTCATGCAGGCGAGTTGCAGCCTGCAATCCGAACTGAGATCAGGTTTTTGAGGTTGGCGTACTTTCGCAAGTTAGCATCTCTTTGTCCTGACCATTGTAGCACGTGTGTAGCCCGGGATTTAAGGGGCATGCTGACTTGACGTCATCCTCACCTTCCTCCAGCTTAAAACTGGCAGTCTTACTAGTTTCCTAAAAGCAACAAGTAATAAGGGTTGCGCTCGTTACAGGACTTAACCTTACGTCTCACGACACGAGCTGACGACAGCCATGCACCACCTGTGTTTGCGTTTGGACTTGATCGTTTCCAATCAATGCGCAACATGTCAATCCCCGGTAAGGTTCTTCGCGTTGCATCGAATTAAACCACATGCTCCACCGCTTGTGCGGGCCCCCGTCAATTTCTTTGAGTTTCACTCTTGCGAGCGTACTCCCCAGGCGGGAAACTTAACGCGTTAGCTACAATACTGAACAGAAGTCCAATACTTAGTTTCCATCGTTTACGGCTAGGACTACTTAGGGTATCTAATCCTATTCGCTCCCCTAGCTTTCGTCTCTCAGTGTCAGTTATGGCCCAGTAGAGTGCTTTCGCCGTTGGTGTTCTTACCGATATCTGCACATTTCACCGTTACACCGATAATTCCCTCTACCTCTACCATACTCTAGTTTTGAAGTTTCCATTGCCCGTCCAAGGTTAAGCCTTGGTTTTTGACAATCGACTTTCAAAACCACCTACAGACGCTTTACGCCCAATCATTCCGGATAACGCTTGCATCCCTTGTATTACCGCGGCTGCTGGCACAAAGTTAGCCGATGCTTATTCCTTACATACCGTCAATTTCTTCTGTAAGAAAAGAAGTTTACAACCCGCAGGCCTTCGTCCTTCACGCGGCATTGCTCCGTCAGGCTTGCGCCCATTGCGGAAAATTCCTCACTGCTGCCTCCCGTAGGAGTCTGGGCCGTGTCTCAGTCCCAGTGTGACTGATCATCCTCTCAGACCAGTTACTGATCGTCGCCTTGGTAAGCCTTTACCTTACCAACTAGCTAATCAGACGCAAGCTCATCTTTAGGCGGAAAAACCTTTAGCATTTTCAGCATATACAGTATTAGCAACCGTTTCCAGTTGTTATTCTGTTCCTAAAGGTAGATTCTTACGCGTTACTCACCCGTCCGCTACTAAGTCCAAATCTGTACAAGTACAAATAAGTCTTCGTTCAACTTGCATGTGTCAAGCATGCCGCCAGCGTTCATCCTGAGCCAGAATCAAACTCTCCGTGATAGTTTTTTTGTTAAACAAAATCTAAATAAGTTTTGTTTTTTTAGTGTATTCAACGATTTTCAGTATAGCTGTTAATGGGGTAGTTTGTCAAACCAGGTATACTTTTATTTATTAAAGCAATCATCTTTATAAATAATATGTAAAAAGTTCCATAATATTTTTTGTGTGGTCTAATAATGATAATCTTAAAGGCAATCTACAAATTCTATTTAATCATCAATTATAATTAATAAAAACAAAATATGATGGACCATCAGAAAAAAGTTTCATAATCCAGCAAATTTCATTGCTATAATAAAAATAAGAAGAAGATAAAATTCATAAATAAAATTGTTTTAAATTTCCAATTAGTAATTAATTATTGGACTTGTAAAGTCTGGAATTTAGATTATTAATAATAATTTAATTACTATTTATTTTTTACTTTGGTTGTGTGTTTCTAAAATTAGAACTAATAACAAAGTCTCTTATTATTAATTCTAATTTTAGATTTTAGGATTAAATTAGAATCCTTAAGGTTTGATTAAGTTTTTTTAACCAACACTAATAATCCGTGCTTCAAAGAAAGCCCACGTTGTTGCAATACCTCCTAAAAGATAATGAGCAACACCAACTGCACGACCTTGTGTAATACTTAACGCACGAGGCTGAATAGCTGGAGCTACTTTTAATTTATTGTGAGCCCAAACAATTGATTCAATTAATTCTTGCCAGTAACCTCGACCACTGAATAAAAACATAAGACTAAATGCCCAAACAAAGTGAGCGCCTAAGAAAATTAAACCATATGCTGATAATGCAGAACCGTATGATTGGATAACTTGTGATGACTGTGCCCATAAAAAGTCGCGTAACCATCCATTGATAGTGTTCGCACTTTGAGCAAAATTACCACCAGTAATGTGAGAAATTCCCGAAGCATTAACTGTTCCCCAAACATCAGATTGCATTTTCCAACTAAAGTGGAAGATTACAATAGATAAACTGTTGTACATCCAGAAAAGTCCAAGGAAAACATGGTCCCATGCAGAAACTTGACATGTACCACCACGACCAGGTCCGTCACAAGGGAATCGGAAACCTAAATTAGCTTTATCTGGAATTAGACGTGAGCTACGTGCATACAATACACCTTTTAATAGAATTAAAACTGTTACGTGAATTGTAAAAGCATGAATATGGTGAACTAAGAAATCAGCAGTACCTAATGAAATAGGCATCATAGCAACTTTACCACCAACAGCAACAACATCACCACCCCATGTTGGGCTAGTACTTGCTAAAGCATTAGGTGCAGTTAAATTAGGTGCTAAGAAATGTGTTTTTTGAATCCATTGAGCAAAAACCGGCTGTAACTGAATAGCCGTATCAGAGAACATATCAGCTGGACGTCCTAATGCACTTAAAGTATCATTATGAATATATAAACCAAAACTGTGGAAACCTAAGAAAATACAAACCCAGTTTAAATGTGAAATCATTGCGTCACGGTGACGAATAACACGATCTAATAAGTTATTGTAATTGTTAGTAGGGTCATAGTCTCGAACCATAAAGATCGCAGCGTGTGCACCTGCTCCAACAATACAGAATCCACCAATCCAGTTATGGTGTGTGAATAAAGATAATTGTGTTGCATAATCTGTTGCTAAATAAGGATAAGGGGGCATGCTATACATGTGATGCCTCGTAAAAAGAATCCCAAAGATCAATTTCTTTTTACGTGGACTATATCTTCAACTTAGCTTTTTAAATTCAAGTTATCAACTAATCGTTTAAAACGTTTAAAAGATTTGGTATGAAAATTGGTTTTAATAGATTTCAAAATAATTTTATTTCCATAAATTCGTTCCCAACGTTTAAATATAATGTTTTTATTTCCTTGTAATGGGTAAATATTTAAATAGTTAATTACATTTAAAATGTGTTTGGCGTTGGTAAGTTCTAGTCGATAATAATCTTTTTTCATGTTATAAATATTTTTTGTCACATCTGAACTATTTATAATTAATGGTTGGTGATCAGTACTAAATAAAAACTTAATGACCTGTAAAACCTTATATTCTTGTTTTTGTGTAATATAAAATTTCATATTTAAACGCCAAGTTAATCGCATTGAATCAATTTTTAAACGTGCGTAAAACCCTCCATCAGCATCAATGAACCCCGAAAGCCAACCAGAGTTTAAATCAAGACATGGTGATTGATTTAAAAGCGTAATAGGACTTCGGAAATCCTGTTCGTTATATTGACTGATCCATGTTTGGAAACGTGTATTAACTTTTTCTAAAATAAGATTTCCATTAAACAAATGCATAAGTCGGGTAATATTTTTAAGACTAGAAACAGAATATCGATAATAAATTTGACCATCTTGTTCATAGTTAGTTACATTTCCAAAGCCAAGTTTTTTTTTAATTTTAAACATTAATTTTGGATCTTTTTGGTTAATAATAAACATTAATTGTTTATTATTTTTATTTTTTTTTGAAACAATAAAACTTCCATCGCCTTCAACAAACCCAATAAACCATTGTAAAAAACTAATATCTATTTGTTTTATATGACTTGGTACTACTTTTTTATAAGAAGAAAAATTAAAGCTAAGTGCTCCGCGTATAGTCTCTGAGGATCTTATTGTCATAATTTTTTAAATTTTTTTGATACTAATTTCCTGCTGATTGACTCTTCCTAGAAGATTTTACCAAACCAAAATATTTTTCAAACCGTTTTCAATTTAATAATATTATTTGTAGAAAACTAATTATACTATTGATTAGGACTTTAGGCGTGTGTTATTGAGACACAATTTAAATTATTATTAATTTAAATTTTTTTGAGGCGTCCCAGCATATAGCGGAGTTTAATGTGACCCATTTTGTTAAGCCACAATGATTGATAATGAACCGAATAATGCTAAGTTAATAGCTAATTGCGCATGCCAAGATGTTGTTAAAATTTCATAAAGACCTAAATGACCTTCACCGGTAAATGGTCCTTTGTGAGCTTCTAAAATTTCTTTCATGCTGTGTCCAATATTCCAGTTTGTTCGGTACATATGACCAGCAACAATAAATAATACAGCAATTGCTAAGTGGTGATGTGCAGTGTCTGTTAACCATAATCCCCCAGTAACTGGGTTTAAACCACCTTGAAAAGTTAGGAAATCGCTATATTCACTCCAGTTTAATGTAAAGAATGGAGTTAGACCACCTTTAAAACTAGGGTAAAGTTGTGCCATTAAACCTGGGTTTAATAAAAATTCATGAGGTAATGGGATTTCTTTTGGATCCACACCTGCGTCTAATAATTTATTAATCGGCAGTGAAACATGAATTTGGTGTCCTGCCCAAGCTAGACTTCCTAAACCTAATAATCCTGCTAAATGGTGATTTAGCATTGATTCTACGTTTTGGAACCATTCTAGTTTAGGTGCACTTTTATGGTAATGGAACCAACCAGCAAAGAACATCGCTGCAGCCATTACTAAACCACCAATTGCTGTAGAATACAGCTGAAGTTCGCTAGTAATACCGCTTGCTCGCCACAATTGGAAGAATCCAGAAGTAATTTGAATCCCTTGGAAACCTCCTCCCACATCACCGTTTAAAATTTCTTGACCAACAATAGGCCAAACAACTTGTGCACTTGGTTTAATATGAGTTGGGTCACTTAACCAAGCTTCATAATTTGAAAAACGAGCACCATGGAAATACATTCCAGATAACCAAATAAAAATAATACCTAATTGGCCAAAGTGAGCACTGAAAACTTTTCGAGAAATATCTTCTAAATCTGTTGTATGTGCATCAAAATCATGAGCATCGGCATGTAAATTCCAAATCCAAGTGGTAGTTGTAGGACCTTTTGCTAAAACACGTGAAAAATGACCTGGTTTGGCCCATCGTTCAAAACTTGTTTCAACAACGTCACGGTCGACAATAATTTTTACTTTTTTAGCTTCCCGCTCTGGTGGACTGATCGTCATTTGATAGAACTCCTGTACGAAATATGTATTTTATACATTTTAAAACTTTATAAAGTTGAAAAATTTTCTTTTTTATTAAAAAGAAAATCTTGCTTTGATAGTATTAGACTCTTCAATTTTTATTTAAATAATATGCAATTACGAAAAACTTTTTTAATATCTAAACTTTTTTAGTATATATAATACTACATAATAAGATTAATAAGGGGGTTATCAAAATTGAAATTGTTTCGGAGAGAGAGGGATTCGAACCCTCGGTAAATTTTTACAACCTACAACAAGTTAGCAACCAGCCGCTTTAGACCACTCAGCCATCTCTCCTTCTGTCTTATAAAATCCCAACCAAGTTGAAACTAAACTTTAAAATTGATTTCAATCTGTAGTACTTTCTTAGATTCAATATACCTCCTTAGATAGGACTTGAACCTATGACCCATCGGTTAACAGCCGATTGCTCTACCACTGAGCTACTAAGGATTAACTTTTGAATTAATAATACTACAGATAAAACAATTAGTCAATATGTCTTAAATTTAAATAGGATTTAAATTTAAGACATCTGTAAATACGATTTTAAAATAACTTTTACCTTAATCCACTACATCTTCAGGAAGATCCGATGAAACTTTTGTTCGCGGTGTCCATTTTGACAGTGAATAAGCTTTAACAGCTTGTTTCATAGCAATCGCTTTCCAAGCTGTTTTACGTTTATTTGTTTTTGCTTTTGAAGTCCGTTTTTTAGGTACTGCCATTTTTATCTCCTTTTTTAATTATTGCTTTCATTATAAAAAAATACATAAAATTTTGCAAATTTAAATACGGGAAATAATAACTATGAAAACTATAAAAAATCAAATCAATTACAAAACGTTAAATAATTTCATCGCCTACTAATTTTCTACGAAGATTTGACTTTGTGACTTTACTTAAAATTTTATACAAAAATAAAAATCATCATTTTCAAATAGTAAGTAATTTTATTATACTCTAATCATGTTAAATTAATAAATTAATCGAGCAATTCTATTAATGCTAATAATGATTAAAGTTCTAAATTAGCAATTTTCAATTTGACTTCATAAACATGATATGAATTATTGTTCAAATGATTGAATCTAAACCATTAATTTTCAAACGACTTGAAGCTAATAGTTTCAAGCACGTAATCGTTAATAATAGTATTTGAAACATTGTATAAAGGCGATTGTACTTTGGTGTTTGAAATACTATTCGATTTTTCAGTATACGAAATTTGTTCACATCGGTACAAATCTTCAATAATAATTGAAATTTGCTTTAAAACCGTTTCCGCATTTATTTAATTTATCACTAAACATCGCAGTTTTAAAAGACTTAGAGAAACGTAATTAGCTTTCAAAAACCCATATTAGTACTGCATATTAGTACTGTATAGGTAATTGATTAGCTAAAGTGGCTTTTAAAGCGTTTATATCGCTATTTTTAATTGATTTAAGGTTTTCCATCGAACTTTGATTTGCGAGTTTTTTTGGAATCCTTGTTTTGATTAATAAATTTAAATAAAATAGTGGGGTAATAGTTAGAATTTGAATCGTATCTATTCACCTACACTATTTTTGGTAATTTGCGATTCAACATCATTAATAAATTGGTCTTTGTTTTCTTCCCAAAACTTTTGCAGCTTTTCATTAAGCCAGGGATCTAATTCATCTTTTATTTTTTCTGAAAGTGATTGAATTGAGTTTATAATTGTTGTAAAATAGCCTTTAATCGTACCCAGCGTATGCGTAGTATATCCTAAAATTTAATAATAATATCTTGGCCTAATAATAATCGTTGGCCTAATAATAATCGATACATCCGAATTCGAAATTGGCGTTGTTGAAGATCCCATTTATTGATTCACCAATCTCTAAAATTCCTGTGCCGATCTCTAGTATACCATCAGCAACGTCTTCTACTCTAACTTTAAATTTCAATTTAAAAATTTGAGTAGTAGGAGTCAATGAAACAAAATTCTAATTCCCATTTTGTTAAAAGTTTATTATTGGTTTTTAAAAGCTTGTTATTATCGTTAATAACCGATGAAACTTTTTCTTTAAAGTGTTTTAAATAATCTAAAGCATCATTTAAATTTGAATTAATGGTTTGTGTTTTCTAGCGAATATCAGTTGTAGTCGACACAATTTGATTTGTATTGGTTTTAACAGTTGCGACGTTATTAGCAATTGTTTCTAAATAATCATTAATGATTTTTAGAAATTCTAAAAAATCGTTTAATTTAAAATGTGATTAAATTCATCTTTCATATCAGTTGATAAAGTGTGCAACTGATTTGAAACTTAAATAGCCGGTAATAAATCATCATTAATATGGTTTTCAATATTAATTTCAACATGATTTTGCATTGCACTTATTGCATTTTCAATTTCTTGCCGATTATTATCAAGTTTTTCCCGTTGATTTCGAAAAGCAGTCTTTTGTTTTGTTTTTAGTTGTCTTGAAGAATCTAACGTTTCTTTCGTCAGTTGCACGTTAGTTCTTTGAATTTGCCGATTTTGTAAGCTGAAGCTTTGCAAAGCGAACGCAATTCTTGTATTGATTTGAGACTAATATTCTTGTATTGATTTGAGACTAATAGCTGATAAGAATTGTTAGGAGTTCCTATAACTGTTAGTATTTCTGAGTTTTAACTAAATCAATTAATTCATTTTCAACCTCAAACTTTTCAATGATACATTTTCGAAAAGTTTGTTTGGCATTGAAAAGATAAGTATCAATAGGTAAATCGTTTGTATTCATAATAAATTTAGGTAATTAAATTTGACGAGCAGTTGATTTACGGCGTATTACCTTTAAAGATTGAACGTCAAATGAGTAATTTGCATTGTTAATTATAAATGGGCTTTGAATTAAATTTTAATCTGATCAACCTTTAAATCGTTACTAAAAGTAAAACTTAAACGTGAATAATATCGTAAGGTGCGACTTTTGTTGGATTATCGTTTACTTTTAATAATCCTAATTTTGTTAATTTCTTGAATTATCTAATAAAATAATTAGTCCAATCGCAATTGTAAACTGAATCTGGCTGAACAATATTACTTTGATATGAATCCATACTTGAGTCTTCAGTTTCGTTTTGCGCTATTGTTGCAAGCTGTTCTATGGACGTTTAAATTTTGATTATTTAATAATAACATATTACTGTTAATGGTTGTTGGAACAGGTTTTAATCCAACCATAATCCACTTTGTTATGAAATAACGATCTCGAGTGTTTTTGCCAATTGTTGTACTCATAAATAAAATTTCTTATAATTAAAAATTAACATTAATAATAGTTATTTAAATATAATTTCGTGAAATAATTACTAAAATTGATTTATAATAAAACAAAATCATTGAAGTTTAAGTAAACTAAATGTATATAATTCATGTAATATATAATAATAATAAATCTGAAATAAGTAATATTATAAATAAGTGATATTATAAATAAATAATGATTATAAATAAATGATGATTCATAAATACCAACTATAAATGGCAATATATACCCATTACCTCCCCGTAATTAGTAAAGGTATTCTACAATTACTAGATCCCTATCAGTGTAATTACTAAAGTAAGTACAAGGACTCAAACACTTGTCATGACTCTTACACTTGTAATGTGAAGCCCTTTACATTTATAATTCCACCCCCGATACTGATTGATGATTATAATGGTTGCCCCCTTTTTAACTTGCCCCCTTTTTAACTTGCCCCCCCGATTAACTCTCTGCCCCCCCCGCGATTAACTTTCTGCCCCCCTTGATTCCTTGAGATTTTTTATTAATAAAGCCCCCCTGATTTTGATAGGTTATTTTATGAAATTTTACAAATTTATTATACACCCAGTTTAGTGTGTTTGTCAAACCAGGTGTACTTCTATTATTGATTTTGAAAAGAATTCGAAACTTTGACTAATAATAAAAGATAATAAAAATCTGTGTCTGTTAATTGCAGCTTCTATGAATAGTCAAGTCAATATAATTAAAAAATATCAATAATTGATATTATTTATTAATAATTATTTATTTTGTATTTATTGATTATGAATTTTGCCTGCTACTAGATTCGAACTAGTGACCCCCCGCGTATGAGACAGGTGCTCTAACCAACTGAGCTAAACAGGCTTTGCTATTCAATTTAACTTTGTAAATTGAATAGATTTGGGCAAGGAGGGATTCGAACCCCCGACACCTCGGTTCGTAGCCGAGTGCTCTAGTCCACTGAGCTACAAGCCCAATTAATAAAGTTATTTTAAGTATTAAGTTTTATACTAAATATAATATACAAATTTGTTTCTTTTTGCAAATCAAATTTATGTTTGTATATTATTGATTTTAATACTTTTTTCAGTTATAATAAAATTAAAAAGTTAATTCTTTTTCATTATTATTGTTGTATTTTACAACTGCCCACTCTAATCCCATTGGAATTGTGGTCTGACCCGAGACTTTTTATAGTACATTTTAAGATTTTGAATAGGCTAAAAGATATGTAGCTTGAATAATAATTATCAAATGGATTATTATTATTTGGTTTGAGCTATTTATAATATCGATGACCTTTTACCTTTTAACCATGAAAAGTGAAAAAAAAGCTTGCTGAATCTTATAATCTTAATTGTTCATGCAATCGACTTCCCTTTTGACCATTCCTTTTTAAAGATTTCGGGTGGTCGAGCATAATTTTAATTATTAATTGTATTTCTAAATAATATTTTCCACTTTTTTATTTTCAATTGGTTTGATATTACATCGGATCGGATTGAAAATTCGAATTTATTTGTTGAAATTTTCAATTTCAATAACCAATAGGACCTTAATTCCACTTTTAAAGTCCACTTTTTTATTTTTCAAAGAGGAATTAACATGTTTTTTACCACCGCATTAAAAGATTATATTGATCAACTTAATGACCTAGCATTCAGCCTAAATGATAATTTTACTACTTTTGCTCTTTTAAAATGCTCTTTTTTATATGTTTTAAATTCTATTAAAGTGTTTGGAATATATGTATTATCATTTACATGGATCACCGATTTTGTTGAATTACCATGTAATTTTAAAGCGACGTACTCTGCTTTATTTACAGGATCAGATGTATTTTCAACAATGATTGAAACAAAAATGGGTGTTAATTTATACTCATTTACCTCACGAGCACCTATTAATGCAAATCATTTAGGCACTGGGTTATTAAATAGTTTTTTCTTAGCTTTACCTTTATCGCTACCACATTTGTTAACCATTCGTTGTTTTTTATTAAACGGTATTCCTGCAGCAATTTATGCCGCATCTGGAACTATTTTAGGCCAATTGCTTTTTTTAACTTGTGTTTTATTTGGTTTTTCAGGGATTTTAATTCCTTTTCAAAGTTTAGAACCGTTAAACTATATAATTGGTTTAGGTGTAATCGTGAATTTATTATATAAAATGACGCATGATCCAATTGGAAATGTTTTAAATAAAAATCAAAAAAAGATCTTGATTCCTTTATTTACAGTAAACTTTTTCCTTGCTTGGACTGAACAAACAAGTATATTCCAATATTTTGGTAATTTAACCGTAAATAGTTTACCAACTTTATTACAAAACAATTATGATAATTCTACTTTAACAAGTTTTTTCAATAGTATTTTACCAAATATTTCTTATTTAAGTGGAATTCTGTTAGGAACAATAGGTTGGACAATTTTATTTGGAATGATTATTATGTCTTTGCGTAATTGGGTTGCTAGTACATTTTTAATCCCTTTTACTTATTTAAATGAAAAACTTCATTATGCAACTTTATTTGTTACGTTTACTTTTTGTTTAACTTCTATACCTTATTACGGCTTTGATTACTTAGTTTCTAACCCACTTGGTTTTGTTAGTCAAGATAAAAGTCTTGTTTGGGCAAAAACAGCTCCTGTATTTAAATTAGAATCACCATTATCGTTTAATACGAGCAGCGTAATGAAGCTTCCACCGATTTTCTTTAATACAAGTCCTTTTGATAGACAAAGTCAATTGAAAGACCAATTATATAAATATGAGGATTTTTCATATGAACCTAACCATTACTGGAATAATCGATATTATATTCGTAATTCAACAGTTATAAAAACAAATAAAGGGCAAGTTCCTATTATTAAACTTAATAAAGATAATACTGAACCTTTAAATAAGGCTCAGGACCGCCAAGCGTTTCTTTCAGATTTTTATGATAAATCAGAAATTGAAAATAAATCATTGTCATCTTTAGAAACAAAAGTTGATACTATAGCATCAACAGTTTTAAATTCAAATGCATATAATTATTTTGATGTTAACCTTGAAGCAAAACCAGTTCAATATAATTTGTTTCGACAAAAGTATTATGGCAATCCTTTATATAAAGCTTTAACTCAATTTGAAATGAATGCTTTTTTATTAGGTCAACCAAAATACCAGAATATTACTGCATCTGATGAAGCTGAGTTGTATAATCGCCGAATCATTTTTAATAATTATTTAGATTCGATTGAACAATATAAATCAGTTACAACAGAACAGAAGAAACCGTTTGCATCAAAAGTGTATAACCAACAATTTAAAGGCACTTTTGACCATGTTCGTCAGTATTTTTTAATTAACTTAACTCAAACAGCAAATAATTCCAATGAAAAATCGGTTTTAAAATTTGACCAACCGTTATATAATGCAAATCCTCGCGAATCATCAATTTTATTCCACGAGGAATTAAAACTTGATAATGATACCGATATAAAAGATTTTTCTGGGGGCACTGTTGATTCTGCTCCTTTTTACATTGGTTGGGATGGGCTAAAACGTAAATTTCTTGTTAAAACGAATTGGACGCCAGGTATTCCTAACGGATTAGTTTCAAAAGGATTAGCAGCCGATCAACTTCCTTCACGCGGTGAATTTAATCAATTCTCTTTTCAAGCTTGGCCTAAAACAAAAACGAGTCAAGATTTAAATTCGAATATTTCTCTTCCTTATACTGTATTATCAAAACAAGGAAAAATCGATATTGCGTCTCATTTAAATATTATTGACCCATTGTCATCTGGAAAAAAGAATCTTTCAACAACTAATGTTTTAAATACATTAAATCTACCATCTTATAATTGGTCAAATGTTACTCAAGATAATGCTTTTTATTCTAAATTAAATACTATCATTGACCTTGGAAATACTATTCCACCTCAATTTGGAGGAATAACTTGGCCTGGGCAAGGTGAGCAATTTATGAAATTGTTTAAAAATTAGAATCATTTAAATATTCTAAACTTAAGCTATTATTATTATTATTGTATATTTCTATAGTTAATTGACAAATCAATTATAGGAATATATAATAATGTAATAACTTATTATGGAAGGGTGGCAGAGAGGTCGATTGCTTCGGTTTTGAAAACCGGCGTAGCTTCACGGCTACCGAGGGTTCGAATCCCTCCCCTTCCGAAAGCTGAGGATCGAATTTATTCTAATTATTGTGGAATAATTTAAAAAGTGAAAAGGTTTCAATGACTAGATTAAGAAATAAGATCAAATTTAAAAGTAGTTGGTGTCAAAAATGGTCAAAAACATCAAAATTTAAATGTTTTCAAAGATCATTGAACTTGAAGTTAATGAAAAAGAAAATTCAACGCGTGTTATTGTTGTTACTTCTGGTAAAGGAGGAGTCGGTAAAACAACTGCTACTGCTAACATTGGTATGTCAATTGCCAGATTAGGTTATAAAGTGGTTTTAATAGACGCAGATATTGGATTGAAAAATCTAGATTTATTACTGGGTTTAGAAAATCGCATTCTATACACAGTAATGGATGTATTTGAAGGGCAGTGTCGTTTAGATCAAGCGTTAATTCGGGACAAGCGCTGGAAAAATTTATCATTACTCTCTATTTCTAAAAATAGACAACGTTATAATGTAACACGGAAAAATATGCAAAATTTAGTTTCTGCTTTAACAAATCTTAATTTTCAGTATATTTTTATAGATTGTCCAGCTGGAATTGATGTTGGTTTTATCAATGCCATTTCACCTGCTCAAGAGGCTTTAATCGTAACAACATCAGAACTTCCTGCTATGCGGGATGCTGATAGAGTTGCTGGATTATTAGAAGCAAATGGAATTTATGATATGAAATTATTAGTAAATCGTGTTCGTTCTGATATGATTCAAAAAAATGATATGATGTCGGTTCGTGATGTTCAAGAAGCTTTAGGAGTACCATTATTAGGTGCTATTCCCGAAGATAACCAAATTATTATTTCAACAAATCGAGGTGAGCCTTTAGTATTAAAGAAAAAATTAACTTTATCAGGCATTGCTTTTGAAAATGCTGCGCGTCGTTTAGTTGGAAAACAAGATTATTTCGTTGATTTAAATGATCCTTATAAGAGTTTTTTTACACAGTTCATGGACAATATTAAAAAATTTTAAAATTATAACTCATATACTTCTTAATATGAGTTATAAATTTTTAGTTGATTGCTCTTCGGGGGACTCGAACCCCCACGCTATAAGCACTGGTTCCTAAAACCAGCGTGTCTACCAATTCCACCAGAAGAGCTATAATTTGTTTTCTAAACGATGATAAATGAAAAAAAGATAAAAGTCAAATCACCATTGTTTAAGTAGTGTTTCATTATTGATAATATTTAATCATGAAAATTTGAAAAGACTCAATAGAGAAACTCATCCCCAATCCTTTCATTGTGGATTGGGGATTGGAAAAACTTTATTAACGGTTACTTGTTAATTCAGTTAAAGTTGATTTTAAAATTTCTTCTGCTTCAGGCGAGAAAGTTTGATTATCACGAATCATTTGACCATATTCTGGTTTACTTGTTGATAAATATTGACGTAATTCGATTAAAAAAGGACGTACATTATCAATAGGTAAGTTATCTAAATAACCTTTTGTTCCTGCATAAATTGTAGAAACCTGATCTTCTAAAGAAAGAGGTGACGATTGCGCTTGTTTTAATAACTCACGTAAACGCTGGCCTCGCGCTAATTGGTTTTGTGTAGCTTGGTCTAAATCAGAAGCGAATTGTGAGAAAGCTTCCAGTTCAGCGAATTGAGCTAATTCTAGTTTTAGCGTACCTGCAATTTTTTTCATAGCTTTAGGTTGAGCTGCAGAACCAACTCGCGATACGGAAATACCTACATTAATTGCCGGTCGAATTCCTGAGTTAAAAATATCTCCAGATAAGAAAATTTGTCCATCTGTAATAGAAATAACATTTGTTGGAATATAAGCCGATACGTCACCTTCTTGTGTTTCTACAATAGGTAATGCTGTCATACTTCCACTTCCTAATGAATCGCTTAATTTAGCAGCACGTTCTAGTAAACGTGAGTGTAAATAGAAAACGTCACCAGGGAAAGCTTCACGTCCAGGTGGACGACGTAGTAGTAATGACATTTCTCGGTATGCTTGAGCTTGTTTTGATAAGTCATCATAAACAATTAATGTGTGGCGACCTTTATACATGAAATATTCAGCTAAAGCTGCACCCGTATAAGGAGCTAAGTATTGCAGTGTTGCAGGACTATCTGCTGCTGCTGCTACAATAATTGTATATTCCATACTGCCGCGCGATTCTAATGTATTAACTACTTGAGCAATAGAAGAAGCTTTTTGGCCAATTGCAACATAAACGCAAATAACATCTTTTCCTTTTTGGTTTAAAATCGTATCAATTGCAACGGCTGTTTTTCCTGTTTGACGGTCACCAATGATTAATTCACGTTGCAAAAAAATTTATTTATTTTTCCGGACTATCTCTTTAACAAAAACTTGAATTTGATTTGTTATAACTTGCTTTTTAGTTGTTATTTTGATGCAAATCATTTTACTAGACCATATATTTAAACCATGAGTTGCAAAACTTTGACCAAATTTTATACTCCACAGTATTTGAACTTTTTAAATTATATTTCAATTTTTTATAGTGAAAATAATAAAAGCTTAATCGTATTCGGTGCATTTTAACAGATCGTAAGGGTCGTTTTTTTAAATATGAATAAAATAGAACAATTTCTTCATAATCAGTAATTGTCCAATAATATTTTGGTTTTGTAATTTTACCATTTTTTAAAGGTGTTACATTAATTTTTCCAAATCCATAAAATTCGCTAATAAAACTTAAATTGGAGTTTAGACATGGTATTTTGATGATTAACTGATTAAAGTCTTTTGAATTCGCAAGGCGTTCAATTTGCCCATAAACTTTGGATTTTTGAGAGTCACTTTGACTTGTTTTAGAAACGTTAATGTTTATCGTTCCGTCAGCGTCAAATAATCCAGCAAGATACAAATCCGACTTTACTAAGGAAACGGGTGGAATATAGGTCGTGTTTAATAATTGACAAACTTTTTTAAATTGGTTACCACGTATGGAATTGCGAACTTTTCCATTAATACGATTTACAATATCCAGAATAATGGCATGTTGCTTAACTCGATAACGTATATTGTTTGATCCACTGCGCAGCTTTACGCTACCTGCTTTCAATTTATTTTTTATATCATAAACAATTCGAGCATCAGTAATATGTGCTGTCAATTCAAAACTGATCTCATTTTTCTTATTTATATAAAAACAACCCGTACCATCAATTAACCCCGCAAACCATTGGTTCCATTTTTGGCATTTTTTTTTTTTTTTTTGGAATTTATTTTTATTTTGGAATGTCATTTTAATTTGTAGTGATTCACCTTTTTTTTTGCATTATTTGATAGTTTTTATAATGCAAAAAAACCAAGTTTTTTGTTAGGAAACGTATAGTCTCTGAGGATCCTACTTTGACAAAGTTATTAAAAAAATTATCATTTGGTTTCCTGCTGATTACTTTTTTATAAAAATGATTTTGACAACTGACGGGGCATTGAAATGAAAATAATCAATTAAAATTATTAAATTCGCCACTTAAATTAGTGTACATTTTTTCTAACGTTTTTTAGTTATTAAGTTTCCAGCATATAGTTTCCTGCGTTAGGACTCTTAAATTATTTAAAATTTCCTAAAGGGCCAAATTGACCACGTCCGATTGGAATCATAGCATCAACAGCAAGTAAACCTGTTTGTAGTGGCTCGTGAACAGAACGGCGTGAAATAATTCCAGGAGCCATTGACTCAACTAGACGTGTTTCAGTTGAATTAATTTCGCCTTTTCCGTCGATTGGTCGTGCTAAAGGGTTAACTACTCGACCTAAAAAGCCATCAGCTACAGGAATTTGAGCAATTTTACCCGTAGCACGAACAGATGAACCTTCTTGAACTTTTAGTCCATCACCCATTAAAACTGCACCAACGTTTTTTGTTTCTAAATTTAGTGCAATTCCTACAGTTCCATCTTCGAATTCTAACAGTTCACCAGCCATTACTTTTTCAAGACCATAAATACGAGCAATACCATCACCTACTTGGAAAACTGTTCCTACAGTAACGACTTTAACTTCTTCACTATATTGAGCAATCTGTTGGCGAATGATGCTGCTGATTTCATCGGGTTGAATTTTAACCATTTTTTATACTCCTTTGTTTGTTTTTGATTTTGCTTTTACCAATTGGTATAAATTGGTTACTAATCAGTTTTAAATACTGATTATTTTTGATTTTACTCAAAATACAATTTAACAAAAATCTTTTCTGTTTTAGTTTAAAATAAAAGGGAAAAACGACCCAATTCTTAACCTATAAATCAAATTTTTATTATTATATAAAGTTTAAAATTGAAATAATAAAATTTTTTAGATTTTAAAATCAATAAAATTTTTGTTTATAGACAAATTTCAAACTGAATCCTTTGTTAATATTAACTTGTTTTTTTTAATAAAGCACTTTTTAATAAAGCACTTTTAAAAGTATTAACAGAAATATGGAAGCGATCATCTGCTTTTGTTTTTAATTTATCGCGCACTTGATCTAAAGCATGAGATACAATTTGTTGTGAAATTTGTTCAATTACTTTTTGTTGTTGTAAACGAATAGTATCTGTTTTACCTTGTAAAATACGAGCCGAATCCTCTTCTGCTTGTTTAATACACATGTTTTTTTCTTGCTCAGCTTGAAAACGACTTTGTTCGCGTATTTCTAATGCTTTTTTCTGTGCAGCTTCTAACTGCTTTAAAGCAGCATTTCTTTTTTCGACCGCTTCATTTGCTCGGTTATCAGCTTCACGTAAATTAGAAACAATAGTTTCTTTTCTAGTTTTTAATAATTCACGCACGGCATCCCCAACAACTGTAACAACAACTGCAATAACAACTGCTAAGTTAATAACATTTGTTTCTAAAATATTGGTATTAAAACCAAAGCCGTGGCCTGAAAAAATATGCCCAATAGTATCCATTAAAAAATCTCCAATTTTAAATTGTTTATTTACAGTTTTTTCTTTTGTATGATTTGAAAAATAAAACAAAATAGCCTACTTATGAATTAGAAGTAGTCTAATTTTCGAATAGTCTGATTTCCGAATTCACTATCTAATTTAAATAGTGAATTCGGGATTAGGAAAGGCTATATTTTATATATATGACTTTTCCGATTCGATTTAGAATTCAAAGTTTAGAATTCAAAATTTAGAATTATGAAGTAAACGGGTTAGCAAATAATAAAGCTAAAGCTACTACAAGACCGTAAATTGTTAGTGATTCCATGAAGGCGAAACTTAATAAAAGTGTACCACGGATTTTACCTTCAGCCTCTGGCTGGCGAGCAATACCTTCTACTGCGTAACCAGCAGCAGTTCCTTGGCCCATTCCAGGTCCAATAGCAGCTAGTCCAACAGATAAGCCAGCAGCAATTACAGAAGCAGCAGCAATAAGTGGGTTCATAATAAAATTCTCCGATTTAATCTATTTAATAATAATAACAACCATTTTTTAAATTTTTACATTCACCTTTATTATATAGGTTTTTTTCAAATTTAAAAAACCATGTACTAAGTTAATTAAAAGTTAGTTAAAATTGATATTTGACTTTAATATTTGATTGCTATTAGAATAAGAATTCAAATGGATCAATTTTTTCTTTTAACAACTATATGAGTACTAATGAAATTCATAGAAATTTTGACCATGATAAACAAAAGTTTAATACTTTTAGTGATGATCTTCTACAGCTTCACCAATATAAGCTCCAGCTAATGTAGCAAAAACTAAAGCTTGAATACCACTTGTAAATAAACCTAAAAGCATAATTGGAATAGGAATTACTAAAGGAACTAAAGCTACTAGTACTCCTACAACTAATTCGTCAGCTAGAATATTTCCAAAAAGTCGAAAGCTTAATGATAATGGTTTTGTAAAATCTTCAAGGATGTTAATTGGTAATAAAAAAGCTGCAGGTGCTACATAACGTTTAAAGTAACCTAATCCTTTTTTACTAATACCAGCGTAAAAATATGCGATTGATGTTAATAAAGATAAAGCTACTGTTGTGTTAATATCATTTGTAGGGGCAGCTAATTCGCCAGATGGAATTTCGATTAAATGCCATGGAAGCAAAGCTCCTGACCAATTTGAAACAAAAATGAATAAGAAAATTGTTCCTAAAAACGGTACCCATTTTACGTATTCTTCTTCACCAATTTGAGTTTTTGCTAAATCTCGAACAAATTCTGTAATATATTCAGTTAAATTTTGTAAACCTGTTGGAATTGCTTTTAAATTACTATTACCAACAAATGATAAAATTGCAATAACAGCAAATACGAACCAAGATGTCATTAATACTTGACCATGTACAGAATAACCACCAATATCCCAATAATAATGTTTACCAACAGAAACTTCTGCAAGGTCAAATACACCATTTCGATTAATATTAATTATTTCATTTAACATATGATCTTTTTCACTTTTAAATTTTTAATATTTTTTTAACAACCATTAATAAAATTTTCAATTTATGAATCAATCATGAATTGAATTTATTTTTACCATGTTGAGAGGGAAATGAATTTTTTCTAGATATTTTTATTTTTTCATCATTTTACTTTGTGTTTTTCCTGTTTGAATAGCATCAACACACGTGTTTAAGATTAATTGAATAGAAGGAATAGAATCATCATTAGCTGGAATAAATAAATCAGCTAAAGTCGGATCACAATCAGTATCTAAAACTGTAATACTTCGAATTCCTAATTTTTTGCATTCATTAACGGCATTCATTTCTTCACCTTGACCAATAATAACAACAACGTTAGGAAGGCGAGTCATTGTTTTCATACCACCTAGATATTTCTCTAGTTTTTGTTTTTGTTTTAATTTTAATGCTGCTTCTTTTTTTGGTAGTTTTTCTAAAAATCCATGACCTAAACGTGTTTCTAAGTCTTTTAATTTTTGGATTGAAAGCTGAATAGTTTGCCAGTTTGTTAACATTCCTCCTAACCATTTTTCATTAACATAATACGAGTCACATGAAATAGCTGCTTTTTCTATTAACTTTGAAGCTTGTTTTTTAGTTCCAACAAATAAAACCGTTTGACCTTGTGATGCTGTTTCGGTTAAAAATTTAGATACTTGATTTAATCGGAAATATGTATCAATTAAATCAATAATATGAATATTATCTTTTTGAGTATAAATAAATGGTTTCATTTTTGGGTTCCATTTTCTTGCTTCATGCCCTAAATGCATTCCAGCTGATACCATCATTTCTAAAGTAACTGTCATTTGAAATAGAAAAATTATAAAGATGTTTGTTATCTTTCGGGTGACGATCATAATAATTCAAATTTGAAAATTCAATTTGAAACATAAAAAATCATTTATGAAACAAATTTGAATTCTATTTCAATCATATTTGATCAATAAAAAACTTCAAAAGGTTTGTTATTTAGTCAATGCTATTATATCAGATAATTGTTTTAAAAGTAGCCTACAAAAATTGATTTGCTTATCTATTAGCTTAGTAAAAAATATATAAGTATGAGAAGCTTTATGGGCGACCGACGGGAATCGAACCCGCGAATGTCAAAGTCACAATCTGATGCCTTACCACTTGGCTACGACCGCCATTTAAAATGATTTAATAAATCCACTTTAATTTAATTATAAATTGATTATACCTTAATGTCAACTAAAAAATTATTCAAAAAGGCTACAATTATAACCTTTTTGAATAATTCCGATTTTTTTTAATAAAAATAATAATTAAATATTAAAATGATTTTTCTGCTATTTAAATTTCACCTACGAATTTCAGATTTGAAAAGGTGAATGATTAATATTATTCCTCTGCACTAGCTGTTTTGACATAAAGGATTAATAGAAATGATGTTGGAATTAAAATAAATAATGCAACAGCCATAAGACCTAAAATATTAACTTCCATTGTATTTTTAACCTATATAAAATTTTTTTAGTATTTATTTACATTTTATAAATGTAAATTTTTCATTAGTTGACCTTACAAATATACATTTTAATTTGATAGCCTAAATTTGATTTTTTAGATTTCAAAATTAAACAATTAAAAAATTAAAATGTATATTAAATTTGAAAATTGAATTTAACCAAATTTTGCAGAAGTCGAAGCAATTAAGAAAGCCGCATAAGTTAGAATATACCCTGCACTAAAGTGGGCAAGTCCTACTAAACGAGCTTGAACAATTGATAACGCAACTGGTTTGTCTTTCCAACGAACTAGATCTGCAATTGGTGTACGTTCATGACTCCAAACAAGCGTTTCAATTAATTCTTGCCAATAACCACGCCAAGAAATTAAGAACATAAATCCAGTAGCATAAATTAAGTGACCAAATAAGAACATCCAAGCCCATACTGATAAACTATTCATACCAAATGGATTATAACCATTAATTAATTGAGATGAATTTAACCATAAATAGTCACGAAGCCACCCCATTAAATATGTTGATGACTCATTAAATTGGTTTACGTTACCTTGCCAAATTCCTAAATGTATCGGGTAAAGCTCACAAGTTACCTTGTGGTCCTCCCCTCAGAACCGTACGTGCGCGTCTCCACGCATACGGCTCAAGCATAGCATAATTAGCGTTTTTAAACATTAATTATGAAGCATAGACTTTATTTTCCGTACTATTAAATAGAATTAATAATTATTTCTATTTAAACCCTAAATATTAATTAAAATCAATTTTTTTTACAAAATATGATCTTTATTTCACATGCGAAAGGTATAATTTATTAGTGTATAAACTTTTTCATCTTTAGAAACTGTAAATGTCCATCGTCCATTTAATTGTTTCCAATATCGATTAAATACCCATTTTTTGGTTTTATTGCTATGGTGTCGTAAACCCCATTTAATTAACCGGTCATATAAGTATCTAGACATTGAGTTACATACACTTGAAATATCATTTGCAACGTGATGATACTTGATCCAATCAACAATTTTTTTATTTAATTTTAAAATTAATATTTCTGATTTATGTGTTGTTTTGATTAAATATTTTATTTCTGCGCGATGCTTAATTTTACTTACTTTTGAAATTGTGCATCTTAATTTTTCATTTGATCGCCATGTCCACCCTAAAAAGTCAAAGCCATTTGATAGATGGTTTATGACCGATGATTTCATTTGTAAACCTCGTGGTAATAAAAAATTATCAACGGCTTTTTTTACGTCTTCTAGTTGATCATAACTTTGACCTATTACAATAAAATCGTCTTTCACGCGTATTACAGAAATAGACTTTTTGTTATCATGAATTTTCGATTGAAAAGGTTGTTTACACATTGCTTTCACGTCATTTGAAAAGTTTTTTAAAGTTAAGTTTGCTAAAGTTAATTTAATCAATTTAATACTAGATTCTAATTCAAATTGATCATAGGTACTATTTTCAAAATCCGTTTTCAACCAACTTTTTAATACCTTTTTTTCCATTGGTATATTTCGTAAAAGCCAATCGTGATTAACTTTTTGGTTAATTTTTTCAATAGTGCCAGTCAGCACCCATTGGAAATTTTTTTGATTCAGTTTAAAACGGATTTTTGCATTTGTATCCCAATAATTAATCGGTTGATCAATTGGAAAATCCTTTTCCATTAGTGGTGTTAGGGCTGTATTCCATAGTACTTTGCGTGCACGATCTGACATACAAGGTATCAAAATTTTTTTTTGATTTTTTTTGCTTTTCAATTCTTTTTTAAAATGGGTTTTAGAATTGAACTTATCACCAACTCCAAAAGGAGTAGGAACTAGTTTTAAAGGTTTTGTATGTGAATTACAATGCTCAAGTGCAGCCATTAGTTTGGTCTGTGGAGTTTCCCATAATTGTCCATCAATACCAGGTATTTTGGCAGTTTTGTTTTGAGTCACTGTACGTATCGCTTTTAACCGTGCTGAAAAATTGTTTTTCGCTAAAAGTCTTTGTAGGTTTCGTACCTTTCGATATTGACCTTTTTCATTTGCTTTAGTAATTCTATGCTGTAATTTTGCAACCGTCGTTTCAACTTTAGACCAGTTTACACCAGTCCAAGTATCTTCTTTTGATGGATGATAAATAGACCGGATTTTTGATTTTGATAATGTCATCTTTATTCCTCCTATTAACTCTATACGCTTTCAAAATTTCAAGTTGATTTTAGCAGTGAGATTTACTACTATACCTCGTGGGAGTCAGCTATTCCTTTCGGTCAGAGGCGATCTATTTATAAGTTTTTAATTAATATTTTAATTAAATAAAAAATTAATAACCGTTTTTCAGCCTCTATCCAATCTATTACAGTTTGGCCTTCGCTTTTCCCATTCTCTTTTACCCGCCAACTCACATTTGCTTTGTTGCCTCTGCATTACCATAAAAAATGGGGAATTGTAGGGCTTACCTCGTCTTGAATAGAGCTCGAAATTTATGTAAGTTCCAGTCAGAGTAAACGCCGGATCGATATATTGATACCGTTATCTGATTGGAATAACAGATAACCATCGAATCATTTTTAATTTTTCCTAACGACGCATTGTACCTCTGTTCTGCTCTTTACTTCACGGCAGTTATATTAAAAATTATTAATGATTTTTAATATATGATTCTCTGCTTTAGACAAATTCATTACTTACTATTGCCTTTGAGTACTGCCGCATGTGGGTATACACATGGTTATGGTTAATAAAATATTATTAACCTTAGCATACTCTATTCAGGTGTCTACTCCTTTTAACAAGTTCGTAGTTTCGAGTCGCACTTCCAATGGAAATAAAAAGTAACCCAACCAATGGTATTTAACATCCAGAAAACGGCTAGATAGAAAGCATCCCAAGCCGAAATATCACATGTTCCACCACGACCAGGGCCGTCACAAGGGAAACTGTAACCAAAATCTTTTTTATCTGGCATTAATTTTGAACCACGAGCATCTAGAGCTCCTTTTACAAGAATTAATGCTGTTGTGTGTAAACCTAATGCAATAGCATGGTGAACTAAGAAATCACCAGGACCAATTGTTAAGAATAAAGAATTTGTGTTACTGTTAATAGCATCTAGCCATCCAGGTAACCAAAGACTTTGACTTGCATTATACGCAACACTGTTTGGTTGCGATAATAAAAGATCAAAACCATAAGCAGTTTTACCGTGTGAAGCTTGGATCCATTGAGCAAAAACAGGTTCAATTAGAATTTGTTTTTCAGGTGTACCAAATGCTTGCATTACATCATTATGAACATATAGCCCTAAAGTGTGGAATCCTAAAAATAAAGAAACCCAACTTAAGTGAGAAATAATTGCTTCTTTATGTTCTAACATTCGTGCTAAAACATTACCTTTGTTTGCTTCAGGGTCATAATCACGAATAAAGAAGATCGCTCCGTGAGCAAAAGCTCCACAAAGAATGAAACCTGCAATATATTGGTGATGCGTGTATAATGACGCTTGTGTTGTAAAATCTTGTGCTAAAAAAGCATACGGAGGTAAACTATACATGTGTTGAGCCACAAGTGAGCAAATTGTACCAACTGACGCTAAAGCAAGACCAAGTTGAAAGTGTAATGAATTATTAATAGTATCATATAAACCTTGGTGTCCGGCACCTAAATTACCAGCAGGTGGAGTATGTGCTTCTAAAATTTCACGCATACTGTGACCAATACCAAAATTAGTACGATACATGTGTCCAGCAACAATAAATAATACAGCAATTGCTAAATGGTGGTGAGCAATGTCAGATAACCATAAACTTTGCGTTTGGGGGTGAAAACCACCTAAGAAAGTTAAAATAGCAGTTCCTGAGCCATTTCCTGTACTAAAGATATGCGATGCTGTATCTGGGTTTTCTGCATAAGCAGCCCAATTACCCGTAAAGAAAGGTGTTAGTCCTTGTGGGTGAGGTAAAGTTGTTAAAAAGTTATCCCAACGAACGTGTTGACCACGAGCTTCTGGAATTGCAACGTGAACTAAATGCCCAGTCCAAGCTAATGAACTAAAACCAAATAAACCTGATAAATGGTGGTTTAAACGCGATTCTGCATTTTTAAACCAACTCAGACCAGGTTGAAATTTGGGTTGCAGGTGAAGCCACCCAGCAAAAAGAAAAGCAGTTGCTCCTAATAGTAAAAACATTGAACCAATGTATAAGTCTTGGTTTGAACGCATACCAATTGTATACCACCACTGATACACACCTGATGTTGCAATGTTTACGGGTCCTGAAGCGCCACCTCGTGTAAACGCTTCTACTGCAGGTTGCATTTATTAAAATCAAATTTTATTTATTTTATTTTAAATAATATTTAATAATTGGACTATATCTTTAACCTATAAATAAAAAATTTTTCATTCATATAAAAATTGTTTATTTAGATCACTTGACTTTTCGATATAAATGGAATACTAATAAACGATCATTATCAAATGGTTTTTATGATTTTTAAAATCAATAAATTATTTTAATAGGTTAGTGGGCGTGTAGTCTCTGAGGTTCCTATTCACTTGTTAAAAGTTTTTGTTACCTGCTGATTGCTAACGAGTCTTTCAAAATTTTTACATTAAACGGGAAAATTTTTAATCTAAAAATTGTTTTTAATTTATATTTTTTCATTCACTTATGTTTAAGTATTTGATTAACGTAATGTTAGTTTCCAGCATATAGCCCACTGCACTTTGTTCTTTACAAAACAAAGGGGCCAACTTGACCGAAATGCGGGTCCCAAATAGCGTGAGCAATAGGACGAATACTTAGAGGATTTTGACCCCATTGTTCAAAATTACCTTGCCAAGCTACATGAAATAAATTGCCTGATGTCCAAAGAAAAATAATTGCTAATTGACCAAAGTGAGACGCGAAAATCTTTTGATATAAGCTTTCTTCAGTCATTCCATCATGACTCTCGAAATCATGAGCTGTTGCAATACCAAACCAAATTCGACGTGTCGTTGGGTCGTTTGCTAAACCTTGACTAAATTTAGGGAATTTTGTTGTTGCCATATTAACATAGTAATAGAAAACATTAATGAATTAACTGATTTAAAAACTCTTGGGTAATGGATTCATTTAGATTTTAATACCTAAAACGAGAACGGTCGTTCAACTCATAACTTTAGATTTTTGTTTCCACAATTCTAAAAGACAATTGTAGGTTGGATTGATTTTGAAATTATTAAATTTTCAAAATAATATTAATTATTATTATTTAATAGTATACCATACCTTATTAAAGCTTGTGGGGGTTTTATAGCACTATTTCGGAATAAATAGATTTTCTAGTGATCAACTTTTAAAATTTTACGGGACTGACGGGACTCGAACCCGCAACTTCTGCCGTGACAAGGCAGTGCTCTAACCAATTGAACTACAGTTCCTTTTTTTATACATTATTATAATCTAATTTTTCATGTTAATCAATAAACAATTATCTAAAGTTGAAATAAATCCAAATTTTTTTTAAATTTTCATTAATTATTATACAATAGCATTTTTATTTAAGTGTTAGTTTAAAATGATTTGCAGACTTAAGATCAAACTGTAGCCTTTTTTATTACTACGTAAAAAACGGATTCCAATTGTTTTGTAAACAATTACAAAATAAAAAGAATCAGCATTAATTTTAAATAATCAATTTTTAAAATAAAAATTGTTTTAAAACTAGGCTTTAAGCAATGTTTAAAAGCAAGAAATGGTTTTACAAAATGACTAAGGAATTGTAAATCATTATTTTAACAAATAAACAAAGAATCCTAGTTAAAAATTATCATGTTTCTAAAGTCGAGCTGGAATCTTTAAAAAAAAATATCAACAATGTTAGTGCTTAGGAAAATTTCGAAGCAAATATGAAATTTTATATATCACATTTTAATATTTCAATATAAACATTATTAGTAACTGAATTTTGTAAACAATTACAAAATACGAAAAACAACTTTAAAAACTTTTAAAATCGATTTTTGGTCTTTTAAATTGAAACATTAAAATGTGATATTAGAATTTACAATGTTGTTTTTGGAAGTTTCGGTTTGATAATACTATTCAATTTAAAAATTAACTAAAAAATCCATAGCTATGAAGGCCTTTTCCTAGTAAATTTACCCCTAAATAACAAATCCAAATAATCATAAATCCGAATAATGCAATAAATGCTGATTTTTTACCAGTCCAACCTTTAGAAATACGGGTATGTAAATAGATTGCAAAAACAAACCAAGTAATTAAAGCCCAAGTCTCTTTAGGATCCCAACTCCAATAAGATCCCCAAGTTTGATTTGCCCAAACCGCACCTGATAATATTCCAATAGTTAGTAAAGGAAATCCTAAGCTTAAAATTCTATAACTTAAATTATCTAAAGTTGAAATCAATTGGGATCTTTGACTTTGTTTATTTTCATTTATTAAAAAATTTAATGAATCCGTAGTAGGATTAGATTCGTTAAATTGCAACACATTTGAATAATTTTTATGGACGTTTAGATTTTTTTGTGCTTCAAAGGCTGGAATATTAGAATCAGCCTTGGAAACACTTACTAGAATAAGGTAACAAATAGCTAGTAAACATCCACATAACAAGGCTCCATAGCTAAGCATCATTACAGTGACATGCATAACTAACCAATTCGATTGTAAAGCTGGAACAAGTGCACCTGCATTTTTTAGTTCACTTGGTAAAGAAAAACTAGCAAAAGTCGAAACAAGTAAAATTAAAGGTGTTAAAACAGATCCTATTAAAGGAGATACTAAATTTGATTCAGTTAGTTTTGGTTTTAATGCATTATTTTGTTTTTTATCAATGTATAGTCGAGTAAGTTTACTATTAAAAATGATTAAAACAAAAGTATTTACCCATGATAAAAATAATAAGGATTCATAAAGATTACTTAAAGGAAAATGACCAACATCATTCCATCTTAAAATTAAATTTCCTGTTTGTAAAAAATTACTAAAAAGGATTCCTAAGGTTGCTAACATTCCCCATTTGGTATCTATTAATAATGCTGACTGAAGCCAATACAATAACATTGAACAAAATAAAATAAAAAAATTACTATTTGTAATAAATGTCTGTAATGCTATAAGATCCATGTTAAAAGCTCCTATTTAAAATAAATTTCAATATTTGGTTTAAATTGATCAAGATCAATGAAATTTTATTTGATTTGATTTCAAATTTACCAATTTTATATAGATTTTAATATTAAAATTGGAATTTTAACTTCCAACTTTAAATGCGTCAATAAAAAACCCTAATAATAAACCTATTTTATAGAAATTTATTATTTTTTCATAGTTATGAAAAATTTTTGTTTGTGATGTTTGATTATAATTATTAGAATCTCGGCGTGATGAAATTATTGGTATTCTATGATCTACTTTATAAACTTTTAAAGGTTTGTTTATGTTAGTTAATTGATTATATGAATTTTTAGTTGTTGATTCATTCAAATCGGTTTCTATTTGAACTTTTTTGTCCGGTTTAAAATTTAAGTAATTAATGAATTCAATTGCCAAAATTGTAAAAGCTATTATTAGACCATCCCATTTAACAAAATTTCGAAAATAATTTAAAAATGTTCCAAAAAGATTACCAATGACGAAACCTAAGAAAAGTGCAAATACTCCGTGGGGGACAATAGTTTGAAAAATCCAAAATTTTTTTTTGCTTTGTGAAGTTAATTGATTTATTAATTGAACAAATTTAGTATTAGAACTTTTCATCGATTGGATTCTTTTTAGATGTTGATTTTAAACGTTAATTCAATTTCAAGACAAATGAATTAACATTTTTATTTGTTATTAGATTTTGTTTTCAACTTTCTATTTCAAACTTATTCAGTTTGAAACCATTTTGTTCAAATATTATTGATTTTATTTTAAAAGTGAAAGTTGAAATTGATAAAATTTCAAATTCATTCAAATCCATCAACCCCAACGCAAAAATAGGTTGAGGTTGATGAAAGTCATATAAGTTTTGAATTAGTTAATTGAACAAATTTAATAGTCTATTTTCAAATTTAAATTTGAAAATAGACTATTAACTATTTTAATAAGCTAATCCCATACTACGAGTCGTTTCAACACCTAAATAAACACGAACGCTTAAAAAGTCTGTTGGACAAGCTGTCTCACAACGTTTGCAACCAATACAGTCTTCTGTTCGTGGTGATGAAGCAATTTGTTTTGCTTTACAACCTTTCCATGGTACCATTTCAAGAACGTCTGTTGGACATGCTCGAACACATTGTGTATAAAACTAGAACACGATTTTATTGATTTTTAAATTTCGTGCCCCGTTTCCGAACCGTACATGCAATTTTCACTGCATACGGCTCTCCAAGAACAAATATAAAACACTGAAATTAATCAAAAACCTATTTTTATTTTAAATTTTTAGAAATTGAATCATGAATCATAAACTTTAAATTATATTTACGATACATTGCCTTTACCGTTGATTTATGTCGATGAGCCAAAGTACATGCACATGAATGCTCAAGAATAGATTTAATCCATATTAATTTTTTATTAGTGTTTGTATAACGATAATAAGCAGATAGATTATAGAATATATTTTTAAAGCGATTAATGATTCTGTTATCATCTAGAACTGTCCAAGAACGTTTACTTCGGGGTTTACCAAGGTAAAATATCCCTTTTTCTTGTAGAAGAGAAATTATTTGATCAGTTGGAATATCAAGAATTAAAGAATTAATTAATTTTTTTTGCACTATTTTATCATATTTAGTTTTTACGATTTTTTTTGACACTGATTTTGACATCATTATTTCATAGTCAAGGAAAGTTTTTTTTTTTTTTTTTAAATCAATAACATTCACATTATGAACATGTTTACAGTCAAAATCGAAAATGATTTGCTTTTTTATTTCATTTGCTAAATTTAAACTATTACAACAATTAACACCTATTATCCAATCATAGTTATGCCTTGTATAAATTAATGTTAAATCCAAAAAAGTGTCTTTTTTCGAATTCATTCCTAGAATTGTCTTAGTAGTTTGATCATTGATTTCTAAATCATCATTTATTGGTCTTTTTGATCGAAAAAATTCTAAATATGGTAAAGTTATTAGAAATGATTTTCTCGCTCCAGTGTGATCATACGACTTATATTTAAATTTAGGGTAAAAAGACGTTTTGAATTCTTTTTCTGGATAATGCACTTTTAATTGGCTTTTCACTGACTTTAAAATGAATTTATCAAAATATGGCAAATAAATAGCTAAAAAAACACGGTAAAGATTATTTTCTATTGGAACATCAATTAGTGATTGATTTATTCTTAATTGATTAATAGATTCAATTTTAATCAATGATAAAACTAGTTTCAAAAATCTGTCATCATCAATTTTTTTTTTAAGAACACTTAAAAGAATTTTTAAATCAAAAATTAAATTAGAATTAAAATTTCCTTGGATTAACCATTTCATAGAATCAAATTGATCTGAAATTTGCATTAAACAGTTATAATTTGTTTCTAAATCAGTACAATTTTGAAATCGATTTGAAAAAGATTTAGTGTCTTTATTATTAATCTCAAGTCCAAAAATGGCTTGAAGAATTTGATTTACGACTTCTGAAACAATTGCATTATTAATAATTGATTGTTTATTTACTTTTAAACATTTATCATCGTTAAAAGAATATGTATTTTGTTGCATAGATTGAATAATCATTGTCAGGTTTTGATCAATCGATTTGTCATAAAACTTTAATTCATGTACAAAGCTTTGTGCCCAATTGCTAACTGAAATCTTTTTGTAGGCGAGAATATACAAATCTCTTTTATACATTAAACGATAAATCGATTTATTAATCCAGGTTGATGAAAGATTATTTTTTAAGCGAATTTGTTTTAATCTTAAAAGGCCTTTTGAATTCATACAAATTCCTCCTTTTAGTGTTAAAACGATTTGTTCTCTGACCATCATTAGTTGATATTTAATATTAAATCCAATTTAATTTGGTCTCTCCTGACACGGCCTAATGGCAAGTCAGCACGATTGCTTTTATTTTTTTTCGTATTTCAATTTTAGGTTGCATATTCGGATTATTTAAACTCATTAGAGTTTTGAAATTTAGTGAATTAGAAAATATAGATGCACATTATTTTCTATAAATGTCTTATTTAATATTAAAATATTAAAATAGGGTGTATTGCCCATATTAATCCCATGCTTCAGGCAGTCTAGCTTTAACCGTAATTGTTTATCTTACTTAGCAAATTTGAAAGTTTTAACAGCATGCTTTTGTCCCTTTTAAGTTTCCTATTAAGGTAAGCTGTTGATTTAGACACGTCATCACAGTGCCACTCTAATGAGCATCGAAAAAAAATTTGTCAATCCGCACGCATCCAATACATGTGTGATAGATTTTAACTGAATGTGACATAAATGATTTTTAAGATTTTAACTTTTATCATAAGATTACGGATTTATTTTTGATTTAACTTATCATTTAAATATTATTATATCTAAAATTAAACGCGAAATCAAAAAACATCTAACTAAAATCAATTGGTATTTGATTGTGAATAGATATTAAAATGGAATTAATATTATTAAAGTCAAATGAAATCATTGATTATTATTAACTTAGTCTTCAAATGTATAACTAATTCATTATTTAAGACTATTAGTTGATACTTAGGAATGAATTGTTTATATATTAACGTGGCCCAGTAATAAAAGTACACCTGGTTTGACAAACCACCCTATTAACAGCTATACTAAAAATCGTTGAATACACTAAAAAAACAAAACTTATTTAGATTTTGTTTAACAAAAAAACTATCACGG